ATGACTGCTATTTTAGAAGGACGCGAAAACGCAAGCCTATGGGCTCGTTTCTGCGAATGGGTAACAAGCACTGAAAACCGTCTTTACATCGGTTGGTTTGGTGTTCTAATGATCCCAACTTTATTAACAGCTACATCTGTATTCATCATTGCGTTCATTGCAGCGCCTCCAGTGGATATTGATGGTATTCGTGAGCCAGTATCAGGTTCACTTCTATACGGTAACAACATCATTTCAGGTGCTGTTGTACCAACTTCAAACGCGATTGGTCTACACTTCTACCCGATTTGGGAAGCTGCATCACTAGATGAGTGGTTGTACAACGGTGGTCCTTACCAACTAGTTGTATGTCACTTCTTCCTAGGTATATGTGCATACATGGGTCGTGAGTGGGAACTATCTTTCCGTTTAGGTATGCGTCCATGGATCGCTGTAGCATATTCTGCACCAGTTGCAGCAGCTACTGCAGTATTCATCATCTACCCAATCGGTCAAGGTTCTTTCTCTGATGGGATGCCTTTAGGTATTTCAGGTACGTTCAACTTCATGATCGTATTCCAAGCAGAGCACAACATTCTAATGCACCCATTCCACATGTTAGGTGTTGCTGGTGTATTTGGTGGTTCACTTTTCTCAGCAATGCACGGTTCACTAGTAACTTCGTCACTAATCCGTGAAACAACTGAAAATGAATCAGCAAACGCTGGTTACAAATTTGGACAAGAAGAAGAAACTTACAACATCGTAGCTGCTCATGGTTACTTTGGTCGTCTAATCTTCCAATACGCTTCATTCAACAACTCTCGTTCACTTCACTTCTTCCTGGCTGCATGGCCAGTAGTAGGTATCTGGTTCACATCTCTTGGAATCTCAACTATGGCGTTCAACCTTAACGGGTTTAACTTCAACCAGTCAGTTCTAGATTCTCAAGGTCGTGTAATCAACACATGGGGTGACATCATCAACCGTGCTAACCTAGGTATGGAAGTAATGCACGAAAGAAACGCGCACAACTTCCCACTAGATCTAGCTTCAGTTGAAGCACCTTCAGTAAACGGTTAAGCTTACTAGAGGTACTAGGGACACAAGATCGGTTGTGTGTTAATGCATACAACTAAATATTGTTCCCGTATCCCCCCCTAAAGGGGGGGTTACGCCATATGCCTTTTTTTTAAATATATACTGGCTGAAGCCTACCCAACTAGTCTCTAGATAAAGGAAGAGTTGTAATCTTTATACCTTTATAAACGAAAAATATAAAATAACTCTAAATTCATGTAATTGCTTGGCTGTATTTGCGGCGTAATTACGCCCTCAAGCGTTTCCAAGCAGTCTTTAGGTGTGGTTGTGGTTACGCTTTAGCGTTGAGTTACGGCAATAAATTGTAAAGCAAAAGAGCAGCACTTATCGTAATTATTCCTACTACAGTGTGTACCTCTACTATCCTGCGTACATGAGCACCAACAGCTTCACTTTATGGTGCCAATTACCTGGCTATGCGTACTATGGGAGTTAACAACAATAATTCGAGCGGTCTTGTTCGAATGTAGTCGTGCGTGCGTGGCTAAAAAAAAAACGCAGAGCGGCTAAAATCGCCTTTTTGCGTGGTCAGGGGGTGACTATTTCTCTTTAGTGACTATTTTCTTTTCTTGCCCACACCCCCCACATGGAGGTGTGGCAAGAAAAAGGGCCACAAATAACCACAACCGATATAAAATAACTAAATATTGATGCCCTTGCGGCGCAACAGCGCCCTTAACCGCTTTAGAATATCTTCTAGGTGTGGCGTTATACTTTTTATGTAGTGGTACAACAAAAGGGCTATAGCTACGGCAATAACCCCTATTACAGCTGATTTAGTCATCACTCTACTATCGAGTGTTTGCGCTGGAGGTGGCGTTATCTGCTGTACCGATTCCTCTTTTATTGCTTTGCCCGAAAAAGGACTCCGCGTGTTGACAGCGTTTTCAGGCCAAATATATTCAACATGAAGCCTTTTCGTGTAAACAGCTTTAACTTTAGGGACAGGTGCTTGAAACACGGGTACATACCCTTCTTGATACTCGTCAAGCAATTCAAACTGCAATTTAGAATAGTCAATGCCTTGGTTAATAAACCTACGTGGCATCCATTGCATAGACATTGAGGCAAATGGCGGTCTACCTTTAAGATCTTTAGGAAAGAGTGGAGGTAAGTTATCCCTTCTCAGTGCAAAAACAGCCTTTTTATGCTCCTCTCCTGTAATTCTAAAATAACTACCGAACTCTTGGTAGGGTAGGAATTCTTGCCTTTCTTCTTCTGTCTTGGCTTTCTTTAGCCCTTGGTCGGACCACATCTCCAAACGACAAGCAATCTTCTCCGACGGTTGCTTGCAATCTCTGCCTAAACACACAAACGCAATTGGATCTATTTCTCCCTTACACAAATCCTTGTAGTGCTGGGCAAAGCGATAATCGTTTTCTCCCTGTATCTGTTCTTGGTGATGCCTCTTGTTTAACTCAACAGTTTCTGTGTGACGCCTTTCTGCTCTTTCTTCCTGCTTTATGTTTAACTCAACCAGCTCTTGGTGTTTCTTGTCTGCGTCAATTCTATCTTCCAAACGATGTCTTTCAGCAATAATCTGGTCTTCTTTACGGCGGTTGTTTTCAATCATTTTCTGTTGTTGCATCTTTAATTGCCCAGTCAGCAGGCCGGGAGCCTGTAAGGACACAGAAGCAACTTGTACGATCTTAGATAGCGCAAGTTTAATGCTTTCAGGATTCATAGTCATATGTGAACTTTTTAATTATATCTTATGTATGTAAAACGAGATAAAAGGGCACAATTAGGGCAGTTTATGCGTTGTAGGTGTGTAAATAACTATAAGGCGCTAAATGTCTCTTATAGCGCACTTATAGTGGATATTAGGATGTTATGTACGAATAGTGTCGGGTTTATGCCTCAGTCGGCAATTGATTAAGTATTCGGTGTATTTCTTCTATTATCAGGTTTATCTGCTATGCATAAAAATAAAAATTTATAGTGCACCTCTAACTTAATAAAAAAAATACCTGTATATGATATTATTTTTTTATGGTGATTGCAACCACTTCAACAAACATTTCCAAAAATCATTTGCTTGTTAGTTTGATCTTGTTTTTTATGCTTCGGCCGTCTTCCAGGGTATTTCAATAAGTCATTCCTGCCCGCACGCATAGTGCCCGTCGTCGCGTGTAATGCTGCTTTTTTAGATTGTAGTGCATTCGCCCTTTATTGAGCCCCAAGTTATATATATTATATATATGCGTATTATGTAAGTAATATCAGTACCACTTACGCCGATTATGTGAACATTTCTCCCTTTAGTGGTCACAGGAGCTGCTTTATAATATAATACGTGGCCGCGAATGACGCGCAGCAACCTTAAAAACTGATATATAACAACATATAAGCGTGAGCAACATTCCGACGTAAAAAGTGGGCGTCGAAAGGTGGGCAAAAATATTTAGTAAAACATGCGTTTTTGTATAATTTAAACCTAACGTATAGTCCACAAAGTGAAATAACTATTTTGACCTATTTTGACGCAGGTAATCAGAATCACAAAAGAGGTTTGTAGGGGGGATTCTTCCTTATTTCTACTAATTTATTAACAAAGATCCTTCTTGATACAATGCACTCCAGTTTTCAGACGAACCATGGGCCCCTACCGCAACTGGGATCTTGACAACGCGTTTACGGCTTATAAATCTTTATACAGAACATAGATTCGGTTTTAAATGTAAAAGTAATCGTGTTGGAGAGGCGAGATACAAGCTGAGAAAATCCAAAAATAAGCTTCACTTTCACTTTTAGGTGTGGGTGTGCATGGAATTTTCGGATTTCCTAATCAGCGTCTGATTTTCTTATAGGCGTAGATATGCTTGCTATGCTGGTTATATTCTTTCTAATATATGCCCTCTGGACGTTAACTTCCTACTTTAAAAGCATCCACAAAGAATCCAAGCATTAAGCCAATTTTAAACATGTTTGCAACCCGCCAAGGTGTTTGATTCAGTTTTTGTGAAGAGATTAAAAAAAAGAAAAACGGACGATCTTTAGTACGATACGTCAAATAGCTTACAATTTCCATAAAAATTATTAACACTATACCAACAAAGCCATCCCAAATTGAGTATTCTTGAATTGTGCTAACAATACTTCCAAACATGCTGCCGGCTAAAAAACCAAAAAGCAAAGTAAACAGCATTTTACTGAAATTTTTGCGCAAAAAGAGCCATCTGTTTCCAAACCGCGAAAGAAAAGTGGAAACAAGATTGTCAAGTCTGTTTGAAAATCGCATACTGTATTCAATAATAAAAAAATGGACTTTTTGAAGTTCTCGTGTAGCGAAGCTACACAAGCCTCGTTTATAGAGGCGGTTAGATAGGGTTACGCTAGCAATCTCTTTTTTAACGCAATCAGAGGCCGATAAGCGTACTCACAAAAAGGGTTTTGTTTTTGCAAAAGCGCATTTAAAAGATCTTTAGTGTTGAGTGAGTTTTTATTGTAGTAAAAATATTGGCACATGGATACAACTAGTCTTATAAAGCATTAGTTATATAGATAAATTTTATTCTTCATAAAAAATAAACAGATATCAACTTAAGGGGTAAGGATGCTAATAAAACACAACCAATATTCTACCTCGAAAAAAAATTCTAGTAGAAAATAGAACTATTTATAAATAGGTAAAAAACAGAGTGAACTATAAGATAACACCTTAGCAAGTCACGCACCACGATTCGCCCCAATTCTAGCTTTTTTCTTTTCGTCCTTAGAGCAAATTAAAAGCAAACTATAAGCAGATACATGAACAACCTTATGGACATTAGCCCCATTTTTTATGGACAGATTACTGTTTGTAGTATACATTTTATGTATAATCCATGGACAAATAAGCCCACCCAGTAAACATATTTATCGGTTTATTAAGTAAAGGCAGATAAATATATTGGCATTTTAGTACAAAAAGGTTGTCATTAAAATTAACGCTCCAGGTAGGACTTGAACCTACGACCAATCGATTAACAGTCGACCGCTCTACCACTGAGCTACTAGAGCTACTAGAGCTACGTGCATATCTTTGTGCAAATCTGAGAGCAATCGGAAGCAATTGCATAAGAATCTTGTTTTAATATAAAACAAAAACAATAAAATAAAAGATTTTTCAAAAGCTGCTTAAAAAAAAACGGTTTGATTGTTTACAATCACTTTTATTCCTTACTTATTTTTATATTTCGATTCTAGTTAGCTATATTATATTTTAGTAAAGAAGAGCATTAAAGTCAATTAACTGCCTTCAATACAATCAAGGTACTTACTATCTGCGACATATTGAAGTATAGGCGCAATGCGCGTTAAAAGAGGCGAGCTTTTTTTTTCTATGTTGATAATTTTTTTTATCACCTTCGCCCAACGAAAAAAGCTAATTAATGCTTTATGCAAGTAAAAAAGAACTGTTATAAGTTGTTTCTGACAAAAACCACACGTTTTTAAACTTCCCCCCAACGCTATCTCCTACGGAGAATCTCCTACGGAGATAGCGTATGCTAGCTCTTACAGAGACAGCAAGACTTACAGGGGAGGGGTTGCGCTAGCAACCTCTTTTCTAACGCAATCAAATCAGACGCGTTCGATAAGCGTATATAAATGGGGCAGCTAACGCAAAAAAGCAATTCTAGATCGAAAGATGACAGTCATCATCTTTTATAAGCATAGAGAGCCACACGAAAGAGGACAAATATATTACAACTTACGCTTTAAGTTGCTACTGCAAAAAGGTATTATAGCTTAGTAAAAAGCTTTTTTCTTTTCATTTTTTTTAAAGTGATGACCCCAAACCGACATAAGAGCCAAAAAAGAAGATACCAACTAAAGCAAGAGCCGCAGTTCCTACCACTGTGCCTACAAGCCATAATGGAATTCGTCCAGTTGTTCCAGTGTTAGACATATTTTTATAAATTTTTTAAAAATTGATAATTATGCAATACAGTATAATAGTAGATTTTAGTTAGCCCGCATACTTTAGCAAGATCACAATCAAAAGAGACAAGCCATGGAAATATCTTTTGTTTTTAAAACTTTTCCTAAAAACCCAATTATCACTGTTAACGCAGATTTTTATAGAGATCCTGCTTAAGGGGAGCGTATATGCAACTCATACCGCTCAATATATAAAATATTATATCCCCTTTTGGCCTGAAAAAAGGTTTTGTGGTAAACATGTCTGATTGCTACTCTTTATAGCGAAACGGCTAACTTTTTAGCTTTTTTATTGCAAAGATTAGATTTAACTCTTTTTACTCGTTCAAGAGTAATCTTATCTTTGTTGATAAAGTAGCTAACTCTGTTTGCAGTGTTTGCTAGTTAAAAATATAACTCGAAAAAAGTACAGCCAGTACAAAGATCAAAAGAAGACCCCAATACAGACTAGTACGGTTTAATTCAACTGATTGTTTGTTCGGATTTGGTCTAGTCATAATACATTATTAAAAAAGTTTTTGAATTTTAACGTTGAATAAATTGCATTGCTGTTATAGAGCCAAGAAAGAATATTGTTGGAACCGCTAAAGCATGAACAGCCAACCAGCGCACTGTAAATATCGGATAAGTTTTACCTCTTTTTGTTGCCATAATAGATTAGTAAGGTGTTAAATTTAAAAACTTTGTCAAAAGTTATCAATCTTTAGAAAGAGGGGTTGTAAAACCTCTTTTTGACTAAGGATGGAGGTTTTACAACCCCTCCCCTAAAAGCTCAAGGGAGCTTGCTAATCAGATAGCTTTTTGAAAAAATCTCCCTTCAGGCCTTGTCCGTAGAAGCCAACCGGATTAGATCCTTTGGATCGGCAAAGGGCAATCTTCGTAGGAGCTAGTGAAACTGTGGCTGCTAGATTGGATTAACCTTTAGGGGCAGGGTTAACTTGCGTTAATGGGAGGGGTTTGTCAAAAAGATTTCTATTCAGATAATTGTTGAACCTGCTCTAATGCGTTAAAACGATCAGTAATCAATGGAGCCTCTTGTCGATCTTCCGTAAAATATTCGTTTGGCCGAGGACTTCCAAACACGTCATATGCAAGGCCAGTACTCACAAAAAGCCAACCTGCGATAAAAAGAGACGGGATTGTTATACTATGAATAACCCAATAACGTATGCTTGTTAAAATATCAGAAAAAGGTCGTTCTCCAGTAGCGCCAGACATAAAAATTTTTATATAAATAAAATACGAGTAATAACCATTTGATTGACCTCAAATGGGTTTGCTTGAAAGCTTGTGTACAGCAAAACAGAGAAAAGTTTCAGACAAGCTGTTCATCTCAGAAATTTTCAAGCAAGTGCTTTGCTAGCAAGTTCAGGCGTTTCGCGCCACTGCTAAAGCGCAAGCCTTTCCCACGCCTATTAGGCGGCCTATCAGGAAATCAGGCACTCTGCTGATTTTATAAGTTGATTGCGCTTATCGCTATCGAATTTCGGCGTGTAAACGCTGGTCTTGGGAGCAAATACAGGGTGAAAGCATATAGATATAAGCCAAGCCGTTGAAGCGTAGCTATTATCAAGGTACTACACATCACGACACAACGCTGTATTACCTTTTATAGTTACTCAAATCTAGTCAAGATAAAACATTATTAAACATATATTAGTATAAATAACACAAAACCAAGATTCAATCTTTATAAAAAGTGTCAAGATACTGTTTAAAATAGGGGTTGTAAATTGCTAGACGTTTTGCAATAAATTGTTAAACAGATTTAGTAGACTTGTAAAAAAATATAATATAAAAAGACAGTTATTGTGATAAGGCGACAATAGAAGCTTTGTATTTTACACATCTAAAAACAATCTTCTATACACACCCTACGTTGAAAGAGCAATAGAAAGAGCGTTCTCGATTTGTCAACAAGAGGTATATTGTATAGTTGGATTTTTATACATTAAAAAACTATAAAAGCTTTCTTTTAAAGATTACCGCCACGACTGGCTAACAAAACAACAACGAGCGGGCCTGCCCCCAAAATAAACAGTATTGCGGCTAGTTGAAAAAAAATTTGTAGGTTCATAACTTATATACATTAAAATCTTTTTAAACACTACTCCAACCAATTTATAGTTTACTAGCCTTCACCCTAACTCTTAAAAAGAGTTGATCAAAGCTAAATTGAGGTTAGTAGCTCTTAAAACATGCTCGTGTGAGTGGTGCTCAAACGAGAGTACTTACAATCAAACCAAAAAAAAACTGGTAATTTTTAATTTTTAACTAAGTCTTTTTCTATTACCAACCCGCGTACTGGAGTAGTTGCCGGATTGATTAAACGTAATTGGATCAAGCGCATATTTCTTAGTTTAACGCGTGGCTGGTCGTGCCAGTTCAATACCAAGACGGACTGCTAAAATACCTGTAATTAAAGCAGCAAAAAGCGCTATAAAGATTTCACTATCAGAAAGTGGCATAATATCTTTTATATTGTATACACAAATTATTGTTCTCTATTAATATTCAAGCTATGGGCCGTTTTTTAGTACAAGGTTGTATACATGTTTTCTTTGAAGTTTGGCGTTTTCGCGCTTATCGGAGGCATCCGATAAGCGCGAAAACGCCAAACTTCCATTGCCCCTGATGAACGATAGACGAATAGAAACACAACAATATGGATTCTTACTGCTAACGCGATCACGCACTTGATCTTTTAACGAAAAAGCTTTCACGCTGGGCTTTCCAGGCAGATGCAACCGCGTAGGAAATAGCGTGGCTTCGCGCATACTCTATCCACTATACGTACCGCAACAGCTTTTTACTATTACACTCCGCCAAGTACAAGGTAGCAGCTTTCTTTATTTTACTGCTTATAATCCAATTTCACGCGGCAATAGCACTAAACTAAAAAGAGCGAGCGTTAGCAATAACGATTTACGCGACGCGGAAGGCTTGTTGCTGTGCTATATATAAGATATATAAGACTGTAAGCGCATAGCAAAACTCTTTTTCCGTACGCCATTTTACCGGGTATGCAATGTGCCGTAGAGGCTATTCGTGGCTTCGCTGCGAAGGCCCGCGTACGTAAAACTTGTTACTGTCCTAAACGCCGCCGTCTGAAAGCGTCCGATGGTGGCTGGGCTAGCATGAAGGGATTCCGCTATATTAAAAAAATTACCCTTTAATTTAGCGAAATTAAAGAATTGAATGCAACAAAGTAGCAATAGCTTTTTATTAAAGCTCGGCATAGCAACCAACTCAACTGCTTGACTCTATTGTAATACTTTTACGAGCTTAAAATAAAAGGTGTAGTGTATACGTCAAGGGGGTAAAGCTCAGCCGAAGAGAAGTATGAAGAAGATTTTAATCTATCTGTTGTAATAGGCTAACATTGTTGAGTTGTTTGCTAAAAAGTTTAACGAAAACTGACTGAAGCTTGCCAAACAAAGGCTAACAGGAGAAAGAAAACTGGAATAATCGGTAAAACATTAATAATAGGGTCGAAAGGTGCGTACGCTTCCGGCAATTTTGCAATTAATAGATGCATAATTTTTTTTAAAAAAAAGACACAATTACTCAGGAATAGTGCAATTGAAGAATAGTGTAAGCGAGATTTGTACAGTGGAGAGAGGGGGGTTCCACTTAAAGTTAAAGAGGCATTAATATCAGTGTACCGCTAGCACTCGAATGGGGTTGCGATAGCAAGTTCAACCCGGCTACGCCATCTCCGTAGAAGATTCTCCTACGAAGATTGCCCCTTGCCGATTCTTTGGATCGGACCGGCTTTACGGGGGTGCAGCGTTTTTCTGGTAGTACCGAAAAGCTCTATCCACCTTGAACGTGTAGTGTAGGGCCAGAACAATTAAAAAATTCAATCACTAACTATGCTTTCCTGTGACTTTTCAGCTCATATACTATTTTAACAAAAGAGTTTTAAAGAAAACAAAAGAATTCATAAATCTTTTATCTGTAGCAAAAATCGCACCTACCATACTAGCTTGAAAAGTGTGTAAAAGATAGAAATCCTTTGAATATTTTCAAGCTACGCGATAGCAGCTTTGCTGCTGACTATTGCCGTTGATAAGGGCAAGATTGGTACTTTGTATTGCGATAACGCCTGTATCAGTATGGTCATAGTTGTACTTTCCATCGAAGAGTATAACTTTGTGTTAAGGGTATGTTTTCCTCTAGGTATAAGGTCTCCATCGTCGTCTGATATTTTACTATCCTGAGGCAGATAAGCTTGGTCTCTGTCTAGGGCGTATACAGCTCCTCTACTGCTCAAATAAGAGGCATGTTTTTTAAATTCATTCACTGCTGGCAAACCAGCTAATAGCTGTACCAGTATGTCCACATACTCTTCTGCTGGTCTGCCTTTGCTATCAAAGGCTCCCTTAATTACACTATCGACATGTTTAGGGCTTTCTAAGCCATTACCATTTAGCATCGCTAGACATTTCACTTTGATGGCTTTCCTCAAAATCTTTACAGGCAAGTGCTGTAATGTTTCTGGATGCTGGAGTTTGAGGCTCTCGGCTAAAATAAGCCGAAGGTTAGCATCGTGGCATGCTTGGTGCATATCTTCAACCAACAAAAAGCTTTATGACCAATTTGCCTCTTGTTGTACTTATAATCAGTCATATAGCTGAAACTCAAGTGGCATTTCAATGTTAAAACTGCTCTGTAGCGCGACGTTTAATAACTGGTTTATTTCCTCTTGTGTCTCAGCACTCAATTGTACTTTAGAAACAATGGTTAAACCATCATGTGCTGTGTATAGTGGGATTATAGGCATACTACACTGCGATAGTTTCTGTATAAGGATTGTTATTACGGTGCTCTCCATTGAGGAATATACCTTGGTGTTCAAGGTATGCCTGCCTCTAGCTATGTAATCACGTGTGTCAGATTTGGTCTTGGAAACCTCAGGCATATAAGCGTGTTCTCGGTCTAACGTAAACACAGTTGCCTTGCTACTTAGGTACATTGCATGTTCTCTGAACTCCTGTACTGCTTCCTCTTCAGCCAACATGTCGGCAAGTAACTCAGTATACTCTATAGCTGGTTTACCCGAACTATCAAGGTTGTTATTTAGGACGTTACTAACGTGTTTACGGCTAGTCAATCCTCCTCCATTAAGCATTGCCAAACATTTCACCTTGATACACTTTCTCAATAGCTTTACTGGTAGGTCGTTGAGAACTGTTGAACTCTGTTCCTTTAACCTTTGTGCAAGTAACAGCCACAAATTGTCGTCATTACAAGCTTTATGCAATATAGGACCACGTGTTTTATCAATAAACATCGGTAGTACTCGTAAATGACATGCTGAAATATCGCAATCATAGAAGAATAACCCTGTTTGACGATGTAAATCACGCATCATGAGTAGTCTCCAAGGCTTGTAGCAGTCTCGTACAGTGTGTGGTGGGTGCGCACTATATCTCGGGTGGTTGTTCTCTCCAAATCTGTACATGTATGGAAATACCCTTCCACCGCCCCTCTTCCTGCTGTTAATATTTACAGCATGGGGGTGTGCCTGACGGCACTCATCTAAGGTGCGCGCCCATATCTCGTGCAAAGGCCCTAGATGAGTTTCAAAACAGTTAGCAATGTGCCCTAAGTTACAAACTATATCAACACGTTTTCTTACTGTTTTCGAATGAAGGAAGGGCATGTGTGGGTGGTAGAATACGTTTGGTGGTATCTCATGCTCTGCTAACGGTTTCGCCACTAACTCTTGAAAGATCGAGTAGCTTTTGTTGAACAGAACATCTACTTGCTTAGAGCTTAAAGCTTTCAACTCGCTGCCCTTGTGCTCTTGAATCAATGCCTGATCGGATTGAAAACCACGTGATACGTATTCCTTCGTCTTGAGCTGTTTAACTTCAAAGTCCCCCAACTCATGTGGATATGCTTCCACATCGTAAGTAACGGGCATTGGATCACTTTTTGATGTACTTTCCAAGTGTGGGGTGTGTAGTGTCAAGGTACCCATGTTTGTGACACCTAAAGGTGACTCCTTGGGCGTTTCTCGTGCATTTAAAGGTGTCACCTTTGGTGTCACCTTTGGTGTCACCTTTGGTGTCACCATGTGTACCACATTAGAGGATAGTTTGTTTGCAACTTGTGGTCTGTTTGGATTTCTAACAACTCTAGGATCAGTTTGAACAAACGTGTTTACTCCCGCTATGGCTACCCAATCATCACCCTTCATACCGTTGGGGTAACCCAACGGTACAACAGTAGTAGTGCTTTGACTAGGCTCGTTTAAAGGTACAAGCCCTATCCCTTGCAACCATGAGCCCTTGCCTAACGTTTCTTGGTCTCCACGATATACTTTTGAGTGAAAAAACTTGGTACAATAATCTATGACGCTCTGCGACCACTCACTAATTTTATCACGAGGAATCTCACCGTCTAACAAACAAAACTGTTTATACGCAGTATATAACTCCTCAACAGCTACAAACGCATCAGTTGCGCTATATAGCCTCTCAGCGCAAAATCGTACTACACTGTTGGTTTCACCGGCCAGCCTTATGTTGAACTCTCCTGCTCTCACAAACTTATATAATAGTTGTTGTGGATAGTCATTCAAGTAGTTCAATAATCCGCTCAGATTACCCAGCAATTTGCTTAATAGATCAGCATCCCGTGTACCGCTTGTAGCTGCGCAGCATATCGGCAGTATTCTATCGAGCAGTGCCGGGTTGTTACCTATAGTTTCGCTGGGTGGGTTGTTTGAAGTAAGTATGGTAACTCCTCGATATATCTGTCCTAGATCCCCTTGAACGAACTTACGTTCAGCACTAATAACATCTCTACCGGTCAAGGCTTTGATCCAAAGGGCATCCTCTACCTTCAGCTTGTTCACCTCGTGAATCACTATCAAGAGCTTGTCGTACATCTGTGCTCGAGTAAACGGGTTGGTCAGGCTTGATATATCGAAAGCTTGCGCTTGGTCTGTCACCAAGGCGGAGAACCAGTGACACAATGTTGATTTACCACTTCCAGGTGTGCCGTACAGCATGAACCCAATATGATGTTTCTCAGAAATCGAAGGGTGTACAATTAAGAACCCACAGAGCCTCAGGAACGCTAGTACACTTGGATTACCCCCGCTAACACCGTTAAGGAAATCCTTGCTCACAGCCGACAACTTCTCGTCTGGGTCGTAATTGTACGGCGAAGACGATGTAACAAATCTTTTTGAGCTGTGTTTTGTTAACTCTCCAGTATTAAAGTCAAGAAACCCGTTCTTAAACGCAACACCGTTGAAGTTTGTACGACAATGAATGTCCGTTAAAAGAAGATCTTTCAACACCACGGTAAAGGTGCTCGCAAGGTTCAACAGGTTACGAGCCTTGAACGGAGTTTTGATGCCCTTCGCATGCGTCATAATCCCTCGTAGAACTATGCTTGAGACGCGGTTGTCCTTAACTGGTACCCAATGAGTATCCGTCCAGGAATACCAGCTATCCCTCTTTTCATGAAAACACAAAACGTCTCGTAGTTTCTCCGACAGAAACTCAGCATCCTTATCCAAAATATCTGCTTCTACTTGAGGGCTTGAAACGTATCCACTGTCATTGTAAGCTGTTGGACGGCAAACCACTGCCAGTTCTTCCTCGTCTATTGCCGGGTCGTTAAATATAATGTTAATCCAACTCCCTATCTCAATACGATTAAACTTCGGGTCCGGCAGTGGCTGTAGCCACCTAAAAAGGGTATCGTTACGAGCCCCTTCCTTAATCGGATAAGTAAGGCATTCCCTCTTTGAAGGATATGGTAATAACCCTTGCGGCAGCTCTGACAGTTCGCTCGACAAGGGAACACTCTCTAGCCTTCTTTCCCCACCTAAAACACAAACAGACTCGGGAAGTATGTCAGCGTGGAAACCAAGGTTTAACACCCTACGTACTTCACGTATAAGAGTCCTGTCGGTGCACTTGTAGATTAGGTGTCCGCCCCGGCTTGTGGGATTTATCAAAGGATTTCCCAAATGTTTACGTGATTCAGCTCCCATTAGCCTATCCCAAACATCCAAATAATCAATGTCAATACAAACTTGCTCTTTCAATTGAATATAAAACTGAACACCCTTACGGATTGCTCCAGCCCTTGTAAATCAATGTAAATAGAAACGCCCTTTCTTATGGTCTCAGGGCTTGATATATATGCCGCAAGCTCCTCTTCTGTATCAAGAGGGGTTGCATGGCCTCTATGCTTAAAACCTCGCTTGGCAAGAAGCTTGTAGCCCTTATTCAGTAGGTCTAAGGAATTATCTAATATCTGGGGATCCCTAAGATCCCCCGTTGCAGTATCCATATAAAATTATTTAAATTGTTTTAAACCTATGTACCACGCACAAATAAAATAGTCACTAAGAAAAATAGTCACTAAGAAAAATTGTCCCCACCCTACCACGTATTTTAGTGGTTTTCACAAATTTTTTATTTTAAACAGCTTACACCCGCGACGCGACTACGCAACTACGCAAGTCCCCTGAGCACTTGCCAGACGAGCAAGCACTTTAATCGTCATAACGGAAAGCTAGACCATGTACATATACAGCGTCGCTTCTTGAATAATAAACTCTATTCTGCCGCTCTGCCGCTCCATTACCCAAAGGAAATCCCTAATCTCGCGAGAGAAAGTACTTTTAGTAAGGGGTTTTCTTCTTCCACCGCAGGAGTTCAAGTAACAATCAAAGGAGCTAGGTACTGAAGCCCTTACGCTTAAGCTGGTAACGGCTAGACGCATGAGGGGTGAGGAGTACCACGAGGTGGCCGAGATCAATGCGGCAGAAGGTGTGCGCCTGCTATCCTTCGCGCCAAGGCGTTTCAAGAAGCTTGCACAGAGTGATAAAGTTTCCAGATTTAAGAATTGAATCAAATATTATGGACCGAGTACTTCTCTTGCTTATGCGTCAGACTGGCAACCTTATCCAGATGTACGGTGCCAACTACCTTGTAGCGCGCACTATGGGAGTGCGCGCTAACCCTGTTGTAAACAACGTACAGCCCGCGCAAGGGCTTGCACAAAATGTGGCTACCATTGCCCTGGGCAACTTAGCCAGCCACCCAATTGACACTGCTGGCACGCTAGGCAGAACAGTCTCTGCACTCGCAGGTACTTTGCATGGCAACAACGAGCGTTGGGGTGGTGTGCTTCGCAGCGCCACCCACCGCTTGGACACGCTGCAACGCCAGCTGTCCGACTTAGCGTCAAACCAGATAAACCTGGAGGAGATTGATCATCTCTTTGAGGGGCAACGCGAACAGCTCGATCTGGCGATACGTGGTGCTATTGCAGAGTTATAGCACATCGTCAGCATGTTATGTTGGGTAGCGCGTTGATTGCGGCTACGCTTGCATGTCTGTACGCTTACAGAACGTCTAAGGTAGGCATACACGTTGTATGCCCCGAAGGTCCCAACAGTTTTGACACTCAGTTAGAAGCTGTGAGAAAACTGTTAGACAGTCATGAGAACCGTATCGCATTAGCAAGAGCAGCTTATTGGGCTAATGTTTTACGCACCTCTTGTGCGGTGGCAGCAGCAATTGTCGTGATAGGTGGGATTATCTATCTAGTTGTGCAGTTCAGAAAGAACAACGGTAACAACAGCAATTCAGGCGGTCTTGTGCGTATGTAGGTCGCGTTGCGGACGTCAGCCATGTTGTTTATTTAATTTGTGAAACACACTAGTTTTCGTGGCAGGGTGGTGACATTTTTTCTTTCGTGACTATTTCCTGCCAGGGGAACTAGTTTATTTGCGGAAAGAGGGGCGTATTTGGGGCACCTTATGCATAGTAGGTATCTACATACCTATTCTCCATAAGGTGCCCCTGGTTGTGCATTCGATAGCACCACGTCGATCCTACGAATGCAGTGGTGTGAACTCTAACGGCATCTCAACATTAAACACTCGTTGGACATGATAGTTGAAGGAGATCTCAAATTGTTTTTGTATGTCTACACTAAGCTCCGCTTGTGTGGCTACAATGGCGCCGTCGTGTGCCGTACACAAAGGCAATATTGGTACTTCGTACTGTGAGAAGGCCTCCATAAGAAGGGTCATTACTGTTGACTCCACAGACCAGAAAACCTTTGTGTTTAGAGTGTGCTTGCCCCTTGAGAGCACACCGCCTTCTTCTCCGGGTACTTTGACCTTCTTGATTTGAGGTACGTAGGCCTCCCTTGCGTTCAAGTCGCACAAATGCCCTCCAATGGACAGGAATACAAGCCTTAAAGTTATTGAGCCACCTTATGATCCGTTGCAGAACACTGTTGTTGCCTTTGAAAGAGCGTTAGACAAACACGAGACTCGAGTTGCGTTAGCTAGGGGTGCTTATTGGGCAGCTGTGGCTTACAATGCGTTGGTTGTTGTTGGCATATTAGTGCTTGTGGGTGGGGTATTTTATCTGATATATACAATAGTTAAGAGAAAACCTGACTCTGGCCAGCGTTTTGCTGGCACTTAGGTCGTTGAGCCCATTTAAGGTTTATAATTAAGAAAAATGTAAATTTGCCCTTTTTGTGTGACACCAAAGGTGACAGTGTGCTCACTTCGTACGTATTTTAAGAAAACACATACGACTAAGCATTACTGTCACCTTTGGTGTCACCCAAATAGTGCCTTTGTTAAGGCCTATTCAGTAAAAGGCTGGAACTGAAATTGGTATTTCTACTTGAAAACTCCGTTTTAGGAGATGTTGGAATAGCAAATCTATTTCGGAAAAGGATAAAATAATGAACACATTTTTGCGATCTCGTGCGATCGTAATATTTTAAAGCGGATTAAATGATCTGCAAAAGAGTCTAAAAGTTCACGATTCTCATTTAAAAGACTAAAGGCCGTATAAAAGCAATTCATTACGGCTTTTTGGTGCGTACTGTCCCGTTCAAACAGATACAAATCATTTAATGTTTTTAGAGAAGGGATACCTTGGTTGGAACAATTCAAGTGCAGCCTCATAAAGCGCAAAGAGCGCGCGCTGTTAGACGAGCTCATTTGCTTAAAACTTGCTTTATGTGTAACCCCCCTACCGTGTTGTATAGACTGAAGATTATCGCCAGTGAAGTTCAACCCCGATGTATTTTTCAACTGAGCGTCTCCACGCAAAGGAAAGGGATAGCGTTTCAAGCTGCCTTGACGGCGAATTAAAAGATTGGAACTGTTACTGTTACCAATGCTGCGCTTACGTAGCCACGACGGTCGCCGTAGGAGATTTGGTTGCGTTAGACTCTTTTCAACAACAGCACCTTTCTCCGGCCCAGCAACACGCTTCTGAGACGCTTTGCTTCTGAGACGCCTATCTGATTCCGTTGCTAACTTGCTTTTTTCCTTAAATCCTTTTGTTGCTAGATTTGAAAGCGTCAATGGTTGATGAAAAATAGTGTCTGGTGGAACCCATTCCTTATTTTGTTCCCGCTCTTCAAGTTTAGGTAAATAGATTCGATACCATTTGCCGTAAGGTCGTTCTGTCATCTCCAGCGCTTGACAGACCTTTGCCTGCCACCAATCAGTCCGACCTCTTTCTTGATAAATCTGTTTATTAAGATAGAGCTCATCTGTGCTGTTCTCTTGCGTATGGGCTTGCATTGGTAAAGCTTTATGGCTTGTATACGAAGTAAGACCCCAAAAATTGGGTTTTATAAGATCAAATTCTAACTCTTGACTCAATCTTTTTGCGAGTGGAAAAAGAGTTTCATTTTGTATCTGCTCATGATTCAAAGATGGCATCACTTTGTTGATTTTGTAAGTGAAAATCTTTTGAGAATAAAGATACCACCGGTCTACCATTAAATGAATTAATGAGCTAGCCGTTAACAACTCAGAAAACCCTAAATTTGATTGCCAAAGCCAACCTGATGTTTTACTACTCTTGAAATACCTAGAGACCAAGCCGCCTTTCCCCCTTGAAAGGTCCGCTAAGCGTTCGACGTTGAGCGCTAAGCAGCTTTCTAAAGAGACTGACTCTCTATCAGACGTTTGTCTGAGTGCGCCAGAAAACGCCTCTCCGGCGGACGTAGATAGGCCCACAGAGCGCTGGTAGCGCTGCAGCTTGCCCTCTCTTACCTGGGTTTTATTTTCGCCAAACTGTGTTCGGGAAACAACGTTTCCGCTTAGATGCAAAAGCTCGGCCGCTTTACCGGCGTACAACCCTACTAACCGTGTTTCAAATTGTATTCGAGTTCGAGCAGAAAAAGTTGTACCGCTTTTATGTGATTGAACAGTGCTCGTCAAATTAGATCGCATAAAGATATCCTGCCTGCTTTTCTTCAATGGCGGGCGATAACGAGACCCGGGTGGCGAGTTTTTGCTACCTGCGTACCCTGTAACAGGTATTTCCGAACGCTCCGCTACCGCCGTAGGAGAATCTCCTCCGGAGAAAGCATCCACGCTGGGTTGTGTTGATACTGTTGTGGGTGCTTTCTCATCAGATACAAGCACTTGAAGACTTTCTCGAGTTATTTCGTCAGTACCGGGAATGTGATCCTGATTGATACTAGCATCATTTAAGCTACAGAATCCTAATTCAGGATGATCCAGCAACAGGTTGTGTACAACTGCTTTACCAGCTTGATAGAAAGCTAATCGACTGTAATGAAAAGGGTCACTCCGTTGTAAAACAGGCGCAGTTAAAGTTGTATTGGGCAACCCATTTACACAGTTTAAACCGTGTTCTAAACTCTCCACCGTGTGTACGGTGTTATCGAGAATAGCTCGAATAGCGGAATGATTAATTGCAGAGGCGATGTCAGCTCCACTCATGTTTGTTGTACGTAGACCTAAGTAATCCCACGGTATAGATTGCATGCCCCCTATTTTTTTAGTTCCAGCCTTAAAAAGCTGAATACGTCTTTCTTTGTTTGGTAATGAGAGATGAATCCTTCTCTCGAATCTTCCCGCGCGGAGAAGAGCCGGATCCAGTAAAGCAGGTTGCTCGCTAGTAGCCAAAATAACTACTCCATTTAGAGGCGCTACACCATCCATTTCAGTTAATAGACGCAATAGAAGATTAAGTCGCCGTGTTTGCGATTCTTGGTTATGTTGTCCAGTGGCCAAGGCACCACCCCCCTGACCTCGAGCTACGCTGCCGCTTGCTTGATTTTGCTCGAACCCTAATTCGATGTTTGCGTGAGCCACGGGGTTTGCGGCTAATGGATTAAATTGCCAGTCCAAATGCCGCTCTCCATCCCTATTACCTTTAGGCAAGAGATTTGTGTGCAATGAATTGCTTAAGTTGGCTAAACACAGTTTTCCTTCTGCCGTATATGTATCTAAAGAGAATAGTAAATCTGCCGGACCAATATCATTTTTTATAACACCCGCTCGTGACTGCCCCACGAAATCTAAATCATCTAAAAACAATACACACGGAGCTTGTTGGCGCGCCAAGGTAAACGCATTCTCTAATTGCTCATAAGGATCGTCATTTGTTAGAGCTAAAGCACTTATTGATTGAACAACAACTGGAAGTCTGCATTCTCCAGCTATAGCCTGCACGACAGATGTTTTTTCTGCACCGGCAGGGCCCACTAACAGAAATCCACGCGAGGCTGTTCTTCCCCTACCAAAATTTCGAAGATACCAGACAATTTCACTAAGAATGGGAATACTTTCTTCTATAGCAGCAACATCTCTCAAGCGCTTTTTAGGGGTATAAAATGGTTTAGGTCGCGCGTGTTCTAACCACTCTCTAAATTTTGGTGATGTGACCCTCAGACCAAAATCAGAATTTGCCATTTCTATTATAAAGCGTTTTAAACTAACGCGATAAACATATTTCAACAGATGTTGAAGAGCAAAAGCTAAAAACAGGCGATAAATAAGTAGCCATGACTGATTATTCACCGGCTCACAAAGAAATGGCTCTTCGACAGTACGGGTACGAATTCCATTTGAGTATCGACCTGAGCTACCTGACATTTTAGAATTGCCAGCTAAACCCCCTTTAACGCGTGGTAAAGGCAACAGAGGACCAGCATTTCTATTGTGGTCAAGTTTTTGTAAACCACCCGTAGAGAACTTGGAAGCAGGCAAAGATAAACTTACAGATTTTCCTGAATCCCAATAGTACACCGGTTTATATTCAGGCAATTCGTAAAATTGATTTTCAGAAATACGAGCAGGGATAGTGCAATTTGCATAATCTAATCGAGTATAAGGCCATTGAAAAGGGCTGTTTGACGGTGTTCGTATTGTTACCCAAGGAAGATAGATATGCAACTGTTTGATCTTAAAGTTCTTTTCTGGATCCTCTTTTATTAGAGGTTCTAGCCTTTTCTCCTCTAAAAAGAAATAATTTTTGAGCTGCCACTCCAACATCTTTTTCCAATCAGTGCTGGTGATTTCCGGCATTACAAGATGTCGGTTACACGGAGTGCCCAACATGTTTGAACGGAATCTTTTCTTCTGCCAGCGCAAATGCGAATAAGCCGATTTAATAACTTTTCCGCGCAAAGCACGATTTGCTTTTCGCGTTCGATTGAGTGATCCCGTTACATGGTGGGCTGACAAATCTGGTGACCCTAACAATTTTATTAAGCCTTTGCGTGCTCTTTTTTGCAACGTTTTGTGCGAAAAGAGTCGGCGTGCCTGTTCTCCAGTTAATTTATCAAAATTGTTGTTCTCAGTTAAAGTAGAATCCCCTTGACCGAGAAACTTTATGCCAGGAGCACGATAGCTACCTTTGCTTATTTGTTCATCAATCTCTTTCTGTTCGTGTGCGATTAATCTTTTAGTCTGCAAATGCTTACGGCCAAAAAAACTGTATTTTCGATCACTTAATAGGTTTTGCTCGCCCAGTCGAAAGCTAATCCACGAATTCTCTTGCTTAGTAAAGGCAGGAGTTTCAACGGCTTGTGCAGGAAAAAGATAAGAGCTTTCACTAAACACCTCTGGATTTTTGTAAATGCTGTTTTCAAGAAATGGTATTTTACCAGTATGAAAAGCAAATTGGTTTTTGTATGCAAAAACGGCTAATCTCTTGCCAAGCTCAAATCTTTCCTCTCGTTCTCGAATCTTTTGCAGGCGCTCAAATGGAGTGACTCTTTCTTCATCTCTCTTCTCTTTCTGTTCCGCTTTTAGTTTGAGCGCTTTGTCATCTTCTAAAGACGGGCTTATGCGGATTGCAGGAGCGCTGTCTTTAGGCAAACTCGAATACTCTTCATAATCTTTTCCAAGTTTCACAAACAGATCCTTCACCTCTGTTAATTCTTGTAAGGAGATGCGTTTGTATTCGATATTGATATTAGAGTGTTTTGGTGTTTGATCTTTAGCCACAATATCAGGCAGTGTTTCCCACTTTCTATGTGTGGATGGGGATGAGATTGGATTGAGTGAAAGAGCTAGATTTTCGAAAAACGAAAAAGGTAATGCGGGCGGCAGCTTGATATATAAAGGGCGCAGAAGAGTTTGATTAATCAAATAAGAAGGTGAAAAACTAACAGAACCGGCTACTAACAGACGTGGAAAAACATACTCTTTAAACAGACGATTTATTTCATTTTTTGTACAATCGGGGAATTTATAGCCTGACATTAAACGTGTCAAAAGCGCATCACTCTTTTCAAATCTGTTTTCAACCCCTGCTTCGCTGTTTTGCTGTTTGCTTTGACCCTGTAGCGCATAACTATTGACGTTAGCAAGCAATGGCCAGTTTTTAAAAGCAAATTGAGCAAGAGTTTGTTGTAGTTCCTCTTTCTTTGACCCAATCTCTTTAACCGCGATCGAGTTCACGGTTGAGCTTGGTGCCGAAAAGAAAGTCAATTGGTCAGGATCTGTCAAATTGTCAGACTGATTCGCAAATTCATCTATTAAATTATCGATCTGTTGTTTGATACCTGAATACAATCTTCTGTTGGGGTGAGATAAAGCGTTCACCGTGTGTTTCTTATTTGCCTCATAAACGTCAGATTGCGGGGGCTGAGAAATGTTCTCCTTGGAAAAAAGTTTAGCGAAGCCACTATAAGCTCCGCTCCTATCGAGTTGCGGTGTAGAGGCAATCGCATCCTGAGCGGCGTTTTTATCATAATCAGAATTTAACAATATGGTGTCACTTGAAACGTTCAGTCCTTGTTCAAGCTCTCGGGAAACAAATTTCGTAAGATTGTCACAAGACAATTCTTTCTTTCCTTGATTCCTAAACACATCTTGAATTTCGGTATCAGTGTAGACTCCTTCCTGTAAGCTATTTCCTGCCGACAAAGCTCCTGTCTCTTCCTCAATTTGTGGTGACAAATTTTTAACAAATCTGTCTTTTGTCGACCTTTCAGTATGGTCTAAATTAGAGTTATCTTTAAAAGTATCTCTGTGTGCCTCGTTTATCAAATTTGGTTTATCACCTTGAGGGTGCGATAACTTTTGATCCATTAATTCCATCAAGTTATAAGGTGGAAAAAGGCCGTACCAATAAAAAAGCTCTCGTAATCTTTTTTGAAAACAATAAAAGTTTTTACCAAAAAACAGTTGGTTGTTTTTTGTAAAAGATGCATTCGTGTAAACATCTCTCAGTTTGCTTTGAGTGGAAGCAAGCAAACTTGCTTCTAATAGGGAAGCTTTTTCTTCTGTTACACCGGATGAAATTGAGTTGCGAGTGAAAAGATCAGGCAAAGAATAGGCAGATTCCATTTTTAGTGGAATGCTATCATTTTGTGCATAAACACGCCCTTTACTTGTCTGAAAAGGATTTATGTATTCTAATCCAAAAATTCTTTCTTTTATAGAATGAGAGGGCACAGCAGATGGTGTTTTAAAATCTGTTGCGTTGGTATTGTTTGCCCTTTGTGCGAGCGCGAAGCGCTTGGGGTCTTCACGCAAACATAGTACGCTTTGCTCACGTCGGTCACGTAAATATTTTCTTTTATTTGGCTGCAAACGCGTATCCGGCGCAATCCTAAAATCAGTAGATTCCCCGCCCAGCTGATCCGACGCTTTTGGTGTGGCAAGCACAACTCTATCTGGTCTGTTACAAGCATCAATTCGAAACCACGGTAAAACTATAGAATTGCCGCTTTGACTGGTATTACTTGTTGTTTGTGTAGCAGATTTCAATTGTCGTTTAACGAAAAAACCTACAAAATCTTTTCTAATTTCTTTCTCCCAAGGTGAGCGCAAATGTATTAAAGCTTTGTCTTTATACAAATCGACAAACCGTTTTTTTTCAAACCCTAGAGCATCTCCTCGCCCTAAAGGCGAGTTAAGAAATTGGAAATTTTCGACATCTTTAACGGGCATTGCTTGTTCCCGTAAAGTTGTTGAGTGTAATTCTGTCTCATTAATTGGCGCATAGCCCTTTAATTTTTGTGTATTAAAGCTACTTTGATTAGTCTGCTTGAAAGCATGTCCTTTAAAATCTTCAGCCCCATCTTTCCTAAAAGAGGAAGACTGGTGGAGATTCTTTTTCTCAAGCAAACACTTTAAAGTGTAGCTGCGAAAAGTTTCCCACGAAGTGTCTTGATACAGTGTGGTATAACCTGGCAGTTTTGCATTCAGTAAAGATTTTAACCAACGATCCCCATCCCGCCTTTGTACTGTGCTTGAGATAGCAATTAAATAAAGCGTAACAGTCAAAATTATGCTCATTTGAGTGGGTCGAACCGAAAGCTCCGTAAGCCAATCGGTTAGGAACTCTTTAAAATAAAAAAATATACGCAAAGAGTTGGTTTGAGCAAAGTTAGCTTCTTGATTTGGGATTTTTAACTTTGAGTCAAATTGTCTAGTGTTTTTGGATGTATCTTTTGTATCTTTGGGGTTGACAAATTTCTTTTCCCCAAATCCTTTTTCTGTTTCACGTTGTTCTTGAGGATTTTTGTTTGTTTGCTTTTTGTTGCTGAACAGTCGAGTTGGATTAGAATTAAACAAAGTGCGATTTATTAATGAATCGTCTTTTGGAGCTCTCATAAAAGTCAAATTATATAAGATATATTTCAATATACTGTGATTTAGCCAATCTAACAACCCGTTCGTAAGGCGGGCTGCTTTGTGCAAAATATGCCGATAATCGCAAAGGGCTGTAAAACAGCCTATTTCCTAGGATGGGTTTGTAAAAACTTCTTCCAATTAAAAATAAGCTTATAAAAACCTCTCCTTTTTGAACGCAATCAAATCAGAGAATTAGACGCTTATAAGCGTCTAAGAATCCAAGAATGGGGCTTTCTACAAGTTGAAAACTTGTAAAGAAAAGGGTTGGTAAAAGCTGTTTTATATTTAATCTACTAGATAATGTAAGATTTACTATATATATTGCTAATATCTTTATGGTGGCGGCTGTTCTAACCAGCTTTAGCTCAATATGAAACAACAACTACCCTTAAACTCTTTTCGTTTCACTCTTTCAACTCCAATTTGACACTTTGAACACGCATCTTTGTAAAGGCGAAGCTGTGTACTATGAATTATAAATATTACATTCCACCCTGTACCCGTTCGTCAAACCTGCAACCGATGTTATCTATTTGAGTTAAAAATACAGTCTTCAAAATAATTTATAATTATAATCTAATTACAAAGAGAATTCAAGCTTTATTTATAAAAACTATAAAAACTAAAAGAATTTAGTAAGAAACGCCTATCCCATAAAATCAGATCCAAGGGCCACAGCTTAGCTGTCGCGGCCTCTTTGCGCTTTTTGTCTTTTTTGTCGATCCTCTGAATCGGATCTGATTATATTCGCAGAAAGAACTCCACGCTATCTCCGTAGAGATTCTCCTACGGAGGTTCCGGCAGGCAAACCCCGCATGGGTTGACAGGTCGAGTTGGTTGGATGCTTTTTAGCGGTTTACAATTATAATGTGTTGCTAACACTAAAAATTATAATTAAGCTACATATAATATTAAAAGTAAAACAAAAGGGTGCGATTGCAGTAATTATTTGTAAACCTATAAAACAGTAACCCGGCGCCACATAATGTACATCAACTAAACAATGTGCTAGTTATCGGGTTGCGGCTTGTAACCGATTTGCATTAATTCTAATAAGCGCAGTATAATATAATTTGTTATTACAACACAACAAAATATTTCAAGATATTAAAATATGTTCAATTCTGTTTCGAGAAATAACTAGCTACTTGTTTATGCCCAAATTGAACCCAGTATATTACCGCAGTATATTGAAAGTTGAGTCTAATTATGTTTACATTGATAGTTTTTTCTTAAAACTACGTAATGTTTACAATTACAAAAATACACCAATTCTTCAATTTGCCTAAAAAAGACGCCTGTTTAGCTCAGTTGGTTTAGAGCATCCGTCTCATACGCGGAAAGTCACTAGTTCAAGTCTAGTAACAGGCAAACGCACACCTAAAGGTGACACCTTTAAAGAAATCTTTATGTTTTGCAATAACCGTTGTATGGACAGGTTAGAAATAGGGCATCGCTACATCTATAAAAAATAAATAGATTTGGCAGGTTATTTACCGCAGTTAATTGATTTGTTTGTCATATATAGTATAATCGTGTAACAGCTTTTCACAATTGTCTTTCTTTCTTTTTTATGCTATTCTAATTTCTTATATAATTACAATATTTTATTTTTATAATAAAGCTTCTAAAAAACCCTTCTCTCGAAAAAGAGAGGTAGCGTAGCCGCAAGATGTATGAGCGTGAAAACGCTGGGCGGATCAACATGTAAACAACTCTTTTTTTGAGAGCTTGAAAATATTTATTTGCATTACGAAACAACCAGTTCTCTGTAATCTTTATATACTTGAAAGCTTTTTGTAAACTAGTGCTTATCAAAGTAAGAAAAGAATTGTATATTGAGTCAATTTTACTCCTACTCAAGCCTACTAATATAAGCTCTCGCACGCGTGAAAGACGCACATTAACACCCTCGCACATGCACAGTAAAGATAAAAAGCCTTGGTGGTTAAATACACAACACACCAAGAGACAATAAGGCTCTTTATCTTGCAATTTTACTGCGTTAGATTGGGTTACAAGCGGCAGCGGTCAGCATCATCTAAATGCTATCTCTATAAGATGTTAGAAAGGTCCAACTTTAGCCGTTTGATGTATTTGTGTGTTTATAACAAAATAGAAATAGATAGAATTTTATGCCGACAATTCAACAATTAATTCGTGGGGCGAGACAAGAAATAAAGAACAAAACAAAATCCCCGGCACTTAAAGCCTGCCCACAAAGGCGGGGGGTTTGCACAAGGGTGTATACTACAACTCCAAAAAAGCCCAATTCAGCTTTACGAAAAGTAGCTCGAGTTCGATTAACAACAGGATTTGAAGTTACAGCATACATACCAGGAATTGGCCACAATTTGCAAGAACATTCAGTTGTGTTAATACGTGGAGGCCGGGTTAAAGATTTACCAGGTGTTCGTTATCACATTGTCAGGGGAACTTTAGACGCTGCTGCAGTAAAAAATCGTGTTCAAAGCCGCTCAAAATATGGGGTTAAACGACCAAAATAGTTAATTTATTATTTTGTAAAAAATAATAATGTAGGTCGCCCACTAAACACTTATAACCGACACAACCATAACTTGAGCAGATAAGGGCGTTTGGTGAAATTGTATTAAATATACTGTGTTCCTGCTATAAAATGAAAACTTGTGAGAGAGTTTTCACGCGGATGTTCTGTTAGCACTTAACCGCCGACCAAACTCTATTTTATAGTGACTACGTCTGTTTATTAAGTCTTTAACCTGTTGAACTGACCGCGGTTGCTAGTTGGTCGTTAGCTACATTTATTTCTTTTTTATGCCGGTTTTGTGAGTAAAAGTGATGTCAAACGCACCCCCCCCCCTTCTCTTTTTACCGGCCAACCCAGCGCGGCTGCAATCTCCGTAAAAGATTCGTAAACGACCCCGTAGAAGGTTGTCAAACAGGATTTATTCTCTCTTTAAAAAGAAAACAAGCTAACGCAACTCTATTGAAAAAAATTTATATTTGTTTATTTATTGATATGGCCCGCAGACGAACCCCAACAAAAAATATTATTTTACCAGATCCAATATATCAAAACCGTCTTCTTGAAATGATTGTGAACAACATTATGAAGAAAGGAAAGAAGAGTTTGGCTTACCGACTATGTTATCGAGCAATGTCGCAAATTGAAAAAGTTACAGGACGAGATCCAATTTTGGTTATTGAAGAGGCTGTTCGCAATGTTACACCTTTGGTAGTAGTTAAAGCTCGACGAATGGGTGGGGCGACGCATCAAGTGCCTTTAAGAGTAGACCCGGAACAAGGAACAGCATTAGCTATCAGGTGGATATTGTCTTCTTGTAGAAATCGTTCGGGTCGTGATATGGCGTCGAAACTCACTAATGAATTTTTAGATGCCTCAAAAAGAATGGGAAATGCGGTTCGCAAAAAAGACGAAGTGCATCGAATGGCTGAAGCTAACAAGGCTTTTGCAAAACATCGATTTTAAATTGGGCCAAATAGAACCCTCCCTATTCCTAGTAAAAAAAAAAAAGAGCTAAGGCAGCCTTATTCAATAACAGTGTTCAATTCTAATTTTGTGCTGCAACGGCAATCCAAGCTAAATGCTTGTATAGCCTACTTTGTGGGCGAGATTTTATGCTCAATTAAGTTTTAGGGTCTAGTTCAAAGGCAGTATTTTGTGCGAATGCATCAAGCACCTTTGAGTCGTTGCTTTTCAAATAATTCAAAATCATTATCAAATATCTGTGATAGGCCCTTGTCCAACTCATGTGCAATCTTTTTCACTGTTAATAGCACTATGCATTGAGATGCAACCGGGGTTGCACATGCAAAACAAAGGTCTTTATTTTAAATTAAAAAAAACATTTTTACAAAAACAATATGGCAAGATCAAAATTTGAGCGAAAGAAACCACATGTAAACATCGGTACTATTGGTCATGTAGATCACGGTAAAACAACTTTAACAGCAGCTATAACAATGGCTTTAGCTTTGCGCAGTGGAGGAAAAGCGCGTAAATATGCTGACATCGATTCAGCACCAGAAGAGAAAGCACGAGGAATAACTATTAACACATGTCACGTAGAGTATGAAACCGATACTCGTCATTATGCACACGTAGATTGCCCAGGTCATGCTGACTACGTAAAAAACATGATTACTGGGGCAGCCCAAATGGATGGCGCTATCTTAGTAGTTTCTGGTGCAGATGGCCCAATGCCGCAGACAAAAGAGCATATCTTGCTTGCAAAACAGGTCGGTGTTCCAAATATTGTTGTTTTTTTAAACAAAGAAGATCAAGTAGATGATGCTGAATTGTTAGAGTTAGTTGAACTTGAGGTTCGAGAAACTTTAGATTCATATGATTTCCCAGGAGATGAGATACCTATTGTTTCCGGCTCAGCACTTTTAGCTCTTGAGGCTTTGACTGAAAACCCTGCTGTTGAGCGCGGCCAGAATGAATGGGTTGACAAGATTTTGGCTCTTATGGATCAAGTAGACAACTATATTCAAACTCCAGAAAGAGAAACTGATAAACCATTCTTAATGGCAGTAGAAGACGTGTTTTCAATTACAGGACGAGGTACTGTTGCAACTGGACGCGTTGAACGAGGAACTGTTAAGGTTGGTGCCAATGTAGAATTGGTTGGGTTGCGCGAAACTAGAAATACAACCGTTACTGGTTTAGAAATGTTTCAGAAAACACTTGAAGAGAGTGTTGCGGGTGACAATGTAGGTATTCTACTCCGTGGTATCCAGAAAGCCGATGTTCAACGTGGAATGGTTCTTGCTAAACCTGGAACTATTACTCCTCATACTAAGTTTGAGGCACAGGTTTATGTCTTAAAGAAAGAAGAGGGGGGGCGACATACTCCCTTTTTCCCCGGCTATCGGCCACAGTTTTATGTTCGCACTACAGATGTTACCGGGGAAATTGAATCTTTCAAACTAGATGATGATAGCCAGCTAAAAATGGTAATGCCTGGAGACCGTATCAAAGTTGTTGTTCAATTGATTGAACCCATCGCCATTGAAAAAGGGATGCGTTTCGCTATTCGCGAGGGTAACCGAACTGTGGGAGCTGGAGTTGTTTCTGCCATTTTAGCATAACAAGATCAAACTTCACGTGCTAAAAATAAAATTAGTTATCTTTCCATCAGTTATAGGAACAGTTTGACCTAACTATGAGCTTTTGTAAGAAGTGCCGATGAGCGAAGCGGATGTTGACCGCTATTGTGATTGAGCAAAGCATAATAGTCCTTTCAGCACGCTACCGCATATGCGGTAGCGCCTTACGGCCGGGCGCAGACATCAGTTTGAGTTACAATTTATGCTTTAAACAGTTATAACAGCTAGTATCTCTATCAAAAACACAAAATTGTATTGAGTCAAAGTTTCTCGAGAAATAACTTTTTTAGCAATCCCACCTTCTTTTTTTTATTGTTTTCACCCTTACATATTCAAACTAAGAATCAAATCGAGGTATTTAATGAAACTACACCAACTTGTTCACGTCTTGGAACAGCGCCAAGAGAGGACGGATTTGCCCCTTATTACAATTGGTGATACAGTACGAGTCGTTGTTTACATTCAAGAAGGAAACAAGCAAAGGCTTCAGCCTTATGAGGGCACAGTTATCTCTCAACACAAAGCTGGAATAAATACAACCATAACGGTGCGCAAAACCTTTCAAGGGATTGGGGTTGAACGTGTTTTTACTGTCCATTCCCCATGTCTACAAAGCATTCAAGTAATTCGTCGCGCCAAGGTGCGACGCGCCAAACTTTATTATTTACGCGAGAGGGTTGGAAAGGGTACACGTTTAGTAACTAGACTCAATGTGCCAAACAACCCCCCTGTTGTCGAAAAAGAAAAGCCTTAACTTTACTTTTCTCTCCCTATATCCTATAAGGTCACCGACAAACCCGGCAAACCCAGTGTGGGAACGCCTCTTGCGCAGCTGCGTAAACGTCTCCGTAGCTCCGCAGCTGCGCAAGAGGTAGAGAGTTTTTCGCAAAAATTTCCTTTTTAGGGTTAAACTAAGGTTTAAACGGATACATTACATACAAAAACTATATCTTTAAGCTACGCTACTGCGCAAACGAAGGTAAAACCACCCCAGTAGGCGGTTAAAGCCTGATACGCCGTGATCGGCGTAGTTACATTCACTTATCTACATCTACAAGGGTATCTTTAAAGCAACCAAATATTGCAGAAGCAGAAGTATTGTAAAAAGCTGGTATTTTGGTTACCGCGTTTAAGGTGACATAAAAGGGCTCGTCGCAGAAAGGTTTTTCTTGTAGTATTAGTTCTTTACGTATGCACCTAAGAGATAGACTTGAGCTGAGTTGGCTACATGCGCTAAGCCGAGTTGTAGACATATATCGTATATATAGATAGCATTGACAAATTGCTTTAAGGTTATCTATTATAATATTATAAAAAGATTTGTTCTTATCTGTTTTTTTTGGTTCTTTTTTTATTCTAAAACACTATCTATTTGATGTACAGTTTAACGCAATTATATTTACTTTAAATTAAAAAAAAGTTTTTTTAACATGTGGTGGGCGTAGCCAAGTGGTAAGGCAAAGGACTGTGACTCCTTCATGCGCGGGTTCAATCCCCGTCGCTCACCTGATTATTGAATTTTAGAATTTTTCGCTTCTAAACTCTTTGTTTTGTAATCTCTTGTTCCCGTATTAGCAGAGCGAGTATGGTCACATAAAACACAATCTAAGCAAAAGATACACATTTATGTACCCAGCCAATAGTTGGATCCGTCTTTAAAGATAGACCCATATATATAACCAGTATAGTTTAGAGATAGCACATTAAGCTTGAAAACAGATGTTTTGCTTTCAGAGAGAGCTCTACAAACTATGTTTTACTACGTTTTGTTAACAAAAAAATTGTTTTAGTCCGGCCAATTGAACTGAGTATATTAACACAGTTAATTGATTTTTGTTCAAAGATAGTTTATGATATTAAACCAAATAGGAAAGACTAAACCAGACTTCTCGTAAAAGAAGCACGAGTGCAGCTTTAATCGCAAAAAGTTTAACTATCTCTACAACATTCTTGCGGCTATGCGCCATTGCAATCGAAGTTAGGCGTTTATAGTTGACCTTGCAATCTACCACGGAGGTTACTAATCATAAAGCGCCTAATAAAAAAGAAAACAAAAAAATTACGTTATTACGTACCACACGCAGCACTATTAGTGATTGTATGCTGGGCTGCCTAGCTAACACTGTAAGGTGAGCGGAAGCCTATCTCCCTTGAATAGCAAATCGAAAATAATCGATATACAAAAGCGTTGCTAATAAAACAACTGATAATAAAAGATTGAGTTAAAGAAGTCCAAACATGACAACAAAAAGGTTAAAAAAAGATGTATGTAAGAGTAGATTTTTTGTTGGTTTTAAAACTGTGCTGAGCGCCGTTAAAAAACGGCAAACCTCTTCTCGCGCGATTCAAAGCTTAGTTGAAAAAAGTCACAACGACACAGACCAAAATGAATTGCTTTCAGAACAGGACAAGAATCAAGCAAGGCCTGTTTTTCCCTTTACTGCTATCGTAGGCCAGGAAGAGATGAAGCTAGCTCTAATTTTAAATGTAATAGATCCAAAAATAGGTGGGGTAATGATTATGGGAGATCGCGGGACTGGTAAGTCAACCACTGTTCGAGCTCTTGTGGATCTGTTACCAGAAATTGAGGTAGTAGTTGATGATCCATTCAACTCTGACCCGTATGATCTAGAATTGATGAGCCAGGAGGTTCGTGAAAAGAAGCAAAACAATCAATTGTTACCAACAGGAAGAAAAAAAATAGGTATGGTCGATTTGCCTTTGGGCGCCACTGAAGACCGTGTGTGTGGCACTATAGACATCGAAAAAGCATTGACGGAGGGGGTTAAAGCTTTTGAACCTGGATTGTTAGCAAAAGCCAATCGAGGTATTCTTTATGTAGATGAGGTGAATCTTTTAGACGATCACTTAGTAGATGTGCTTTTGGATTCTGCTGCTTCGGGTTGGAATACTGTAGAGCGTGAAGGTATTTCTATTAGTCACCCCGCACGTTTTATACTTGTAGGCTCAGGAAACCCTGAAGAGGGGGAGCTACGACCTCAATTGCTAGATCGATTTGGGATGCACGCACAAATAGGTACAGTCAAAGACCCATATCTACGCGTTCAAATTGTAGAACAGCGAGCTCAATTTGATGAAGCACCAAACAGCTTGCGTGAACAGTGTAAACAATCTCAAACGGAGCTAGCCCAGAAGATCAATGCGGCACGTGAACTACGAACGCAAGTGGAAATGAATTATGATTTACGGGTTCTTGTTTCACAAGTTTGTTCAGAATTGAATGTTGATGGGTTGCGCGGTGACATTGTTACTAATAGAGCCAGCCAAGCAATTGCTGCTTTTGAAGGGCGTACACAAGTAACTGCTCAAGACATTTTTCGTGTAATTCCACTCTGTTTGAGACATCGTCTGCGAAAAGATCCTTTAGAATCTATTGATTCTGGAGACAAGGTGCGCGAAATGTTCAAAAAGGTTTTTGCTTTTGAAGAACAAAAAATGTAAATGTCACTATTTTTTACCTGGATAACTGAAAAAGCCCCAACATTTGGAGCACAAGCAATTATATCTTTATTTATAATCGAAATTACCTTACATAAATCAAAATTGTGAATACACCCTTATTTGGTTTATTTTATCTAGATTTTGTGGCGTTGTAACGTATATTTGAAGGCCGGCGCTCGTAGTATATTTTTTTATAATATTACAATAAGCATCCGTTTTGTATTATTGTGAACAAGGAAGCGTTATACGCTGTTGCTACGGTAGTTTGACCGGAGTGTTTTTATAGGCGACCGGTGCCTCTACGCCCGGTGTTTACACACCGGGCGTATAAATCCTCCGCACATTTGTGGTGGGGGAGTATAATTCTTTAACTTACCAAGTAAACAAGTTGTTTCCACAGTGAAGTCTAATTTCTTAGCTTCTGCTGCGCTTTAGGGCTTGTTTTAAAAAAGTCCTAGAGTTAAAGAGATATCAATAGGTAAAGTAGCGCCAATACCTAACCAAATAGCCACAACGGTACCAAACAGAAATACAGCAGTAGCCACAGGTCTTCTAAAAGGATTTTGAAATTTGTTAATGTTTTCAATAAAAGGCACAATTAATAAGCCAGCAGGTACTGCTGCCATCAGCAATACACCTAAAAGTTTATTTGGAACCGTACGTAACAACTGAAACACAGGGTAAAAATACCATTCTGGTAAAATCTCTAGTGGTGTAGCAAAAGGGTTTGCGGGTTCACCAATTGCTGCTGGGTCTAGTACAGCTAAACCAATAACACCAGCAAAAGTTCCCAAAATTACTACTGGAAAGATGTAAAGCAAATCATTAGGCCAAGCCGGTTCACCGTAATAATTGTGTCCCATGCCCTTTGCTAGTTTTGCTCGTAGAATTGGATCTGAAAGATCCGGTTTTTTTGTAACTGCCATAATATTTTACTATATCTAAAAAATAAAAACATTTGTGTTGAATTAGTACCTCTCAACTACCATAACTTCAACTTGCTGCGTTAACCGGTAAAGCTAGCAACGCTATCTCCGTAGGACGCCGTACCTCCTACGGAGATAGCGTACGCTACCAGCGTGGGAGATAGCGTACGCTACCCGGCGTGGAAACGCCTTTGTAGGAGATAGCGTTTTTAAAGGCTGTAGCAAAAGAAAGGTACCCCGTACCACACGTTTTTATAACGGCCCAGAGATACCCTGTTTGCGAATCATCAAGAAATGCATAAGCATGAATACTGCCGTTAATAGTGGCAATACAAATGTGTGTAAACTATAAAAACGTGTCAAGGTTGCTTGCCCAACCCCTACACCTCCACGTAGAAGTTCTACTATAGTAGAACCTACTAATGGAATCGCATCTGGCACTCCTGTAACAATTTTAACAGCCCAATAACCCACTTGGTCCCACGGTAATGAATAACCTGTTACTCCAAATGATACAGTACAAACAGCCATAATTACTCCAGTTACCCATGTTAGTTCTCTTGGTTTTTTAAAACCGCCCGTTAGATAAACTCTAAATACGTGCAAAATCATCACAAGAACCATCATACTTGCGGACCAGCGGTGAATAGAACGGATCAACCATCCAAAATTCACTTCTGTCATAAGATATTGTACAGAAGCAAACGCCTCTGCTACTGTAGGCCGATAATAAAAAGTCATAGCAAATCCTGTAGCAACTTGCACAAGAAAACATGTAAAGGTGATACCGCCCAAGCAGTAAAAAATGTTTACATGCGGCGGAACGTATTTGCTTGTAATATCATCAGCGATTGATTGAATTTCTAATCTTTCTTCAAACCAGTCGTATACTTTACTCATATATACTCAACTCAAAATTTTGTATATCACAATTAGTCTAATAGAATTGTTGCAAAAGCAAGAGCGGAGCTTTTTTCAGTTTCGCTCTGAACTTGTTTTCACAATCTTTTTGATAATATTATCAATTATAGCTTAAATAGTAGTGTAATTGTTGCTCTTTTAGAGCAATCAGCGGTGTAGATCACACCATAAAAATTTTTATATTTGTTTCTCTATTGTATATTGTATTACAAAAAACTTTCACTTTCAACTTGAAAGTGAAAGTTTTTCAGCCGAATGCAGCAATTTGTTATATAAATAGCAATTTTGGGGATTACGTTCACTTTAACTTTATAAGGGTCTCTCTGAAAATTTTATTATAAAGAAGCGCATTTGCCGCAGTTTTACTGTGCCACTATAATACCCTTACATACATAAATTGAAGATAATAAAATTAATAAGCCAGCAGGTACTGCTGCCATCGATTAGCTTTGTTTGAATTAAGCGTGCACTATACTTAAGCTTTGCGCGTTGTATAGTTGCGGCAATCTTCTCTTGAACGTCCTTACAGGGAATCTAATTACTTTTATATTGGTCTGTTTAGTACTACGGAAGAGGAGGGATTCGAACCCTCGGTAGCCGTAAAGCTACGTCGGTTTTCAAAACCGATGCATTCAACCGCTCTGCCACCCTTCCAAAACATATAGAAATATCTTTTTTGCCCTGTAAAAAAACTTTTTGCCTTTATCTTTTTGTTTTTTTCCTGTACTTACAATGCGGCAAGTCAAGCTAGGACTATATACAGGAATAGAGCAAATATACTATATATATGAATGTGAATATAGAATATCAAAAAAATGTAATGCATTTCAATAGCTAATGTGTTTCTGATTTTTAGATGCAACCTGATATTATATTTTAAATTTAAGCGGTAAGAATTGCTTTTTGGTATGTTATTGGTCTTAGTCTTACTACGTTAAAACCGAGCAAATCTTCAGTCCATTCAATCAGATCCGAAAAGGCGTAGCAAAAAACTTTCTTAAAGTGTTAGACTAGCTCCAAATTTTTTTGTAAAAAAAAATATACAACAGATTAATAGGTGTTTGACGTATTAAGATATCAATTATACTCTCTAAACCCAAATCAATTTAGTTGATTTACACTTTACGAATCATGATAAAAGCTTATGTCTGATTACCCCCAACCCTTTAGAGGCTAAAGGTAATCGGCAAATTTCGTCAGGTGATACACACAATTCGACAAGTACAGGATATGATGCGGTGTGTACAAACGCTACCTCCTACGGAGGTACGGCGTCCTGCGTACGCAGGGTAGCGTACGCTATCTCCGTAAAAGATAACGTTGCCGTTAACGGTAAGTTTTGCTTTTATACAACCTATTACAAGGCGTTAGCAATTGTATCAGCTTAAAACAGTTTAAAAATTCATCTCTGCCAATTGAACTTTTTCAAATTGTTTTTTCTTAAACACTAAGAAGAGTTGTGTTAAAAGTACAAAAATAAAGAAAAGGATCAAACCTTGAATTCGAGCCGGACTTTGTAAAACAATCTCAGTTTCCTCTTGACCAAAACCTCCCACATTAGGATTGTTTGTTAATGCTTGATCTAGTTCAAGCGTTTGCCCTTCTTGAACCGCAAGAGTTGGTCCAGGAGGGATTTTCTCAATTATAAGTTCACCATTAGACTTTTCAACCGTGATTTCAAGAGCTCCCTTCTTACTCACCTTTTCAATTTTGACAATTTTTCCACTAGCGGATGCATTGTAAATTGTATTGTTACTCTTAGATCCATCAGGATAAACTTGTCCACGTCCACGATTTGCCCCTAAATATATAGGATATTTTAAATACGAGCTTGATTTGTTGTTTTTAGGGTCTGGAGACAACAGTGGTACCACCATCTCACTATAATCTTTGCCGGGAAGAGGACCTACCACCAATATGTTTGATTTGTCATCGCTATACGGTTGATACGCTACACTACCTACTTTATTTTTCAGCTCTTCTGAAATACGATCTTGAGGAGCTAAGGAGAATCCGGAAGGCAAGATTACAACTGCTCCAACATTTAATCCGCCTTTTTTACCATTTCCTAAAACTTGAGTTATCTGTTTGTCGTACGGAATTTTTATAACTGCTTCAAATACAGTATCCGGCAAAACTGCCTGTGGCACCTCAATTTCAACCGGTTTTTGCGCTAAATGGCAGTTTGCGCATACAATACGGCCATTTGCTTCTCGCGGATTTGGATAATTTTGCTGTGCAAATATGGGATAGGCATCTGCTCGATTCCCGCAGATTGCAAAAAAGATACTTATGTATAAAACAATACTACACATCTTTTTACAAAAACAAGCTAGTGATCTTTGAATTAAAGCTTGGTCTTGGCAAACGAAAGCTTTTGATAGATCAACAGGTCGGTCAGATATAAAAACATTGGCACTTTTTAATAGCATATTTCTATATACTTTACATTTGAATGTTTACAAAGTTTTCTTCTCATTTTGTATTATATCTCCAATCTAATACAAAAGGAAGCTTAGTTAGAGCAGCTTTATTTTTATTAGCAAACTGTTCACACTAGTAAAAAGCGCTTTAAAGGTTGTATGCAACCACAGAGTTGTGTTACAATATCTAAAAATTTAAAAGCGATTAGAGCGATAAAAGCCATTACTATTTTATTCTCAAATCAATTGTGCTTAATATGTTTTCTTTATAATAAAAAAAACCAATATATACTTTGTAGTAGTTTTGAGATGCCTTTGTAATCTATTTTGAGTTGTAAACTACCTTTCTTTAGCTTTAGATATAGAGGAGTAGAGATTGAACAGTCTCAACTTGTTAATTTGCAATGACGATTTTTGCCAGGAACCAGATTTGAACTGGTGACACGAGGATTTTCAGTCCTCTGCTCTGCCAACTGAGCTATCCCAGCGAATCAAAATTTTTATATACAACATGTTAGCACATTTTGATCTGTTTACACAACACTTTACTAAGAAAAACAGAAGCTACTTTTGGGGGGTGTTTGACAGCAAAACACAGGTTGCAAATACAATTCTATCAACTTTGTTACGTGACATCGCAAGGTGACACCAAAGGTGAAGCGTTCTCCCTGTAGGGGATAGCGTACGCTACCCGGCGTGGAAACGCCTTCGTAGGAGATAGCGATTGCGCATCCGCCAGCGTGTACACGCTGTCACCACTTAATATGTAATATTTATATAAAAAAATAGTTTGTATGCTAGGTCTAATCAGTCGTTTTATTATCGCATCAATGTTAATCATTTTTGTGACACCTCAAACTTCAATTATCTATTATAATTATGTTGTTTTGGCAATTCATTCAACAGGTATACTTTTGAACTATGCACAGGTTCGAAAGTTTGTTTTTCGCTTTACATGGTTATGTGTTTTTCTTTTCTTGTTCTCAAATATGCTCACTGTTTTTTAAATAAACCTCTTTTATACGGCACCCATTGCAATCTGACTGCGTTAGATAGGCTTGCGTTAGCTACCTACTAGACAGATTTATTATTAAGCAATTGTCTATTTATCTAATGAAAAGGGTAGTATTAATAGCTTGGAACTGCTAAAATAGAGTTAGTGTTAAACTTTGTTTTCAATTTGCTATTTTTAATTCAGACCTGTTTTACTAAGCTTTCAACTATTGTAATCTTAATTACACGTTTTTTAATGTGATTTACAAATTTTGTTGATCAGACTGTATTTCATATTTAAATATAAACAAAACCTGTTTGCGTCAAGAAACTAGCCAGCTGCTTTGTTAAGCAGCCCCTTTTTCAGAGGAGTTGTAAACTATCTTTCTTTAGATATAGAAGAGTTTAGTCTCTTTTCCTGTGATAAAAAAAAAGGGTTGAACAGATATTTTTCCCTAACCTGCTCGCAGCATTAAATTTTTATGCATTAACACAGGTGGCACCACTTTGACGTTGTATTACTTACAAATTGGCTTTTTTTGTGTCACAAGTCATGGCACCCAAGCCAATGTTTGAGTTGCGCATTTTCTATCTTTTCTCTAGATAGCAGTTGCTATTATAACCCATCTATTGTTCTGTATAAATACATGCAAATTTAAATTATATCTATCTCTTTTTTGGGTGTAGTGCAATCTTTTATACTTTTGTGTTTATTTGAATTCTATACTAGCTTATGACTCGAGTTAAACGAGGTAACGTTGCGCGCAAAAGACGCAAAAAGACGTTAACACTCTCTTCAGGATTTCAAGGATCATCCGGTAAACTTTTTCGAGTAGCCAATCAACGTGTTTTAAAAGCTTTGAAACAATCTTTTCGAGATCGTGTTCAACGCAAACGAGTTTTTCGTAAGATTTGGATTACCCGCATAAACGCAGCTACTCGAAACAACGGTTTAAGTTATAGTCAATTTGTTCATCTGTCAAAACAATCTTCCGTAGTTTTAAATAGAAAGATTGTTTCACAACTTGCTGTAATTGACAAAGATGCTTTTCATCAATTAGTCAATTTTATTCAATAGTTTGTTCAAAACTGTTTTATGACTATACTAATAATACTATGCACAAACTTTGCTGAATTTTGTAACAACTTTATTTCTATTCGGTTACTTCTGCAATAGAGCGATGAAAATGCCGGAACGATACATCTGCAGTTGTGTTTTAGCTTTTTTGTATGGTATATGACTATACATTTGTTACTATTGTCCAATCTCTTCAACTTAAAACATAATTATTACATATTATAATTATTAGATACATATGAGAATGTCCACAAGGCGAACAGGCTTTTCCAAACGCCGTTCAAGACGAAAAACATCTTTTCCATTAGTGGCTGTTGTCCAAAAAAGATATAAACCCCATTACAAATTAGCAAAACCATTTAACCGGTTGGAAAAAGACGAGAGTTCAAGAACATCAGTACAGGGCACACGGGCCGTGAAAAGATCGCGTGGTGCTATTGATTATAAGAATGTAGTCTTGTTACGAAAATTGATCACAGCTGAAGGTAAAATTCTTCCTCGACGTATTAACAAATTAACAGCTAAACAACAGCGTTACACATCAAAAGCAATTAAAAGTGCTAGAATTATGGGTTTGTTGCCATTTATAAACAAAAGCCGTTCTTTCAACATCTAATTGTAACAAGCACAGCCTGTAGTGTTTATCCGGCTATACCTGTTACACAAGTATAGTTTTATAATAACAAGACTATACCACACATTTGTATTATTCATTTTGAAAAGTTATGGCAAAAAAAAGCATGGTTCAACGCGAACGAAAACGTCAGCGTTTAGTTAATAAGTATTTACAAAAGCGTGAAGATCTAAAGCAAGAGATGAGAATTGTATCTTCTCTGGAAGAGCGAATCTATTTGCATAGAAAGTTACAAAAACTACCACGAAACAGTGCACCTGTTCGGCTACACAACAGATGTCTTTTGACTGGAAGACCAAAAGGCTATTTTAGAGATTTTGGGCTTTCTCGACATATGCTGCGTGAAATGGCTCATCAATGCTTACTGCCTGGAGTAACTAAAGCCAGTTGGTAAGTATTTTTCAACAGTTTATTCGAACAAAACGCAACCCCTTTTCCTCTAGAGGAAGTAAGGTAGCCTTGTTGACTAGGGAAGAAAAAGTTTGTTATAATCTTTAATGCCTTTAAATCTTGTATATAAAAATTCAACAGTTTACGTATTATGTCACATTCAGTAAAGATTTATGATACTTGTATAGGATGCACTCAATGTGTACGCGCCTGTCCAACAGACGTTTTAGAGATGGTTCCTTGGGATGGATGTAAAGCAAGTCAGATAGCTTCCGCGCCCCGTACAGAAGATTGTGTTGGGTGCAAAAGATGTGAATCCGCTTGTCCAACAGATTTTTTAAGCGTTCGGGTTTATTTAGGAGCGGAAACAACTCGGAGTATGGGACTAGCATATTAGAGCAAAAACTTTTTATTTTTTAAATGTTATGCTAACGAGAATGAATAAGTTACCCATATGCGTTGAGTGGTAATAGCATATACACAAAACTGGTTATCGCTTATGCGTTCTACATTATCTCCGTAAAAGATAGCGTTGCCGTACCTCCTACGGAGGCGTTTCCACGCCGGGTAGCGTACGCTACCAGCGTGGGAGATAGCGTACACAATCTCCGTAGGAGATTGTCGCGACCCTTTGGGTCGGCGCAACTGCTATAAAAACTTGCTTATAGCAAAATCAAACGTTCTGCTGATCCATAACTACTCCTACAGGTGTAGCAACTTCGCTAAAGTCAAAGCGTTTTTGCAATACTATACTGCATATAACCAAGATGTTAGGGTGCAAGCAGGCATGTATGGCTGAGTGGTCGAAAGCGACAGACTCATAATCTGTTTCCGCAAGGACGCCACAGGTTCGAGTCCTGTTGCATGCATTCAACTAATCACTTTGATTAACGGTGTATCATCCAAAATGCCTTTAGTACTTGCCAAATAAACAAGCAAAAACGCGGACAAAGCATAAAAAGATTAGAGCGTAATCTTTTTAATCTAATGCATTTATGCTGCGATCAAGGCCAAGCCTACAGTGATTAGGCTGATCTCACCGGCGCACTAAAAATGCTGTCAAGTACAGCATTTTTTATAAAGCCTATAAGTAGCCTATAAGATATGCTCTTTGATATATTTGATATAAATGCTTAGCTTAAAAATTCTTGTATACACGGTTGTAACGTTTTTTGTGTCTCTATTTATTTTTGGGTTTTTATCAAATGACCCCGCTAGAAACCCTAATGATCAACTATAGATTGAAGCGTTAGACTTAAATAATTCAACTATACTATCCTTATTTTAAGGAGAATGTATAAAAAAAAGAAGTAGGGGGTTGGCCTTGTTACTCCTTTTTTTAAGTATTAATCTTTTTTTTGCTTGAATCGATCTTTTGATTCAAACTTTCACTCAGTGCATGCTTATATTTCTAATAAGGCACCATATCGAGTTGATATGTTCCAAACCGCTCCCTAGAAGGCGTTTCCGAACGCTACACGGCGTGGAAACGCCTCCGTAGGAGGTAGCGTTGCTGTACCTCCTACGGAGGCGTTTCCACGCCGGGTAGCGTACGCTATCTCCTACGGAGTGTAGCGGCGTAGAAAGATCTTTAGTAAAAAGAATTGGGGCTCAGCCAACAACTATTTTCAAGCACCAGGGTCCTTGAACGCCCCATAAACGCATAGTTTCGCCCCCAAAAATGATTTCACCTCTTGGTTAGCGCATCAAATATTTGCCAAGAGCAGCCATATAAACAAAAGGAGCAGTTCTGTTTGCTTAAAATTAAATTTGTGTATTTAATTTTTTGTGTCATGCCCTGTAGGACTTGAACCCACGGCATTAGGTTTTGGAAACCTACGTTCTACCAACTGAACTAAGGGCATCAAAATATAAATTATACTTTTGAATAAAGAATTTATTTATTCATGTACGTGCATATTAACGGCTTGTTTAGCGTATGCTAAAGAGACTATCTCTGCTCTGTATCTAGTGCGCAACTCACAACTGTTTTTGCGCGCTTAAATGCGTGCCTGTACAAAAAAATAAATTAATTCTACCAATACTTACCTTCTTTTGTAAACTAACAAATACTATTGAACGCAGTGTATTTAAAGTATACAAAATCGGGATGACAGGATTCGAACCTGTGACCCCCTGTTCCCAAAACAGGTACTCTACCAAGCTGAGCCACATCCCGACCGATACATTTTATATTTTAACGCTTCTTCTGATTAGACGCAACTTGTAACTTTGCGCATACTTTTATGAAAAACTTTACAATCTATTTGTCTACAGCACCCGTTGTAGCGCTTATTTGGTTCACAATTACAGCAGCCCTTCTTATTGAAATAAATCGGTTCTTCCCCGATCCGTTAGTTTTCTCTTTTTAATTAAATAAAAATAGTTTTGAACAAGACTTTTACAATTGCGTAGTTGAAAACACGCTTTTAATATAAATTTTTTCTCAACTGCCTCCGTAGGGGGGTCACTTGGTTTTTACGGTAAACCCATTTTCTGGTTTATAACAAAATATATATTATTAACAGAAAATAGAGATAAACAATTTATAATTTAAAAAAAGTTGAAAACTAAATGTAGCAAGCATAGAAGTTTTCATAAAGCGCTTTATTACCGATTGTATTTGTATTAAAATAATACAGTGCTACGTCTATTTGATTTTACGTGTTCACTTAATACCAAAAGTGGGAAAAAAGCACTTTTTATACAAATAGATAATCGGTTCTCTGCTACCGCCATTAAAACGCTTGTGTAGACAACTCTGTTTTTGTACGCCGGTCAGACGGTCAGACATTTTTTTGACCGGCGTTCGGTAAAAACTTATTTACACGACCCACAGCTTCGCTGCGCCAAAAACACTCGACTCGGTGGACTGGCGATTGAACAAAGGTAGACTTTATTTGTTTGAAATATAAAAAAGAATTATGGAAGTAAACATTCTTGGGCTTATTGCAACAGCACTTTTTATAATCATTCCGACATCTTTTCTGCTAATATTGTATGTAAAAACAGCTAGCCAACAGACCTAGCAAACGTAATCTTGAACTTGTTTAGGTGTTGTAACGCCCGGCTACGCAACCTTTGTAGGCAAATCTCCTACCGAGATAGCGCCCGAAAATTGTACATAGTTTAATGCAGTAAGCAAATCTATCCAAAATATAGTTGTGAATACAACTCCTCTTTCTCAAGAAAAAGAGTTTACGACTCTTCGAGTTGTAGTGATTCACTGCGAAAAAGGGTTAAAGTACCTCTTTTAAACGTGATTTGAGGCTACCTCCGTAGTAGGTAGCCTCAAATCAGCGTCCATAAATAAGGTTAACTGCAAAAAGTTTTCTAGTTGCATATTATTCTCCACAGCTATTGTTGTTCAGCCGTACAATACCTCTGTATAAAGCAATCGATTTCACTATAATCGTAAAAACAGCGCCAATCAAAAGAGTTCATAACTGTTGTATCAAGTAAATAAAAGTGTACACAAGCATTGTACAAACAGCTTTTATTGTCCTTTCCTTTTTATAAAGGAAGAGAGTTTACGACTCCTATCAATTTTTTAACACGCTAATTATATTCGCAAGACAAACTATGAACCAGTTTGTATTATTAATGCCGCTATGGTGGAATGGCAGACACATGACATTCAAAATGTCACGAGTATTCTCATGTCGGTTCAAGTCCGACTAGCGGTATACATGTTTTTTTTTAAACTTTGTTCAAAAATATAATAAAATATGGTATGTGCTACTATGCCAGAAATGTTTTTTTTAGCAATTCAATTTTAATTGGACGTCAGCTTAAAAAAACAAGAATGCTGCAGGGGTAAAGAACCGAAATAACTAGTAGAAACAAGCTAATTTATAGTCAACGTTTTGTTTTTACCTTCTATGAAAATTATCAAGGCAAGCAACTATATTTTCAATTAGAAGCAGGTTGCTACGGCAGCCCCATTAATAAAAGCTTTGTTTTTGAGGATAGAGGGACTTGAACCCTCACGATTTAATAAATCAACGGATTTTCATTTGTTACATGAAAACTTAAAGATTGTTTTATACTCGTTTTTTTTAATGATTACGGATCTTTGTAAGAAGTTTTGTAACAACTCTGTTTTTATTACTTTGATCTTTCAGTTCATCACAACATGTATAAATACCTTTAACACTTGTTCATTGTAAATTTAGCTGCTAGGTCACCACGAATTCCTAGAAAAAGTATTGTAATCGGCATGCAATCTTTACGCTGAAATACAACAATGGATACATATACCTGACAATGGTAACCTAGTTAGCGCGTATGGACTCTCTCTTTATCCTATTTATAGTCCAAACAATAAATCTGTTAGATATTTTAAAAGGATAGCTCCCGTTGAGTCTCTGCATCTTTTATGACACCTACAACTATTTCAGTTGTTTATACATGTTAAACAAGCTACACCGAAATAAAACGGCGTAATTTCTTTATTTCTTTACACTATTAAATCAAGTATATCTTTTTATAGTGTTATTTTTAAACTGAAAAGACTAAAAAAATGTACAAAGATTTGCTAAGCCTGTGCGGTGTCATAACTTGACTCAGGATTAGATGCGGCTTGCTCTTTCCCTGATTTTGAGAGCGTTCACCTCTTGAGTTATCTCAAGAGGGCTCAAAAACTATAAACGGGCAAAACTTGTTTTTAGCCAATCCAAATATTGTACAGTGGCTTTTTTTTGCTATTGCTACAAAAAAAGCTGACTGATGATAATTTATTAAGACCAAGTTTACGCCACATGCTGTTTTATGTTTTAGTGCAAAATACTTTTGCATAAACAGCACAAAATGCTGCTCATTTCTGTGCTGAGCCAAAAACTTGAATACCTGTTATCTTAAGTCCGTTGCGTCTACCAATTCCGCCATATCCTCTAATAAAAAGTGTTTACAATCCAGCGGCCATAGCTTCGCTATCTCCTACGGAGATTGCCTTTTGTCGATCCAGCGAATCAATTGTTAATCCTATAGATCAGATTGGAACGACCTAGTGGCCTATGCCAATATAATCAGACGCTTTGCTGATTTTATTTGATTGGGCCACTACAGTGATTAGCGTCAAAGCTAACAGTGACTTTCATCGGTCCTGTTTGAGTTTAGCTGTTTTACCAGTGCTAAGGGTACGGGTGTATCTTTTTGTACGCAATTTGTTGCTTCTTTTTTAATTATAGCAAAACAGTAAAATATTTACTAGTTGTTTTTGAAGCCTTTTTTTGATATTATAGTAGACAAGATATCAGAAAGATTGCATTAGCGATTTTAGTGTGTGCGGGAAATTGATTTTAAAAAGAGCCGTTGCTGCCGCAATAGCCTTTTACTGGGGTAAAGCGTCAATAGCGTTGAGTTGCATTAGCAACCTCCTTTTGGCCGAAAACAGATGGAATATGTTTATGCTTTCAGTGACACCATAAACCTGTTCCAAGAACAACAAAAAGGGTCGATGCCCGAGTGGTTAAAGGGGGCGGATTGTAAATCCGCTGGCTTCGCCTACGTTGGTTCAAATCCAACTCGGCCCAATGACTATACTAAAACGGTGTCAAAACTTAGATGGTTGTTATGCCCCTAACACCTTTAAAAAGTGTTGGCACGAGCTAAACCTCGTATTACTTGCATGATTTTTACACAAAAAACAATTGCGTATTAAATACTTGACAATTGTGCTTGCCAAACAAAGGCAAAATCTTTTTGGTAACACCGAAAGTGAAACCTCCACATCTGTTAATCAAGGCGTTATTTGAGTTGGGTTTACGCTAATTATTAACTATTTAGCTTTAGAGTTTTGCTAAAAATTAAAGGCGCTGTATACATTGTTAATGAGGCTGCTTCCAGCGATACTAGGTAATGTTCGTTTTTAGCTTAGCGGCAACTTCGTAGAGTGTATAAGTTTGTTCCAGCCAAATAAAGCTGGTTAAGAAAGCTTTGCTTGTGCTAATGTTGTTTTTTAAATTTTATATTGTATTTATATGAGTGCTTCAGTCAAAACAAAAAATATAGGTCGTATTACACAAATCATTGGCCCAGTATTAGATGTATCCTTTCCTGCAGGAAAAATGCCTAACATTTACAATGCACTTGTTGTACAGGGTAAAAATGAGGCTGGTCAAGAGATATTTGTAACATGTGAAGTTCAGCAACTTCTTGGAGATCATTGTGTCCGGGCGATCTCAATGAATGCAACAGATGGTTTAATGCGTGGCATGGACGTTGTAGATACAGGAGATCCATTAACAGTACCTGTAGGTCAAGCCACTTTAGGTCGAATCTTTAATGTTTTAGGGGACCCAGTGGACAATTTAGGTCCTGTAGATGCAAAAGATGGATTGCCAATTCATCGTCCGGCTCCAGCGTTTATTGATTTAGACACTAAATTAGCTATTTTTGAAACTGGAATTAAAGTAGTTGATCTTTTAGCCCCATACAGACGTGGAGGAAAGATTGGGCTTTTTGGTGGTGCTGGGGTAGGAAAAACAGTTCTAATTATGGAACTTATCAACAATATAGCTAAAGCGCATGGCGGCGTATCTGTTTTTGGTGGTGTTGGGGAAAGAACTCGAGAAGGCAACGACTTGTATCAAGAGATGAAAGAGTCTAAAGTTATTGACGAAAGCAATCTATCTCAATCCAAGGTAGCATTAGTTTATGGACAGATGAATGAACCGCCGGGAGCAAGAATGAGAGTGGGGTTAACAGCTTTAACAATGGCTGAATATTTCCGAGATATTAGTAAACGAGACGTGTTGTTGTTTATTGATAACATTTTTCGTTTTGTACAAGCAGGTTCTGAGGTTTCCGCTTTGTTGGGACGTATGCCATCTGCAGTAGGATATCAACCAACTCTTGCTACAGAGATGGGGGGGTTACAAGAACGCATTACATCTACCAAAGATGGCTCGATTACCTCAATTCAAGCTGTTTATGTGCCTGCTGATGATTTAACGGATCCCGCACCAGCTACAACATTCTCACATTTAGATGCAACGACTGTACTCTCACGCGCTTTAGCCTCAAAGGGCATCTATCCGGCAGTTGATCCATTAGACTCTACTTCAACAATGTTGCAACCTTGGATTGTAGGAGAAGAACATTATCAGTGTGCGCAAAACGTTAAACAAACACTGCAACGTTACAAAGAGTTACAAGACATTATTGCTATTTTAGGGCTGGATGAATTGTCTGAAGACGATCGACTTATTGTAGCCCGCGCTAGAAAAGTTGAACGTTTCTTATCACAACCTTTTTTTGTAGCAGAGGTGTTCACTGGATCTCCGGGTAAATACGTAGCCTTGGCTGAAACTATTCAAGCTTTTAATTACATAATTTCAGGAGAGCTCGATGATTTACCGGAGCAAGCTTTTTACTTAGTTGGTAATATTGACGAGGCTGTGTCTAAAGCTGATTCTTTAAAATCGTCTAATTAACCAATCACCTAACTGTGTTAATATACTCAATTCATAGATTAAGAATTGTTGTGCTGAAGCAGCGAATGCTCCATAGGATTTTCTGATTTTGCTGGCACGGTTAGCGTACGCTATCTCCGTAGGAGATTTTGCTTCCGTTGCGCTTTTTGCCGATTTTTTACATCGGGTTACTTTGCCTTCTACGAACAGAAAAAAAGGGTTTCAATGGCCCCACGCTTGCCCCGCGACTACTCGATGCTTTACCCCGGTGGATAATATTGCACACGCAACTGTTCATCCCCCTCGGCCTTCGGCAGGAGCATGTAAGTTATAGCGGCTATTTACCAAAGCAAAGCTGCTACGCCCTACCTCTTGTAGGGGATTGCTTGCGGCAGTTTAGTTACGGAGCAATCAACCACCAAACAAGCTACGATACGTAGCAGCTTTGCTTTCGGAAAAGCCCGTTTCAATTAAACAATTTTATGCCCTTACAAATATGACTTTACAAGTTTGCATTATGACCCCTGATCGGGTTTTTTTTAATGAGAGTGCAGAAGAGGTTGTTTTGCCTACAAACACTGGACAAATGGGAGTGCTTCAAAATCATGCACCTTTAGTTACTGGTTTAGAGGTTGGTGTTATGCTTCTTCGCTCACAAAAGGAATGGACTACCTTTGCTTTGATGGGCGGTTTTGCTATTGTGAAACAGAATCAAGTAACAATCTTAGTCAACTCCGCGGAATCTGCTGAAAACGTTGATGCCGAACAGGCTGAAAAAACATTTTTAGATGCTCAAAAACGTTTATCGCAAGTATCGGGACAAAAAGACAAAGTTGAGGCCAATTTTGCGTTTAAAAGAGCTAGAGTTCGTTATCAGCTAGTAAAAAACAAATAATATTAAAATAACTTGGTGCTGCTTTTATCCCACAACTTAACCAGAACTTATTACAGTTCTGGTTATCTTTCTGCTTTTACCAATTGGAAAATCGGGACTGTAAATCTTTCTAGCTGGCGAAGCAAGTATTGCTTAAAAAGTTGCACCGGCTATGGTCCCTATAACAATAAGTTTACAAGACAGAATTGGTTTTTTTATCCACTGCACTAAAAATTTAACTCTTTTTTAGCTTGTGCAATACGTGCGGCGATTAACTGAGCCGTAATCATTCTTTGTCTTTATTTGCTTTACAGATTTTGTTAAAATATTTTATATTTAACAATTTGCGGGATAGAGCAGTCTGGTAGCTCGCGAGGCTCATAACCTTGAGGTCGCAGGTTCAAATCCTGCTCCCGCTAGTGTGTCTTTTATCCAAATTACGCCGATCGACGCAATAAAATAAGCAAAGCTTCTGATTACCTGATCTTTATTGTTAAAAGCGTCTGACTTGCGTCTTACCTGCGACTATGATAACATTTTGAAAAGCTTCAATAGGTTTAACAAACCATGACGCAGCTCCAAGTGCCTAAAAAGTTAGGCAAAACAAGAGATTAGTTTTAATGGGTACAGCCGTCTAAGCTGCTATTCTTATATCTTTTATAAAGTATAAACGGGTTAAATACTCCCTTTTACGTAGGCCTTTTTAGGCGCTTTGCTATCTTCTACGGGGGTAGTGTGTTTTATATTTATATAAATTTAAACTGTTGCTCATTATATTTAGTTTGAATGCGACTATATATGTTACAATTTGTAAATTCTGTTTATCACAGCATATGCAAGCACAAACTTATTAAAGCCGAAAAGAAATTGTTAGCCGCAATTTCCGGCGGGCAAGATTCAATCTGTTTACTTTTAATCTTGTATTTGTTGCAAACCCAAATACAATATGTTTTTGACTTGATTTGGTTTAATCATTTCTGGCAAAAGTCTTCTTTTTTTACAATGTTGCATGTCTCCAGATGTAGTTACTCCTTATCTTTGCGAATAACACTTTGGCTTCCTCTAACTGACGTATTTTCTGAACAAAGCGCTCGTAACTGGCGTCATGCCGCTACACAACGTGTATATGTGTTTTATAAATATGATCTGTGCACCCAAGGTCATAGCAAAAGTGATCGTACTGAAACTGTTCTTTTTAATCTAATCAGAGGAACGGGTCTCCCGGGGATATCTGCTTTACATCGTACCAACAGTCAGGTGTGGTTGTCTAAGAACAACTTTTATCCAATATTTTTTCAACTTATTAAACAAACACATTGGGTAACAGTTTCAACTTGTTTTTTGACTTCTCAACTTGTTAAAAGAAACTCGGCTGATATGGGTTTCGCAAAAATATCACCAAACCGTTATCGCTTTATATACCAGACAGAGGCTTTACATGGTAGCGATTGGGTTTCTTCTGCCCCCTGCCTCTTACAACGCCCGATATTGAGAGAAAAACAAAGTAAAAAAGAAATAACATTTTCACACAAACCGACCCGACACCTCTACTATTTCCGGAATAACTATAGTTTTAGCCGTTTTACTAAACCCAGCGTGGATGCTATCTCCGTAGGAGATTATCCGACGACAGTAGCAAAGCGTCCGGAAACGTTTCCTGCGGGGGTTTTCCGGGTAGTAGGGCGCCCGAAAACGCCAGGCGGGAGTAGAGGTCGCCACATTTATACTAAAACACAAAGGGCGCCACTGGCGTATTTGTGCGAGTCTTCTACTGAGAAAGTTGAGTCACTAACTAGCGACTATAGCACTTATTACTGTCTTTATGACAAATTGAAGCGTTACGCGGTTTTGCATACCGTTTAACTGTTGGGGTCGCGCTTGTAACGCGTACAGCAGCTTTCTTTTTTTTTTTTTGCACACGAGGCCTTGCAATTCAACATAAATCGAAACACCATCATGTATAGCCTTGGGGCTAGAAAGGTACGTTACAAGCTCTTCTTCTGTAGCACTAGGGGTTGCCCCTATGGCTTGATCCCTTGCTTGGCAAGAAGCTTATAGCCCTTTCTAAGCAAATCCAAGGCATTATCAGATATACCGGGATCACGAAGATCCTTTATTTCATTCTCCATATAAAATTATTGCAATTATTTAAGACATCTATAAGTAAGAAGGTAGAAATGTAAGAAAAAAATAGTCACTAAAAAAAAATAGTCAGTGGGTGGCCACGCAAAAAGGCGGTTTTAACCGGTATATATAAAATATTGAGCTACGCACGCACGCGACTCCCCTGAATAAATAACCATAGCCGTCGCCTAGGCGGCAGACCACCTGGATACGTTTTCCCACTACTTGAGTGTATGGGAAGGGTAAATGTGGGTTGTATTGAACATTATTGGGTAGCTGTAGCTTTTTTTGTAGCTCGCCATAATTTAAACTTGAATACACTTGCAACCGTTGTTACAAAAAGAGCTTTTACAGTTTAAAATATAAAAATCGGCCCAGACGGACTCGAACCGTAAACCTTCGCCTTGTAAGGGCGCCGCTCTACCAATTGAGCTATAGGCCGAGATTGATTCTTTGATATAAAGTATACCTTGTATACTTAAATAAAATCTAGTAAAAAAAACAGACAAGAAAACTGTTTTTTTTGTTTAGTATTTTAAGGATATTTCCTTTTAAATCCAATCTATAGGATCGACACAGCGAAGCTGTGAGCCATCCATAAAATCGGCAAGGGGGGGGATTCGTTTTCCCCCCCCCCTATAGGAGTTTACTAAAACCAGTTTTTTATCCCATTTTTGTATTCAATTAACGCTACCTGTGGAGTAGCCCTTTTTTTTTAAGAAATACAAAATGTGTTAATCTAAAGGTTTCATGTAAAGTACTGGCTCAAGATCACGATCTAAACCTTTTTCAAAACCTGCTGCTGCAGCACGAGCTCGTCCTGCATGCCACAAGTGCCCAATAAAGAAGAAGAAGCCCAAACAGAAATGCGATGTTGCTAACCAGCTTCGCGGGGACACAAAGTTTACAGCATTGATTTCAGTTGCTACACCACCTACTGAGTTTAAAGAACCTAGGGGTGCATGAGTCATATACTCAGCAGCTCTTCTCTCTTGCCACGGTTGAATATCATTTTTCAACTTGTTTAAATCGAGTCCATTCGGTCCTCTTAGAGGCTCTAGCCAAGGTCCTCGGAAATCCCAGAAACGCATAGTTTCGCCTCCGAAGATGATTTCACCTGTTGGTGAGCGCATCAAATATTTACCCAGACCAGTTGGTCCTTGAGCTGAGGCTACATTGGCCCCTAAGCGTTGGTCTCTTACTAGAAAAGTAAAGGCTTGTGATTGTGACGCTTCTGGTCCTGTTGGTCCATAGAATTCACTTGGATATGCCGTATTATTGAACCACGAGAAACAGCATGAAATTAAAGCCATTACTGATACGGCAGCAATACTGTATGACAAATATGCTTCTCCTGACCAAACAAAGGCACGTCGCGCCCACGGCCATGGTCGTGTTAAGATGTGCCAAACACCACCAAATATAAGCAGTGAACCAATCCAAATGTGACCACCAATAATGTCTTCCACGTTGTCAACACTTACAATCCAACCATCACCACCAAAAGGTGATTTTAGTAAATACGAGAAAATAACAGCTGGGCTGATTGTTGGGTTTGTAATAACGCGTACATCCCCACCACCAGGCGCCCAAGTGTCATAAACACCACCAAAAAAGAGTGCTTTCCAAACAAGAAGCCATGCGCCGATACCTAAAACAATAAGATGAATACCCAAAATAGTTGTCATCTTGTTTTTGTCTCGCCACACATAACCGAAGAAAGGGAAAGATTCTTCTAAAGTTTCTGGTCCGGCTAGAGTATGATACACTCCACCAAAACCTAAAACGGCTGATGAGATTAAATGAAGTACACCGGAAACGAAATAAGGAAAAGTGTCAATAACTTCTCCACCAGGACCTACACCGTACCCTAAAGTGGCTAGATGCGGTAAAAGAATCAACCCTTGCTCATACATTGGTTTTTCTGGTACAAAATGAGCAACCTCGAACAGGTTCATCCCACCAGCCCAAAAAACAATAAGTCCAGCATGAGCTACATGAGCTCCTAAAAGCTTTCCAGAAAGATTAATTAGGCGAGCATTTCCAGCCCACCAAGCAAATCCCGTTGATTCTTGATCACGGGCACCTACAGACAATGTGTTATTAAAGAGCGTTTCCACGTGGTAAAACCTCCTCTGGGAATACAAGTTTCTCATGTGGCTGATCTTGAGCAGCCATCCATGCGCGGATACCTTCGTTTAGAAGAATGTTTTTTGTATAGAATGTTTCAAATTCTGGATCCTCTGCTGCACGAATCTCTTGCGACACAAAGTCATAAGCTCGAAGGTTTAAAGCTAATCCTACAACACCAATTGCACTCATCCAAAGTCCAGTAACTGGCACAAACAGCATAAAGAAATGCAGCCAACGTTTGTTAGAAAATGCTACACCAAAGATTTGTGACCAGAATCTATTAGCAGTTACCATTGAATAAGTTTCTTCTGCTTGCGTTGGGTTGAAGGCGCGGAAAGTGTTCGCACCGTCCCCATCTTCAAAAAGAGTGTTTTCAACTGTTGCACCATGAATTGCGCAAAGTAGAGCAGCTCCTAAAATTCCAGCTACTCCCATCATGTGGAATGGGTTAAGAGTCCAGTTATGGAATCCTTGGAAGAATAGAATGAATCGGAAAATCGCTGCAACCCCAAAGCTAGGAGCGAAGAACCAACCTGATTGACCTAATGGATATATTAGGAAAACCGAAACAAAAACCGCGATTGGACCTGAAAACGCAATTGCGTTGTAAGGTCTTAGACCAACGGAGCCTGCCAATTCAAATTGGCGCAGCATAAACCCAATTAGAGCAAATGAACCGTGAAGAGCAACAAACGTCCAAAGACCTCCTAATTGACACCAGCGCGTGAAATCACCTTGAGCTTCTGGACCCCAAAGAAACAATAAAGAATGGCCCATGCTGTTAGCTGGAGTAGAAACCGCAGCTGTCAAAAAGTTGCAACCTTCTAGATATGATGAAGCTAGTCCATGCGTATACCAAGATGTTACAAAAGTAGTCCCTGTTAGCCAACCTCCTAACGCTAAATATGCAGTAGGAAATAAAAGTAGCCCCGACCAGCCTACGAAAACAAATCGTTCGCGGCGTAACCAGTCATCTACTTTCTCGAACCAATCTTTCTCTTCAAAGGGTTTGCCTATTGCGATTGTCATATAGATTATTTATTATAAATTTATCTAAAAAAAGTTTGAACGTTTAAGCGTTCCACGCTACTTGCCTTTCTATAGAGGCGTACCCAAACAAAAGATTAGCTTTTAAGGGCTAACACTGAGTTTGTATGTACAACCTGTTTGAAAACAGAAAGAGTTTTTTGCGTTACTTTTTGATTGGCGCAGCTAAAGTATACTTTAGCTGCGTCCCTCCAACAATTCTTATAAATCTTATAGAATTGCAAACATGTTTTATATATTTAAAGGAGAAAATCTGAACCCCTGTGCAAAAAATACACAAGGTCTTTTTTTTTTTTTGCAGCCATTTTTAGTTTCAACTGCATCTGAAAAAAATAAATAAAAAGTATGCTAATATACTTTTTTTCCGAAACTGGAAGAATTTTTAAACAGCTTTATTTTTTATCTTTTTTACAAGATTTTTATAAATACATATTTATAACTATAATATATTGTAAGTCGAGCAAAATGTATTAGCAGTTAACTACTTTTTTAAACTAATGCACAAAAAGTGTTGTAGTGGGTTTAAAGAGTAGACGCGCAAACAGAAAGTTCATTTATATTCCAGCTAAAGTATAGTTGGTTCGTGCTTGCTTTCGCTAAAGCAAGTGGGTAACCTAGTGGACCCCTCTTGGATGCGTAAGCGCGAGATCGAGCTTTGTATGAATTTTTGTTGTTTGCTTAAAACACTTGCGTTTTTTTATTCTAATATATAATTAGAATGTAAAAGCAGGTTGAACGCAAGCTATAACTTTTCAATAACCACAAACTTAGCCGTGCGTTTTACGTGGCCAACATAAAACAGGTCTATCTGTTGTTGCTCTAAATAGATTACCTCTAATGCTATTTGACTTCCTTTTTTTTTCTCTTGATATATCATATAAAAATGATAAGTAGTTATTGTTCTAAAAAATAAAAGAATACAAACAGATTGTATGCAACGTTTTTAAGTATACAACATAAAGTCAAGCTTGGCTAAACAAAAAACAAACTTTTCTGAAGTTTTATTAATCCTTAGTATTTTTAAGGATGCACCTAAATTCTTTAATTAGCGCACAATAGAAGTATTTCCTAAGCGTTTTCAAACCCGAAAATCCCACGCTTGCAAAGCAGCGAAGCAGCGGAGCAGCGAATGTTCCATGGGATTAACAAAGCATCTGGATCACTTAAAGGTGAAGCGCAGGGTTTTCTGATCTAGAAACGCCCCTGTAGGGGGTAAGATAGCATAACGTTATAAGACAAAACTGTGCTTTAACCGGCTAAGTGCACCCAAATCGACTATTTTCGGGGTTTGGATTGGTGCATGCAATTTAAAAATAAATTTTATATATTGGAGCGATCAAGAATGGGGGCGCACTAACAACCTGTTTTTTTTATTAGCGATGGCGCAGCTATATCCGTAATTGATCCAGTCAAACAAAAGTGATGGTTAGTTTAACCGGCGTACCCAGACGCAACCTTTGACAGAGGTAGCGTCGCCGTCACCGGAAGGTTTGACGATGTTTCTAGACGCAACTCGGCAAACCCGGCGTGGATGCTATCTCCTACGGAGATTCTCCCACGAAGGCGTTTTCGAACGCTACCTTTTACGGAGGTAGCGTTGCCGAGTAGCGTGGCCAGCGGAGACGCTCACGGATCGGTTAATAAGTATTTGTTGTCTGGAGGAAAATTAAGGAATAAAAAAATGTCCTTTTTTACAAAAGTAACAACATCAGTAGTTGGGGTGTAAATGCAGACAACACATTTCACTCAAATGTTTGGACGCTTTGCGCTAAAGGGGAATTGCTGCCGTTTACGTATCAAAACGCCACGCACACCTAAAGGTGACACCGGCGGCGTAGGATTCTTCGGCTACGCTACCCACGTATAAAATAGCTTCCGAAAACACTTATGCAACCTCTTCTCGTTCATAAAAGGAAATCATGAATATCAAGTCATTATGTAAAACATTGATAATTGCTAGGGCACAACCTATGAGTGCAAAAAACTTATTTCTGCGGAAAGCCAAGGTAAGCTTACCTGCTTGGGCCGTATCAAACCCCTGTCATATTTTAAACCAACTTTCGGCCGCCCCACTTTTTTCAGGGAAGAGGTCTTATCAGACCCTACCCCGTAGCGCCGATAAGCGGTGTAGTACGAAAACACCGGGAGTCTCGAACACAACCCCCTTACTTCTCTACAATCAACGCGGCTCCCCTTATAAGAGGGTTTGGGGGGAGTCAGTATATTTGCCAAAATCTTTTCGTAAAACTTGTTTTAATAGGCTTTCTCCTATTAAATTTTGTTCATCGCAATCTGCGCAAAGCGTCGCTAGACGGTTTAGCGGATGCGTTGTGCATGCAACTTCTTTAGGGCGAGGACTAATTGATGAAAATAAACTGTTGACCCAAAGAGAAGAAAGTGCAATAGTACCTCTTCCTGCTAACAGAAAAAAGAGTAGATGTACACTAGCAAAACAAACTGTTGCAACCCCCTTGTGTTTTTTGCAAAATCCCGCACACGTTGAAAACAGAAAGCGGAGTTTAGCTTGCTTGTCTTCTGTGTCTACAACCCCTCAACCCCAAACAGAGCAAGATCAAGCGTCACGAACGATTGTTATAACTTCAGGTAAGGGTGGAGTTGGAAAAACAACAACAACCGCAAACTTGGGTATGTCTATAGCAAGATTAGGGTATCGTGTCGCACTTATTGACGCAGATATTGGCTTACGAAATCTGGATCTACTTTTAGGTTTAGAGAATCGAGTTCTTTATACAGCTATGGACATTTTTGAGGGCGAATGTCGTTTAGACCAAGCCCTTATTCGGGATAAACGGCTTAAAAATTTGTGTTTGTTAGCCATCTCAAAAAATCGTCAACGTTACAACGTAACTAGACAAAAAATGGATCATCTAGTGTCATCCATTTCCTCGTTGGGGTATCACTTTGTTTTAATTGATTGCCCTGCTGGTATTGATGTGGGTTTTATCAATGCAATCTCGCCGGCTCAAGAGGCCCTGATTGTGACAACACCTGAGATTACTGCTATGCGAGACGCGGACCGGGTTGCTGGTCTTTTAGAAGCAAACGGCATATACAATGCCAAGCTCTTAATAAATCGGGTAAGGCCGGACATGATTCAACGGCATGATATGATGTCAGTGCAAGATGTCCAAGACGTTTTAGGTATTCCACTTTTGGGAGCAATCCCAGAAGATATTGACGTAATTATTTCAACAAATCGAGGTGAACCGTTAGTTCTTAGAAAAAAACTTACGCTTTCTGGTATAGCATTTGAGAATGCTGCTCGCAGGCTTATAGGCAAGCAAGATTATTTGATAGATTTAAAAACTCCGTATAAGGGGATTTTTCAAAAGATCCAAACACTCTTTTTTAACAATTAAATTTGCACCTCAATTATTCAACTTACACATAATAAAAAAAAGATTTGTTACCCCCCCACAAACCGTTTTAAAAAACCACCCGATTGGTGGGTGGGGCAAAAAAGATGGTTTATATAATCATGGCTTCTTACCAAAATTCTTTATATGGGTTATAGGATCCCATAACTGGCAATTGCTAAGACAATGTATTGCACGCGCATCAACACATAACACCCTGACAGTGATTATACTCGGCCGGGGGTTTAAGAAACTAAAGTTGACGCACACCTAAAGGTGTCACCTTACAGCCAGCTTCGCAAAGTGTCCTTAAACGCCCCCTACGGAAATTGTCAAACATTGTTGGGTTGGGTTTACGTAAAGAAGTATACGTGTATTTATATTTACCAAAATTGTAGTGGTCGCTCGATGGTTTTAAAAGCAAACGCGTTTACAAGAAAAAGAAGACTTTCTGTGCTTTGAATCGTTTATAGTCATAGACATTTTGGTCCTTACATGCTACAATAATATAAAAAGCTAGAAAGCTTTCTATCGCTGTTTTTTGTTACAGGTGTTTGTCACTTGTAACTAGCCTCTTATGCTACCGCCTGATAGCGGTTTAGTAGTATTTCAACGCCATCAAGATCTCGATTTAAAAGTATTAATCTAAATTAAAGCAGTAAAAGGGCTTGTAGCTCAGTGGACTAGAGCACGTGGCTACGAACCACGGGGTCGGGGGTTCGAATCCCTCCTAGCTCGAAGATATATAATATAAAGTTTTTTTTCACGTTTTTGTTCTTTCTCCGCTTAAACCATAGGTCAAGCCAGTGAGTAAAGTGGCTTGACTTTACGCAACTAAAATAAGTTTAATATCTATTGTTTATTTGTAGGGATTGTAGCTCAATGGTTAGAGCACTGCCCTGTCGAGGCAGAGGTTGCGGGTTCGAGTCCCGTCAGTCTCGTTTATAGTGTGATATCTTCACACAATTTGAGATACGGGGTTAGACCCCCTTGACATAGAATGTCTATGTCTATTGCAATTAAACTGTTCGCCCACAAGAGCGAATAAATTGGATTGGCATTAGATAGGGGTGCGCGAGGCGGTTAAACCTACTATGAATATTGAACGCTAGCAGGAATAAATGGTGTGTTTACGCAAAAAAGCAAAATCTTTTAGATTACTGGAGTGTTGGTTATATCGATTCTGTGCCGTACTATGCAATGACTTAGACTGGGAGGGGTGCTATAATTGGTTGCAACCGCAATATTTAACTAAGTACGGAACCATCCGTAACTGTGTAATCCTGTACCTATTAAATTAACACCTAAATAAGAAAACCAAACAACAAAGAAACCAACTGTAGCTATTATGGCAGGTTTGTGCCCACTCCACCCTTTTGTGATGCGGGCATGTAAATAGATAGCAAAAACAAGCCAAGTTATGAATGCCCATGTCTCTTTAGGGTCCCAGCTCCAATATGAGCCCCATGCTGAATTAGCCCAAACCGCGCCGGACAAGATACCTATCGTGAGTAAAGGAAATCCAAGCCCTAACATTCGATAGCTTAAATTGTCTAATCTAGAGCACAAAGAAGACAAACGTTGCTTAGAATGGTCAAGCTTCGAAGCTAATTGAAAAGAATTTTTAAAAACCTCTTTCTGTTCGGGATTAAAGTTGATTAAAGAATCTTGACCGCCGGGAGAAGCGTTTTCACGCTCCACATAAAAACGTAGCTTGTCGGGAGACGTTTCAAGCGTTTGTACGCCCATCGCGAAATCGCTTTCTCCAACCACGGCTTTACTCACAAAGCCAAGCCCCTTTTCGACAGAGCGCGCAATAAAAGGCTTATCAGACGTTTTGCTTATTAGGCGCTTTGCTGATTCGACGCCCAGCTGATCAGAAGATCCGACGCCCACACCTAAAGGCGAATACGGATCTTCTGATTTGATTGCATCGGATATGCGTTGAGGGCGGTTTTCTCTAAAACCAGTAAATTTAATAAGTAAAAAAGCCATAGACAAGATAGATCCGCACAGAAGAGCGGCGTAACTAAGTATCATTATAGTCACATGCATCATTAACCAATTGGACTGTAAAGCAGGTACCAAGGATGTGGCTTTTTGCATCTCTTTTGGCAAATTGATAAAAGCAAAAGCATAACTAATTAGAGCTAAAGGTGAAATAATAACTCCTAAGAGATGAATAAGCTCATATTCATCTTTTTGTAAATGAGGAACCTTGTTTGACTTTTCGTGTGGTACAGGTGAGGTGTTGTGTGATTGCAATATTAGTTGACCTAAAAGGAAACTCCATGACAAAAAGAGTAAAGATTCATACAGATTGCTTAATGGGAAATGCCCAGATTCGACCCATCTCAGTATTAATAGACTTGTAATGGAAGCGAATGCGAGATAAAACACAATCAGACTGAATTTTTTATATTTTGTATAAGAGAAAAAGGCTGCTTGGCCCCAATAGAGAAGCATTAAAAAGAATAAGAGTCCGAATGAGAGTGGCATTAAAGCTAGTTGAATTGTTGAAAGCATAAGCAATATAAAAACAATTAGTCGAGGCCCATTAAACAAAATAAAACAAGATCGGAGCCCCGCAAAGCGACGAAACTCAATATCTGCGCAGAATTGTTTTTGGGCTATAATAAAAATTTTACTGTAAAAATTTGAAACAAAGAACACACCGCTACAGAAAATTGACGCAGCGAAGCTGTGGCCCTTCTTTTTCCGTAACTACTTGCTCGCACGTCTTCCTATCTCCGTAGGAGATAGCGAAGCTTCCGGGGATGCACGCCCCCCCTACGGAGGTGTTTCCAGATCAGCTTTATTACTTGTAAACGCTTTCGTAAGGGGTAGAGATTTTGTTTTATAAAAAGTGTACACTGTTGGAATTACGTTATTTCCTAGTTGTGTGTATTACGCGAGATACTAGCTTTTGTTCTTGCAAAACACGTTCGGCAAATTGAAATAAAACATCTTCTGCTTGGGGATTCAAGAACAATTGAATGCCCGGAAGAATCTGTTTTCGAATTCGATTTCTAGAATAATGTAAACTTTGATTGCTCCGATCAGGATAAACAGGAAGTTTTCCATATTTACAAATTGCTGTAATAGTACCTCGAGATAAATCTAATAAAGGGCGAACGACTATGCAGTCTTTCTGTTCATTTGTATTTCTAAAACAACAACTGTAACTATATTCATCACGTCTTGCTAAGGCATTAAAGTGTCGAGAGCAGGTGTTTAGCCTCGCACCTTGAAGGGGCAGGCGCCTATATAGTGCCCTATAAGACTTTGTCTTGGTGGAGGCCCAACATACGTTGGTCGTACTTACACGAGGAATGCTTGATTCTTTAACTGCGGCGACCACTTCCAAATCGGTTTGCAAATCTTTTCCAACAAAGGGGGGGGTTGGGATATGTTTGCTTTTTAAAGCACAATTTAAAGATTCTTTTAGTACGCAATATTTGTGTGAGAAGTTGTTCATATTTTTTACGAAAAGAACAGTGTCTGGAGTTGTCAATTCTCTTTCTCAATAACGAGAAGTTGTAAAAAACAGACTAAAAAGCCCTATTTTTCATTTATACCTACAGACATTACTAATTTCTCCTGTTTGGGCGTATTCTATAACAATTTTAAAGCAAATTTTAGCAACTACGTAGATGATTACAACATCTCCACTAATTGCTGTCAGCACCTTTCTACCCTTCAGTGCTGCAGTCTAACCAAAACTCGTTATGGGGTTTTAATTTTTGTGTAAAAAGCAGAACGCATTACTGCAAAGACACGGGATTTTGCGCTCTTTCCACACACCTTCCGGACACACCGTAAGGTGTGAGGCCGGAAGGTGTGTGAGCTTAACGCTCGGCCATCTCTATTTGCATTGAAGACAAAGAGGGCCGTGGGGATAAAAGGGTATATACAAAATAGGCATCTAACCCGGTGCCAGCTGAAATAAGATCACCAATAACAACTTTCTCTTTCAAACCGCGTAAAAAATCACTCTTACCAATTGCCGCATCGCGGCTTAAAACGCGTGTAGTTTCCTGAAAGCTGGCGGCCGATATAAAGCTATCAGACTCTAAAGCTGATCGCGTTAACCCCACCACAGCAGGTGCGTAAAGCGCCTTTCTGCCGGGAGTAACAAGATTCGCATTTTCAACATTTTGTATCGGTAGCAGTTCTTCTAATAGCAAACCAGTATCACCGCCGTCAAGCACTTCAACCTTAGAGGTCATTTGGCGCACAACAATTTCAATATGCTTGTCCGCTATAAGCACCCCCTGCGAAAGATACACCTTTTGTATGCTTTCTACCAATATCTGTTGAATCTGTTCGAGACTCCGCCTCACAGCAGCGGGCAGCGCAATCTCTCTCCAATTCTGTCTAAAGATCTCTCTCACTTGAGAATGAAGTGTCTCATGCAAATGACTCTTTCCTTTTGAAGGAGACACTTCGGTTACAGCGCGCTCTTTCGTCGCAGTGGGTGGTGAATGGGGAGCTTCAAATAGCTGCTCGATGCGCGGTATACCCTGAACAATGTCACCAGTGACTAGTGTTTGGTTTGTTAAGGTAAGAATTGGGGTATTCTTTTTGATCCATTGCCCTCGGCGAACGTGTACATGAGCTTGTGAATAATAAAGCACCGGCTGTGTTCGCTGAAGAACTATTTGTGATCCACTTATTCGAATTATCCTGCCGGACGCACTAACAACAAGTGGACCTCTCCACCCGTCTACGCAGGATTCGCCAATCGTATCGCCAGAGTAAACATAGTCTCCGATTTTTACATGCAGCTCTATTTGAGCTTTTTCTGAGAGGATAGATTTGCCTTGATTTGCACGCAAAGAAGCTTCTTTTTTAGAGGTATACTCTTTACTCGATTGCGCATTTTCGCCTTTTGCTTGCAGTTTACGCCAATGTAAAGATAAAGAACTAGAATTAAAAGAGTTTTGGTTGGTGGGGGGGGCCTTCAAAGAGAATGCAATTTGCTCCAAATCAGTTAAAAATATATCAACAAATGGCTCTTTAAATATTTCACCGGATAACTGTGGCGTAAGCGCGCTTTTTCCCGCCCGTCTTGTTTGCGGCAGCACTCTCAACACTTGCGCGCACCTGTAAAAAGTGGTAAGTCTAGTCAAATTGTTCCACAAGATAGGTTGAGTTTTCATTCCCCCAAGTGTTTGATGACGTCTGCGCAAAAATGGCGTTTCGACGACCGCACCGCAAAGTAAGGGCAAACCCGGTGACTCGTTGCGACCTCCTACGGAGGCGTTTCCACGACGGGTAGCGAAGCGTTTGGGCTGGCGCGGATCAGACGCTACGTTTATTGGACGTAGGGCGTCTGATCTTGTGATTGCGGGGCCGGTGGAAACGCCGAAAGATAAAAACTGCCAATTTTTTGTGTTCTTACTGTTGTTAAATATTGCCGACCACATAAAAAAGATTTGAGATTAAAAAATATAAAAAAATAGATCTTAGCCTTGCGCAGCAGATGCGCAGCAGCGCAACACAACTTTTTTTATGCCACCGCGTAAAAGAGGCCAACTTCTTTAAGATATTTTAGAGAGGTTGTTGAACTGCACCGGCGGTAACACCTTACAACTTTGATTGTTGTAGGGAGTTATGGTTTAGCTGCTTTAACCCACAAATTTTTTATTTATACGTCAAAAGGTGCGTAATCCTTATAATCCTCGTCCACTAAGTCCCCTTCTTCAGCAATTGTGTTTAAATACAGACAATTTGGGAAAGGTATATCGACTGTTTTCAAGTTTTTATTATAGGAAGGGGAGTGCAAACTCAGGGGATCTAACAGGACCTCTTTATGTCGACTACTTTTATTAGACGCGTCATAAATAGAGTTTCTTGTGTTTTGAACTACTTGCGCATTAACGGGGGTTAGTTTTTGTAGGATTTTTGAATAAACTTTTTTACTTGCTTGGTAGGAAAGCACTTTGCGTTGTAACAAAGTAAGAGGTATAGATAGTACACCTGTTGACACACTACTTTTAGTTTGTAAAGGTTGGTTTAAGGAAAACATATTGTACCCCTGCGCCATAATTTGTGTCCAATTAATGTGTTTTGAATCTTGACTCTTCGTATGCTGTTTGTTGTTTAAGTTGCTCAATAATGATTTACATTGCACAAGCTGTTTTCTTGTCCCTGCGTATGCTTTTTTTTTGTAAAATGGAAATATTCGTAAAGGTGGAAGTAAATGCTTTCTTAAAGCAGCCTGCGCTAAAAGACAATGCCCCGGCCTTAGCTGCAGCCCTGTACCCGGGGTAATATCTGCCGGGGGGTTTTTTGCTGGGTTTGTGTAAAAAGATAAAGATTGGGGGTTTATGTTACCAAAACGCTTTACCTTGCCCCTCACATATGAATGCTTCGTGGTCTCTTTTAAAGATTGTCCATAGTTTCCACGTAACCCAGATTGCAACTTATTGGCAAAACACGGATTGAAAGTAGTACCTGTTCGAGTTGATAAGATCTGAAAAATACCCAATTTGCCTGATTTTTCTGCTTGAATATGATTGACTATTTGGGTTTCTTCATTTTCGTCATTATTGCGACTTTGATTTTTAATGCTTCCACCTTGAACTTCGAGCACTCGCCCCGAAATTTCGGCAAAAATAGTTTGTTGGCTTTGAACTGGCTGGTTCCCCTCTTCCCCTAAATCGGACACCTCCGCTAAAAGTTGATTCTTTTCAACCTGCTCACCCTGCCTAACAAAGAGCATGGTTAACGTTTGAAAGGGTAAAAAACTTTGTTGAGTCTTTGTAGGCGTTGATTCTCTCGTGGCGTGGTGGGCGCTTTGGCTAGTAGCAGTTGCTGTTACCACCATTTCGCCGGGGGTTTTGGCTAGGAAAGCAATCTCACCGTGCGTTGTTCTTATAAGCAAGCCTTGAAATGCTTGAGAGAAACTAAGTTTTCCAGAATGGGGAGCCCGAATCTCTTGCAAAAGATCACCGGAAAAAACCCCACCCGTGTGAAAGGTACGCATAGTAAGCTGCGTGCCAGGCTCACCTATTGATTGAGCTGCAATCACACCAACAGCCTCCCCTAAAGGTACTAGGCTACCATGTGACAAACTCCAACCGTAACACAATTGACAAAGTTCATGATTAAATGCGCAAGTTAAAGGAGAGCGTATCAAAACCTCTTGTCTCACCAAGGAGATTGAAAAGGCTAAGTCGGGAGATATTTCTTGATCTCGTTTTGCTAGTATTTTTTCAAAGGTTATAGCTTTAGTTTTCTTGCTTGGCTGCCCAAAACTGTCAAACGGGTCGCCGAGAGCACGAATCTTTTGAGACACTGATGCTTCTCCTGTTTTGCTTTCGATAGAAAGCAACCTGTTTTTGCCTATCTGATCTACTTCTATCTGCTCGGCCAAAACGCGTCCTACAAGTCTGTCTTTTAAAGACAACAGCACCTTGTTCTTGCTATGCAAGCCCTGTAAAACTATCCCGCGGTGGGTGCCACAGGCAACCCGTTTTACCACAACATGATGCGATACGTCAACTAGTCGCCGTGTAAGATAACCGGTATCAGCGGTTCTTAGGGCGGTATCGACTAAACCTTTTCTAGCCCCTGAACATGAAATAAAATATTCGGTCAAGGTCAATCCTTCTCGAAGGTTGCTGCGAATCGGAAAACTTATAATTTGACCTTGTGGATCAGCCATTAAACCGCGCATTCCTACCAATTGTCTCACCTGTGAAAAATTACCCCTAGCCCCCGATAGTGCCATTATATAAATGGGGTTTAATTGATCATAAGTACTAAAATACTCGACAACCTGTTTTCGTAAAGTTTCGCTTACTCGATGCCAAGTGTCTACAATTCGTTGTGACCTCTCTGTAGCTGTAATGCGTGCACCATTAAAATCTTGGTGCGTTAGATTCATTCTAACTTGAGCTTTAGAGACCAAAGAAGCTTTTTCGGGGGGGGTCGTAAGTTCATGCAACCCTAAAGAGATGCCCGCGCTGGTTGCATTATTAAAACCTGTTGTTTTGAATTCTTCTACCACCCTTAAAGCCTCTTTCTCCCCAAATGTTTTTAAAACCCATTCAATAAGTGCTTTCAGCCTCTTTTTATCAAATGACTGGTTAAAAAAGATACCATTTGTATTCATATTTTATATTTAACTCGTCTGTGTTTCCTTTAGTCAACACCTCTTATCTATTTTTACATTTGACAGTTGTTGATGCAGTTTAAATTCACCCTTACATGCCATCGAGGTGCTTCGACTCAGCCGCACTACAATATGATATTATCTGGAAACGCTATCTCCGCCGGAGATAGCGTTTATGATACGTGGCAGCAAGGTTATAGCTGCGACTTGCTTGTTTCGGGGGAAATATAAACAACACAAACTCTCTTTTGTGTTATGAAAAAAGAATAGAATTAACTAAAACCCTGCCAGCTGTGGTTCTAATATAAAGAGTTGACTTAGATAAACTTTCATCTTTTCGGCGTTTATGTTTGGAATATATATATGTGCTACTCCCAAAATGATTTATACGCAATTCTAATGGTATTTGCGCCGTTTCGTCATTTTCCATTTTTCCTTGCCACTGTAACCAGACTGGTGTATGTAGATGTATATTTTTGTTTTGAAGGGCTTGAAGAAGTTCAAGACAATTAAAAAAAACACGGTTTTTAGTTGCAAGCTCTCGTGCAGTTGGCCTACGGCGATCTTTAGGTGTGTAATTACGTAAACTCAAATTGTTTTCCAGTTCAGAAAGTTTTTTGGTTGAGCGATCAAGCGTATTTTGCTGGCCCTGCGGTGCTGCGAAGCTGTGGGCATCTTTTTGTTGTCTTTCAAGAAGAACATCTTTTTTGTGATCCGTAATTTTTACTAAAGATCGAGAAGAAAAAGATTGAGTCATATAGTAAAAACCTAAAACCATATCCTGACTTGGGATTAACACCGGCTGACCTGTGGCTGGAGATAAGAGGTTGTTTCTTGACCATAAAAGGTCCCAAGCCTCCGCACGAGCTTGAGTCGAAAGAGGTAGATGTACTCCCATTTGATCTCCATCAAAATCAGCATTAAACCCGGAACACACTAAGGGATTCAACAATATGGCATTTCCTTTTACTAGTTTTGGTTGAAAAGCTTGGATACCCAACCTATGAAGAGTGGGTGCACGGTTTAAAAGCACAGGATGGTGGTAAACAATATCACGCAAAACATCCCAAACAAACGCATTCCTTTGTTGGATTATTTTTTTTGCCATGATAATGCTAGATGCTTGTTTTCTCAACATTAATTGACGGAGTAAAAAGTAATGATACAACTCAAGAGCAATCTCCCGGGGTAATCCGCATTCATGAATTCTTAAAGTGGGCGATACAACAATAACCGAGCGTCCCGAGAAATCGACCCTTTTCCCCAGCAAATTTAATCTAAATCTGCCTTTCTTGCCCTTTAAAGTATCAGACAAAGATTTGAGTGGGCGACCGCTAGGAGTGTAAAAGGGTTTAGATCCCCCCTTACCATTCTCAATCAATCTATCTACTGCATCTTGAACTAGCCGCTGAATAGCAGTTACAAGAGAAAAATCAATAAAATTGAGCTTATAAAATCGGTTGTTGCGGTAAACGACTCGTTGATACAAATTATTTAAATCCGACGCTACAACTACACTTTCACTCATTTGCAAAATTGGACGCAAATCTGGTGGCAACACAGGTAGAATTGATATCATCATCCACTCAGGTCGACGTTTACATCTTGTGAGAAGCTGTGCTATTTTCAAACGACGAGAGTTTTTTGAAATTCGGCGGCAAAGGCGAGTCAAAATTCTCTTCTGTATACGACTAGGTGAGCTCCCCTTCTGCAAGACTTTTTGCTTGTAAATTGCGCGAGTTGCTTTAATATCTGCAAACAGAAAACTGGCAAACAATTGTGTGTCAAAACGCTGTAACAGCTTTTGTAATGCTCCCCCTCCTGTATATGACAATATTTCACGAATTGTTGTCAATTCTAAGGACGAAAAGGTATGACCTTGTCGGGAAAGAGTAGACTGATTCGCAGACACAGTAACTTTTTTCGCCTTCTGTTTTGTAGCACTTACGTGACACGGTAAAGCCCCTGCGTAGGTAAGAGAAGCTTTTCCGGAAGCATTTCTCGTCTCCAGCATTTCCGTGTTTAGTACATATCCGTCTTGGGCACAAACACCAGCGCTCTCTCCAACCAGTGCCTCCCCACTATTGTAAGGATCGCGCAAAATGCTTCGGTGACGGTAGGCCGCCGGAACGCGGTATACGTTGCCTGTGCTGTCTTTTAATACGTAGGGGCTTTGTGAACAGTTTTTTACATCTGAGTCTGGATACACATGATGCGAAAGGGTACTGCAAATGCTTTGAGACTGATTCACTAATTGAGAATTGCCGTTTTTAAGTTGTACTTGTAAACTTGTAACATTTTCAAAAATGTCAGTACTCTCTTCTTTTTTTCTTGATACAAATCTACCCGTTTGGCCCTGTTGAACTCTGTGTGAATGTGGAAGTACTAAAAAGAAGGAAAGAGCGGAACTGGCAAGGCTTTCTCTCTCGTGCTGTGCTGCATCAGACAAATTGTGCCCCACGCCGGATATCGACGCTTGGCGTCTATTGGCGTCTTCATGGCGAGCTACTCGCTTGTCGATGCCAAGCATCGATTGTTGAATTTGACCTATGTAAGAAAGGGGAGAAGGGTTAACAGCCTGAATATATTTCGTAGGGGGGAGGGCCAATTGATAGGTATGTAATGCTTTTTTTGCTGTCTCAGTGCCACTGTCGGTAAAAAAAAACGTTAGATTATAAACCCTGTTTATTAACCTTTTCTCATGTGCATCAATACCTTTTTTAACAATGTTGTTTACAAGATTGCAATTCTGTTGCGCAGGGCTATTATATAAAAAGTGTACTCTTTTGCCGACAGGTTCTACTCCACCTCGTAATCTACGCTTAGCCGACGTTTCGCGTCGGCTAAACTTCGACATGCTTTGTCCGCTGGACCTTTCACCCTCACCGCTTCTGCGATATAACGCTTCTAAATCAGACGCTTTGCTGATCACACGCACACCTAAAGGTGACACCTTTAGGTGTGCGTGGGCTTTTATGCTTTTTAAATTTTCATATTTTGTGATAAGTGAGGCGTTTCCACGCTGGGCTTGACGAGTAGCGTCACCAGAAAATGCAGTCTTTTTATTGTTTAAGGGCCACGCATCTTGTATTAGCAAAGTATAACTATTGAATTGCTTTTTCTTGTTAGCATGTTGGCGAAAGGCATGAACATATGAAGGCACGGGCCTAGTTTGCGGGCTTAAAGTGAGTTCATCTTGACTTGGTAGTACAAGTACACTCTTTTTATTTTTTGATGAGGTCAGCAGCGTATTGATTGTTGGGTGGCGCTTTTTATCAAGCAAGTGTTTCTCAAGAAAAAATGATCGCACCCACGTTCTATCAAAAAGGAGAGAGCGGTACGATCTCTCTGGCGACTTAAACTGTAAGGTGCTTGCTAACCGTATTAAACTTGACACCTTCTGAGATTGGGCCCCTTTAATTCGAACTTGCAAATGACTATTTTTTCTCGTGGCAGTGTTTGATAACGATAACGTCTGTTTAAGTTTACCCCTATAACCACTTTGAGAACTGAATCTCCGTAAAAGATAGTGAAAAGGGTAAATACCTTTGTTTGGGGCAGCCGCCTTGTCACGCAAACGTGATCGCCGTGACAACAGAACGTGCTGTATAGCACGTTCTGTTTTTGGAGGCCGTAAAAAAGCTCGAGATTGGGTCGCAAGCGCGCCTCTATTCTCTGCAGCAGTTGCGCCGAAGCTCGAATCACGCCCGTCGGGACCACCAAAGGTGACACCTCGAATTGCTTTATCTCTGTGTACGACGCCCTTAGGTAGATTCAAAACACTTTCCGGAAGAAAATGTCGGTAAGAGCTCTTGTTATCTGTGTACGTGGTAGCACGGATACGTTTTCCTAATATTTTGCTTCCGCGCAAATTATAATTCAAACGCCCAGTAGAGCGCATAGAGTTTAAATTGGCTGATTCGTTTTTATATGCCGCGTTTTGCTTAAGACCTTTATGGGTATAAGTGTAGGGCGCAGCTTCAGCGAGGCGTGACAGGTGTATACTATCATATATTAACTGCTCGCGTGAGATATAACTTAAAAAACAACTCATTTTGTGTGCTCTTGCAGCTAACTTTTGGAATTTCAAAGATAAATCTTTTTCAAGAAGAGCGATATACAGAATGTGCCTTAAAGACGCAAGTTTTTCGGAAAGTGTATATTCTTTAGTGATTTCCTCGGTCACTTGCAAAAAACTAGCGTCACGGACAGAGTCGCAGGCCCTTTTTACCCAAGCAGCGTGTCTTCTTTGATCCTCGCTTTGTAAAGCGAAGCCATTTATCTTTTTGCTTGTTGAGTCAAAAGTATTAAACAGCATATCAGGTGAGTTTTCACCGGCGCTTTGTGTTATTAAATTGAAAAGGCGTTTGACTGAAGCCTGTTCCCTGCTGACACCGTAAGGTGAGCGTGCGTTTAAAGGAGTAACATTGCTCGGCGTTTTTACCGCCGTGTCAACGGTTTGTACTTCACCGCGATCTAACGTTGGCTGATTGCGGTGTGGCGTGTTCTCGCTAGTACTTTTTTGAGAGCTCCCACCCTCAGTAGATTGAGAAAGCACCTGTTCAGACATAAATTGATGCACATCTTGTAATGCTTGCCAGCGTTCAAGCTGACAATATGGAGCAATTGGTCGATCGTCAATCAATGGCGATGAGTTTAAAAGATTTAACAATTCATCACGGAGATTGTATTTGCAAATCAGGCTAGGCAAAAAAGGAAGGGTGTGAGCTCTATTGTAGGGGTTGAGTATTCTCTGCGGCGTTTGTGCGGTGATGCGCAAACTAGGCGCGTGCGTCGATGAAGACAGATTTGCTTGTGTATCAGTGACCTCCTGGCCCCACACCTTACGGTGTGTCCGTAAGGTGTGTGGGCGGACATTCGTTAAATCCTTTCTTACACTCTTGTTTAGAACAGTCTTAATCTTTTTATTCTTATCAAAATATAAATTTTTAGTTACGCTTTGCCAATTTACTGCAATTTTATGTTTAACTAACCAAGAAGTTGAAAATTGATTATTGCTTTTCTCGTTCTTGACTTTATTAGTCAAAGTGACATCTTTATACTTTTGTTCTTTCACTGTTGCAAATTGCGTTGAAAGGCTGATTGAAGTTCGGCTACGCTTATCAGACGCTTTGCTGATCACACGCACACCTAAAGGTGTCACCTTTAGGTGTGCGTGGGCTTTTATGCTTTTTAAATTTTTCTTAAAAGGGGTTGAAATTCCGGCATACATGCTAACGGCCGCCTTTTCTTGGCGCAAGCCAAAACTTGTTTTAGCTCTATTCACTAGAGTGTCTAAATTGTGCAAATCTTGAATGCTTTGTTCGGAATAAGTGTACCCCCATAAAGGGCGGAGCGAAATCACACTTTCTGATTGGCTTTCTGTTTTGTTTAGTAAAGAAACTTGGTTTGTCAAAGGTGAGGCAATGCGCGTACCTTGATTTATATTTGTGTCTTGCTGCCTTTTTGAAAAATCTGTTAATACAACATCTTTTTCAATATACCCTAAAACTTCTGCAAGCAGATGCGAAAATATAGATGGGCTTGTTTTTTTATTTGTTTTTTCCTGAAAACAATTAAAAGACGAATATTGGACACAGTCTTGTGCAGATGTTGTTGAAGAAGAACTGTTATCACTTCTGTACACGTCCTTTTCATTTTTTATGTCTGCCTTACTCTCCTTTATATTAATAAAAGCTGAGCTTTTGTTGGTTGCTGTAGTATTAATCAAAGGCTTTGTAAATTCAGGCAATTGTAATATCTTTTCTTTTAAGGAGGCCTGAAGGCTCTGATTCTTACTTGTGCGCGAATTGTTTTTTGGAGAATTATAAAACAGATTGGAAATATGCCGGATTGCTAAAGAGCTTTTAATATTTTTTGTATATTTGTTAACCCCATGTGCTTCTCTTTCTTGAATAGGCGACATCACATCAGTTGGAGCTAAATGAAGACTTGGCCTTGTGTTTTGATATGGTGACTGTTCTACCAGATATGCATTACAATAAGCTAATGCAATTACCTTTTTCTTTCGTTTGCCTAAAAAGAGTGAGAGATAGCTAGGTCGGCCTTTCAAATACCATATATGAGCTACTGGGGATATTAGGGGGATATAACCCAACCTATATCGGCGTGTACGTTGATCTGTGTACTCCACTTCACATTTGTCACAAAAAGTCACGTCAGCCCGTGGTTGGCGTTTACCACAAGCACAAACAAAACTGTTTACAGGACCGAAGATTCGCTCACAAAAAAGACCATCTCGAAGTGGTGTAAATCTTTTGTAGTTTACTGTTTTAGAATTTTTTATTTCCCCCACCCTTTTGCCGTTGGCAAGTCGGCGTTCTCCCCAAGCATATATCTGCTGGGGTGAGGGTATACCTATCTCGATTGAATCTATTAAAATTCTTCGCTGATTTCTTTTTAATTCCCGTTTTGCTTTACTACCGAGCATATCTTTTTTTTTATATTAAAAAAATTAAATACTATTGTAACAAAAAAGAACTCCTCTAAAAAAAGGAGCTAAAAACTAGCACCGTAAACGCTAAACCGCACCTTTACCTTGCTGTTTTCTGTGCGGTATACCCCAGTCGTTCTACACAATCTCCGTAGGAGATTGCTACCCGGCGTTTCCGAACGCTATCTCCTACGGAGGCGTTTCCACGCCAAATAGCGTACCATGTACATAGTATGCCAACGTAATTAAAGGTCTACTGTTTGTGTGTATTGTAACAGTATAAGCTAGTAACTGGTAAATAACTGATAAAAAAGAACTAAATATAATTCACTTTGCTGAGGAAACTTCTTTGAAAAGATTCAGTAGTTAAGGAATAAACTCCCACATCTAAACACAAGGCCTGCAATTCGCAGATTAAAACTTTAAAGATTTCTGGTTGACCTAATATAAATCTGTTTTCCTGTGCTCGATGTGCTGGTTCAACTATGTCTAATATTGAAATTGGGCGAGGAAGTATAGCAGAAGCTACTTCCTTTCTGCCTACCATATCGTCTGATTTTTTAGTTAATAATTCTTGTAAAGTGTAAGCGGCGCCAAAGCCTTCAAGTGCCCAGACTTCCATTTCCCCTAAACGCTGCCCACCTTTTTGTGAGCGGCCCCTTAAAGGTTGCTGTGTAATTAAAGCGTAAGGTCCAGTAGCTCGTGCATGTATCTTTTCATTAACCATATGAATCAATTTCAACATATAAGCTTTACCTACAGTAATCCATTGGTCAAAACACTGACCTGATCGCCCATCAATTAAACGTGTTTTCCCGGGAAAATCAACTTGAAACAACCAATTTTGGCCGCTTTGTAGACGTGCTTGATATAGTTTTAGATACACAAGACTTTGTGAAGCCTCAACCCCATACAGCTCATCAAAAGACATAATTTTAAAGTGTTGAGCAAGATATGTACCCGCTAGCCCTAATAAAGATTCAAAAACTTGTCCCACATTCATGCGTGAGGGCACACCAAGAGGATTTAAAATGATATCAATTGGAGTACCATCTGCAAGGTAAGGCATGTCCTGTCTTGGAAGAATTGTTGCAACCACTCCTTTATTTCCATGCCGTCCTGACATCTTATCTCCTACTTGAATAACCCGCTTTTCTCCTAAAAAGATGTGCACAAGTTTAGGTGATTTGTCTCTCTTTGATCGCATCTTTGCTGGATCGTCAAAATATGTTAGAATTTTGCGCTTTATTACTCGTGCGTGGACTCCTTTTGGTACATACAAAGAAGAATCTCGTGCCGAAAAATTGTTTTCACCTAAAATATCACACAACAGTCTTTCATATGGGGTTGTGGGTTTTATGTTTGAATATCGAATTTTACCAATAAGTATATCTCCCTCTTTTACAAAGCTGCCAATTTTTGGTAATCCAAACTCATCCAAATACTTGACTTTTGTGCTTGGAATACCCGGCAAATCATTTGTAAACCATTCACTTCCCTCTTTAACGTCTTGCGCATTGAAATCATATCTTTCAATATGAAGAGATGTATAAACATGTTCTTTGACCAGCCGTTCGCTTATTACAATGGCATCTTCAAAATTGTAGCCCTCCCAAGGTATGTAAGCGACTAGAATGTTTTTACCGACAGCCAATTCGCCTTGATCACTGGCTGAACAGTCTGTTAAAATGTCTCCCTTTTGAACCCAATTTCCTTCTTTAACCAATGCTCGTTGTGTTAAGCACGTATCCTGGTTAGAGCGATCAAAATTGTTAACAACATGCACAAAAGATGTCAGTTGGTGAGCTGTTTTGGAACGAGTTGTGCTATACCACATTGACTGAAAGCAAGTATTTGCTGGCAGTGAACTAGCTTTCGCCTGACCGCAATTGGAGTTTTTAAAAATAGAGTATAGTGGTCGTTGTACTACTTGTGAGTAGCGTTTTTGAACAGGTCGAAACGTGTTCTGATAAACGCTAGCCTGTGTAAATGCTGTTTTAGATACAGAGTAGCACACATTTGTTAGCTTTGCGTTTGTTTTTGTCTTAACAAAGGCAAAACTTTTTGATTGGTTAAGAGTAGAAAACTTGTTGCTTCTTAATGGCCAACCCGATATAGCAGCAAGCGGTAATATGCCCGAAAAGACTTGACCGTGCCGATACGCATTCCCTGTGTTGTCAACTAAAAAATTAGCCTGACCGAATCTATTCTTGTTCTTGTTTAAAGAGAAAGTTGTACTCCACTTCACCTTTAGGTGTGTGTGTGCGATTTTCGGATTGAGAATCAGCAGAGAGTCTGATTTGGAAACGCCGTCACCTTTGGTGTCACCTAAAGGTGAAGTGGGATTAGCAAAGCGTCTAATTTTTGGATTTTGTGATTTTGTGATCAGCGGAGCCTTAACTGCGTTCGAAAACGCACAAGCAAGTTTTTTCTGATTTTCAGCTAGATTCTTTAAAACTTTTTTAAAATTGGGGTTGGATAATACTACATTTTGAGCAGCACAACACAAAGAATCAACAACAATCCTGTTGGCGCTTACATAAGATATAAATCCAGTCAATTCTGACTGTACAAGATGCCCGGATTCAGCAACTACAAGCGATTCTAATCCTGTTCCAACAATTGCACGCTCAGGAATCATTAGTGGTACAGCTTGTCGCTGCATATTTGAGCCCATCAATGCGCGATTCGCGTCATTATGTTCTAAAAAAGGTATCAATGATGTAGCTACTGAAATCATCTGTACAGGTGCAATACCTATACAATCAACTTGATAAGAATCAATCTTTTTGAAAATGTCTAAAAGATTATCAGCAACTCGTACCGGTACAGAATCTGTTGCTAACATGTTGCTCCAAGACTGTTGTAAATCACTTGGAGCAATATTTAAATTGTTTGCACTTTCTTTTTTTGCCGAAAAAAAGGTAAAACCTAATTCATGTTGAACTTGCCCCTTAACTACCTTGTAATAAGGGGTTTCAACAAAACCCTTGTTATCAATTCTTGCATAGAACGCTAGAGAATTAACAAGCCCAGCATTTTTGCCTTCAGGTGTCTCAATAGGACAAATACGACCATAATGTGTAGGATGTATTCCACGAATAGCCATTCCGGCAGATTCGCGGCTCACCCCCCCAACCCCTAATGAGCTCATTCGCCGTTTGTGGGTTATTTCAGCTAAAGGGTTCGTTTGATCCATGTACTGTGACAAGGGATTGGAACCAAACAATTCCCGCAAAGCCCCATTTAGGGGCTTTGTACTCAAAAATTCTTTGAGCAAAGGTAAAGCCAATTTGGCTTGTATCATTGAAGCTGAGTTTGACTTATTTGAGTTAGCCGAAAGTAGCTTTTTGACAAAAATGCTTTTCTTTGAATCCAGTATCTTGACGCTTCGATTTGTGTGGCTTTGTGATAATGACCCTGTTTTTAATTGGCGCAGCCAACGTCGCCGTGCTAAAAAGCCAAATTTCCATAATAGGTGCCGCTGCTTTATTAGAATCTTTAGTAGCGGAGCTGAATCAGCATGGCGCGTATTGCGTATGTGGTAGCGCTCTTTTTCAGCCTTTTGGTTTTTAAGAACAGGAAAATTTTCCGTTAAAGAGATAGAAGTTTGTGAAAAGTGGTTTCCTAACGCAATCCAATCAGACGCTTCGCTTATCAGACGCTCTGATTTTGTGATTGCCTTTGATTTCGTCTGAAAACGTTTTAGTAATAGATTGCTTCTTGCTGCCTCGACTTTGCTACGCGAAGCGTCCGGAAAGGTCTCCAAAAGAGGTAAATCTTTAGATCCGGGTTTAGAGGAAAAGATAGCACGCAACTCGCTTTGTGATGGGGGTAAAGACGCACGTAAAACTGTAGTCTGTAAATCACTTTTGGTACCATTAACAAGATGAGCAGAAAGGGCGTTTATTTTATTATCACTTTCTTTTTGTTCGGGCTGAGATCTTAGAAAAGAGGTTGTTCCATTGTTTTTTTCCCTCGTCTGCACTATCTCAGCACTCGATTTACGTGAATCCTTTAGATCGAGAAAAGTTGTTTGCACGGCTTGAAGATGGACAAATTTTTTGAGTTTATTCCAAGTTAATCTTCTCAGACGATCAACTCCATTTTCAAATTGAGCGTATAAAAGCTCACCAGAAGTGCGTATCCGTCTGTTTTGAAAATGATCAATGTCGTCAATTTTTTTCTCTCCCTTTGTTAACTGGTAAAGCCAACTGCTAGCTGCATATATGTCTAAAGCAGTTAGCTGATTCGCGGGCACGTATATACCAAGTTTTATATTTATCTTTTCCCGACCTAAAGAGCTTAGGTCATATCGACCTTTTTCCTTAAAGGTGGAAAATATGTTTTTATAACATCTTTTGAGTTTTAAACGTCTATCTGTTAGAGTATTGTTTGAAACAGAAGAATTTTTTGCCCTTTTGGATATCTCTTCTCTTTCCTTATCCTCAACCGGCCGGTAAAGCTTGTCATATGTGTACAACAGAGCTTTCTCTTCAGGCGCATTCTTGAAAGCGTTAATGTTATCCAGCGCTTTTACGCTCGTACCTGACCCTTGAAAGTTTGCAGTTAGCGTATCTAATGCATCCGCGTTACCCTTTTCTTTTTCACGCAACGCCGCAGGCGTTGGCACGTAACCATTATGAAAGATTGCAGAGACTGGGGGAATAATTGATTGTATTCTTTTGTCAGATGATGCCGCGAATTTACTTGTACGCGTAGGTGTAAGCCTGCCCAAAGCAAGACGTTTATTTAGGCCACAATCAGACGAACGCTCTCTTTCAAATCTTTCTATAAATTGCAAACATTTTTGTAACATGTCTGCTGAAACTTTTTTGCCCTTTTTGAGTTTAGCTTCTATCTTTCCCTTTTTAGTTGTTTGAAGACGTAACCACACCCCTCGACGTGGAATAATGTCGCCATAGAATCTGATTCTTTGCTTTTCATCTTTGTCTAGTACTTGTTGAAAATATATACCAGGAGAACGAACCACTTGATGTACAATTACTCTTGGTGAACCATTGATAATAAAATGTCCACGTTTTGTCATAAGTGGTAGATGCCCGATTAGTACCCACTCACTTTGTGTTGAATACAATATTTTATTTTCAATAGTTTTATATACAATCTTGGCTTCTATGTACAACTTGCAACTATATGTTTTTAGTTTAAAGATACAATCTTGAGGGCTGTCATCCGGAGCTATCAATTGAAAATTGTTTCCATTCAGATGAAGCTCAACTGCCATGTCATCTTCTTCTACTCTTATTGGAGCTAGTTGAGAGAATAGATCTGGGATGTCGTATCGTACAAATTTATTAAAACTAGCTCGTTGAATATCTAAAAGCTCAGGCAAATCAAAAGCAATGCGAGAAGACTGAGAACAAGCCCAGCGCCTACATATGGGGCGTTTGCAAACGTCCCGCGTAAGCGGGCGTATCCAGGCGCTACCGCCGACGAAGTGCGGGGACACCAAAGGTGACAGCGTAGCCTGGTGTTGGAACACCAGGGCGGATCTACCCTCTGCCAGAGAGTCGATAAAATTACCAATTGTTTTCATTATTAAATCAAACGTAACTTTTATGCTACTTGCCCTGAAAAGATGCAACGATCAGTATAAGTTTTATAACTCACGTGGGCAAAACTCAGGCAAACGTGAGTTCGCTCTTATGAACGGACGAGCAACAACAAACCTTGCTAACCGCAGTATATGTTTTGTACATAAGCAAAATTAGATCCAATTTATAGATAGGCATTAGTGTAGGAAAGCTCTTTTTGCCTTACTGTTATTAAGATAAACAAGCTTGCCATTTGTAAAAAATATTTACAAAGCTTTCTATAAATCGTGTGTTTGGCTTGATTTGACTCTCTCCTAAAATTTGGCAGTTTGTGTTGAAAGTAGATAAGGCAATTCTAAATTATCTGCTTTCTTTCCCTACCTTTATCTAGACTAAATATATCACAAATATGGTCTTTTTTGCTTGTAATTTACCAATTATGTTTTCAAGCTCTTATAGATATGCGTATATTTATACAAATTTCAACGGTATAAATTGTTATATATCTTTAGATTTGAAAATCAAATCTTTGGGCCAGCAACTCAATTACCACGAGATATTTTCTCAGAATGTTTCGAAAAGCCATTTTATGTTTTTTAAGATTGTTATATTATAGGTTTTCAGTAATCAAAAGACTCACCGTCACAAGTACAAATGCCAAGTCAAAGAAAACAAAACCAAGTCAACTGCGTTGAGGCCACAATTTTATATCAACCAACCAACTGTAGCGTAGTTGCAGGCACAAATAGACTCTAACATTAGAATAGAAATATAATGATAAAGTTACACTACTTGCCACGAGGGTTCACGCGATGTTTTTATTTTAGGGCGGAAAAAAAAATATTTTTACAAACTCTTTTTTGGAAGGGTTAGAGAGTTGAAAGAAATCCTATTCCTAGTTGGAAATAGGTTTTTATAATATCCTTTTTTTGAGAACAAAACAAGATTGCAAAAAAAGATATTTATACATCCCGCATTATGATCGCCAGTCTATCCTTTTGATAAATTGTTAAAGATGTGGTATAATAATTTTTATTATTTTTAGATTGTTTTGTTGATTTCGAGTTATTATTTGTATTTGGGCTGTAAAAATACAGAAAGGTATGCCGAAACACAAACAAAGGTCTTGACCCTACAAACTCCCTCACCAGAAGGTTATAGCTGATACTAAATTGAATGGCTCGTAGATTTGTTTGACAAATTTGGCAAGCTGATTATACTAAAAGCAACCACATTGTGGAATTATAAATTATAATAGCTGATCTTCTTATATTCAGAACAAATTGAAAATCGGCGGTATAGCCAAGTGGTAAGGCAGAGGATTGCAAATCCTTTATTCCCCAGTTCGAATCTGGGTGCCGCCTTTTTTACCCAATATTTAAAGAACACAATTGACATCTTGTGACTCTTCACCTTTAGGTGTACGCTGTCGCCTGAATAAACTCAAATCACAAAATCCGACGTTCTGCTGATCAGCAGAACGTCGGATTTTGTGATTATATGGGCGGGGGCCAAATAATATTCGGAGCAATTGTTTGTATAATTACGCTATTAGCTGGGCTAATAGGGTATAATTGTTTTTGGTTTTGTTTCTATTTTATTTTATAATCAAAACATTAGCAAGACCCATAAACCTTGGCTAGACATTTCTCTTTTAATGTTGCTGTTTTGTATTTTATGTTTCAGACTGACATATTCTACAAAACTTTGCTCAAAGCAAAACCTCACATGATTCAAAAGAATATACTATCAAAGCTATGAGCCCTATAATATTTTAACATTATTTAAAAGCAATTTCAACACAATCGAAAGAATTAGTACTGCTTCTTGCTATATTTGTGTTTTTAGTTGCGTCGTCGATATCGGTAAGTGTTTGTACCCGTACCACTTATCGATTTGTGATAAGCAAGCCGGCTACGCAGTCTCCGTAGCCGGAAGGTGTGTGAGCGCTAGTATTTGTGACTAGAGCTAAGTTTGGCCCTATTCTAACATGCTATGATAAGTAACCACCGTCGACGGTGAAATCTTGTTTAGATATCGGAAGATCCAATATTTAAAAACGGTATCTAAAAACACAGGAAACAGAGCCACAAACAACAATATAAAGTTCTCATTCTCGGGCAGTCCAAAATGCCGAAGTAAAGTTTCTAGAGCAATTTCCCACCCGCGAGGTGAATGAAACCCTACTAGCAAATCCATGCCTAGAATTAAAAGAAAAGACTTTGTTGTATCACTCAAACTATAAATAGATTCGATCAGAAATGATTTTAAAATAATGATCTGCGGTTTCATAAATACAGATAGCAGATAAAGAGTACAAACACCAATAAAATCAGCGCATGTGTTTGTGATGGCTAAAATGCTTTGTTGGTTATATCTAGAAGCTATTTGCAAACTTTTCAATTGAAATTGCTTCTGTAAATTGTATTCCTCTTGATTTTCGTCATTTTTCGCGGATTCGGCTAACAGATATACTTGTTCTGAACTCCAAGATTTGTCGGGCGACCAAGTTGAATCTGTTTTTATTTGAGACGATATGCCCACTTCACCTTTAGGTGTGCGCTGATCAGACGCTTTGCTTACCCCACGCACACCTAAAGGTGTCACCTTTAGGTGTGCGTGTGATACTCTGATTTTGGGATTTTGTGATTTTGTGATATCTAACAGGCGGCCAATTGGGTGGCCAGGTGAAGACACTTCTAATTGCATCCGATCAAGCTGATGATCTGGTTGGTTGTCGCGGAGTAAGGATTCAAAAAAGATTTTCTCTGAAAAATCTTGCATTTCGGCAAATGCTCGTTTCTCTTGATACGCATTAAGAAAGATCTCTTTCTGTTCAAAATTCCAAAAATGTTCTGTTAATGGCGTCAATACAAAGCATTTGACGGCATAATTAACAAAAAAAGGTATACAAACAAGAACAAAAAGGGATTGAATTGAAACTAAAATTTGATAACGGGAAACGCGATATTCTTGTATAGCAACACTTTCACTTCCTGGTAAAAGTTGTTGTAAAAATCGATCAAAAGTACGAATAATAGAACGAGGAATTAATCCCGTAGGCTCAAAGGCTTCTTTTTGCATAGAGGTATAAGATAACTTGTTTCACTTAGACAAACACGTAAGTACGTACCCATTACTCCGGTGTCACGGGAGATTTTTTGTCGCTCCCTTGAGAACTCAACTTGATCTCAAATTCTATTATCAACAGAATTTTCATGCAAACTAGATTGAGTAAGTTATTTGCGATTGGGCTATTACATAAAACTTGTTTTTATGCTTTTGCATTTGCTATTATTTTTAATAAATTTGAAACTATAAATAGCAAAACAAATCTTTGTAAATTTTTATTTACTCAACAAATGAGTATTAAAAACTGTTATTTTGACCGAAGCGAGTTTGGGCTTAAACTATCACCAAATAATGCTTATAAATATAATTGAATAGTCTAGTTTTTCACCCGGCGATAATAGTATTCACTAACTTTAACCAAATCAGAAATCTCTACGGCGGTTGGGTGGCGTTTGAAAGCAACACTACCGCAATCTGACGCGTGGTATGTAAAATACAGCTCGACGTAGCAATGAAACGCTTCAGCCTTTTTCAAGCAAGGCCTGCTTCGGCAAAAGCTGCTTGAAATAAAAGCATGGAAGATCTCAGCTGGAGCAGCTGGTGAAAGTACAGTATAACACACCTTTACACACTTTAAATATAAACTGTTTAACGTGGTTGCGCATAAAGCTAAGTTTATGCTTGTACAATGTGCTCAACGGAAACAGTGAGATCTTTTATATTTAAAATAAGAAAAAAATACTAACAGAATTTAAAATCAACAAAATTATGTCACGTTATCGAGGACCTCGTTTAAGAATTGTAAGACGTTTAGGTGAATTACCAGGTTTAACGGCGAAACGACCAAAAAAGGCAACCCCCCCCGGCCAACACGGCGAAAACCAATCAAGTAGAAAACGCAAACTATCGCAATACAGTGTTAGATTGAGAGAGAAACAACGGTTACGCTTTCATTATGGTATAACTGAATTTAAGCTTTTGAGATATGTAAAAGAAGCTCGAAAGTCCAAAGGATCAACTGGAGAGCTTCTTTTACAACTCTTGGAGATGCGCCTTGACAGTGTTGTTTTTCGATTGGGGATGGCTCCCACTGTTGCTGCGGCTAGGCAGCTTGTAAATCATGGACATATACAACTCAATGGGCAAAAAGTAACAATTCCCAGTTGTCGTTGTGAGCCTCAAGACAAGATATCTGTAACACCAAAGAAACATTCTCGAGAGTTGGTGTCTACATTTTTAGAGAGCTCACGGCAATTACCGGGGCATTTGAGTTTCCAAAAAGAAAATCTTCAAGGTATTGTTACAAAAGTGGCTGACAGAGAATGTATTGGTTTAAAAATAAATGAACTTCTTATTGTTGAGTTTTATTCACGTAAAGTTTAAATTTAAACTCAAACAACGATCGCTAGCAACACAAACAGTTTAATATTTTATCTATTATATCTATTATTTTTATGGCTGTTCCAAAAAAACGTACCTCAAAATCAAAAAAAAATATCAGAAAAGCGAATTGGAAAAAAAAAGCTGATTCACAAACAAAAAAGGCTTTTTCCTTACCCGCATCAAAATCTAATAAAAGAAGACTAAACGTTAATAGGTAAAAGCATTTCCAGACGTTACCCCTTACGCACCTATTTATAGGATCGACGATCCAAAGGATCCGCAAAAGACGCTATGGGCGCAGCGAAGCTGTGACACCAAAGGTGTCACCTTTAGGTGTGCGTTTCCAAATCAGATGCTTCCTTTATCAGACGCCCTGCCGATTAGACGCTTCGATGATTCCACTGCATGCATCTTTAGGTCAATCACCTAAAGATGCATGCAGTGGGCTTTTCGGACTTTATTGCGTCGAAAAGCGAGCCCCATTACAAAATGGCAAGTCCAAAACTCTTGACCAAAAATTAGAGATGTTGATCAACAAAAAGCGGGCGATTGAGCTGCGTGAACTGATGGCTCAAAGATGGACTCTTATTCTCACTTGTTTGTATTTCTTATTCTTTTTAATTATTCCAATCTGTGCTCTGCTCAAAAGAGCAAGTCAAAGTTTGTTTTTAGAATTTTTTTCTATTGCAACTCAACCTGTAGCTCTTTCTGCGTATAGTGTTACTTTTAGTATGGCATTTTTTGCCACTCTTTGTAATGCTGTTTTTGGTTTTATTTTAGCTTGGGTGTTAGTACGATACAATTTTCCAGGTAAGCGATTCTTAGACGCTGCTATTGATTTACCCTTCGCAGTACCAACCTCAGTTGCTGGACTTACATTAACAACCGTTTACAATCCGCACGCTCCACTAGGTCATTTTTTGGGACAATTTGGAATACAAGTTGTGTATACTAGGTTGGGTATTGCTATTGCTATGCAATTTGTATCTTTACCCTTTGTGGTTCGTGCACTTCAGCCTGTATTGCAGGAGATGGATCATGAAATAGAAGAGGCAGCCTGGTCATTGGGCGCATCCCCTTGGCGCACATTTCGGCACGTGCTTCTTCCTTCACTATGCCCTGCATTTCTTACTGGAGTCACCTTAGCATTCTCAAGAGCAATTGGCGAATACGGATCTCTTGTGCTAGTTTCATCAAATATTCCTTTAAAAGATTTGATTGCATCAGTTCTAATTTTTCAAAATCTAGAGCAATATGAATATTCTCAGGCTACTGTTGTTGCCACTGTAGTTCTTCTTATATCTTTTTGTATTCTTTTTGGGGTTAATGGAATTCAATCTTGGAACAGAAATAGACGAAGATGAGACGGACTCACAAAAGCAACAATTTTTACAACCCGACTACGCGATCTGCGTAGCAGGGAGCGTGCGTAGCGTTAGCAAGTTCAACTCTCAGGAGATAAACTCTTAAAAAAGGGCAAGTAACAGCAGTTTTTTTTTAATAGTAATTTTAGCGTAAAAATATATGAAGCTTTTCTCCCACACCCCAGATACAGTAATTGAAACGGTCGGCCTTTATAATAGCTTCTTATATCTTCCAGAGTAAATAGAGCTGTTCGACGTAAACAAAACCTTCGTAAGGGATCACGTTGATTTAAGTGTTAAAAATCCAGATAATGTATCATATTATTATTTTTATAATTGGGTTGGTAGCTCAGTGGCAGAGCATCCGGCTTTTAACCGGTCGGTCGAGGGTTCGACCCCCTCCCAACCCACTTTTGTTAATCAAACTAATATAAGTTGATTATACTTAGCACAATAGAGTTAAAAAAAACACAATCGGCCCATAGCGTTGTCGGCATTTGTGGGCGCGGGTTCAGTAATGCAATCTAAAACACAGTATAAGCTGTTAATAAAACATTTGTTTAGTACTTTTTTAGTACTTTTAGATTGCACAAACTGTTTTTTTTGTCTGTTCAAAGGAAACACTCGCCCACTCAAGCGTACAGCTAACGCCACTTTCGTAGGAGGGAGTGCATAAAAACAAAAATGCAAGAACAAAAAGAGTATATTCAAATATTTTTTATACTTTTTCAATTTGTAATTCAAGCTAATACTACAAACAAATCATAGCTCCTTGTAAAAATAACAATACAAAACAACCAGTTTAAAAAAAAGATTTTCCTTAAAAACAATCCCCTTTATTTCTGTAAAGATGTGTGTATAGTTTTTTGTATTTTTATGGACCCGACTTCGCTAAAGATTCTAAAAACTAAATCAATTTGATTTTTAACAAACTGATATAGAGTGATAACGTTGCTATAATAAAAGCAATAAGAAATGCAATATAGCTAATAATTGTGACCATTCTTGTAATGTAATAAAAAATTGTTTGTAAAAAGAGAGCTTGCAGCCAGAACTCTTCTGACTTGCGAAAATAGTTGTTTTACAACCCCCATTCCGGCTCCAGTCTTTTACCCGGCTAAGAGATCTTTGTAGCAGAATCTCCTACGGAGATAGCGTACGCTATCCGTGTAAAAGATTTTCCCACGTCGGGTTTGCCGAGTTGCCAAAGTGGTCTTGTAAACTATATTTCTTGGACCCCGCCAACCCACTCCAACGAATTGGAGTGGGTTGGCTCCTACAGGTAGGCCAGCGGAAAATAGTTGTAAAAAAGTTCATTAGCTCAACTGATTATTTTTTAAAATGAGCTTGTGATACGATCGCCACGACGATATTGAAGATAAGCAGTAACAAAAAGGCCTATTAATGTAACAGGAACTAAACCTAAAACAATTCCAGACAACAAAGGTTCAACCATATGTAATGTGTGTATAATTGATTATGCCAAATATTTAAGGGTTGGCTCCGCTACGAAAGACAAAAAAGAATAAGAGTTTATTGCTGTGCTACTGACTAACTATCCTGTGTTGTGTATTGTGAAATGCTTAATAAATTCAAGTCATCAATGAAGTTGCAAGTCGAGTTTTTTTTAATACTCGTGCTGCAAACAGGCAGGAAGAACATTTACCCATTTTTTAATCAACTTGCTGAACGTTTTGTTTTGTATTTGTACGTTCAGCGTGTCAAGACAAGCAGGGAAGCACCGGCCTACCTTATGGGCAGGTGGCAACCTAATTGCCCTCTTATATTTTTACTTTTTACGTCTATCCAGTTGGTAATCTATATCTCTTTTCCCCCCAAAAAAGAAAGTGATGTCTCAAGTTTATATTGAACAAAACACTAAAGAGGGATTGCACTCTATCCTATATATTAGGATAGCGTTTTTTTTTAGTAAAGGTAAAAATTAACTCTATACTTTTATAACACATCTAGTAGTCAATTTATAAGGTGGGGTCTTTGACAGTTTATCTTTGTGTAAATAGGGCAGAGTTTGTTTAAAACTCTTTCTTCTTTTTTGCTAGGAATCGGGTTTTAAAGAAGTTTTTCTTTCAAAGCCAATCCCGCGTGGGGAAAGGGGGTAGTTTTAACAACTTTTTTATAAAAACAAATAAACAGAGAGTTGCTCTTTCTTTTAACTTTTGCTTTCCGCATAAAACAGTTAACAATGTACCGAGCTTTTAGGGGAGAATACCTTGATGTAAAGTAACGTGTTTTCGATGAGTGTACCAATAAGGCTGAACAGGTTGCTTTTGCTATACTTTTGAATAACTTGACTTTCTCTTTGCGCTTGCAACGTTTATTAAAGATTAAAGATGGTTGCAGGCATTCTTACATTTTAAATAACAACAGAAAAGAACTGCAAATGCATATTGACACTGCTTTACTTAAACGTTTTTTAGTAAACGTTAATGTATCTCAACGTAGTTTATTAAATCGAATTCTTTTTGCGCTCAGCTTCAGACCACAAAGTTATAAAAAAGCACCATTTATGAAATGGAGCTGCCATTGCTACTTGGGTGACATGCTGGTTCACCACAACCCGGCGCTGTCAGGTTGCGGTGTGGCATTCTTAGACGCTCCGCTACACGGCAACGCTACCTCTCTACGGAGGTTGCTTAGCAGTTGCGAAGCGTTTGATATGGAAACGTCCCTTACGGGGGCGCTCCCGGACGCTTTGCATCGCCGGGTTTGCCGAGCGTGGAACACTTTTACAAAATCTTTTACTTTTAAAAAAAGTGTAATCAATACTAGTTTACCACAGCAAAATGCGCAAACTGTTAAGTTTTTAAACAACAATCTGTCTACCAGACGATATCTTATAACAGGATCTCAAAGAGTAAGCAATTATTGGTGGGCTTCCGTAATATCTTTAGGGGGTTTAGCTTTCTTGCTGACCGGTTTTGCAGCTTTTTTAAACACAAATCTGTTTTTGTTTAACCAATCAAAGAATATTTCATTTCTACCACAAGGATTAATAATGTGTTTCTATGGTTCTCTAGGCTTGCTTTTTGGGATCTATTTGTGGTGTACAATAGTTTGGGGGGTAGGCAATGGCTTTAATGAGTTTAACAAAAAGCAGGGTATAATCAGGATTTTTCGTTGGGGGTTGCCAGGAAAGAACAGGCGTATAGATTTAGTGTACAAGATTGAACAGGTTGAAGCGGTACGGGTTGAGCTAAAAGAGGGCATAAACCCGCGCCGTACCATTTCTTTAAGGCTAAAAGCAAAAGGAGACCTCCGTAAAAGATTTAATAAAGCTGTGCGCAGCGATAGCAGTACTAGACTCGTCAAAGAAACGCCGCTTTCTCAAGGAGATTCTCAAGCAGCAGTACCTCCTAAAAAAACTCTGCTTTCGAATTCGGGTTTGTTTGACGACACTCTACAGCAACCACTTAAAAAAGATGGGACTGCTTCAAATAGTGATATTCCGTTAACGCGCATCGGTCAACCTATAGGGTTAGAAGACATTGAGAGTGAAGCTTCTGAATTAGCTCGATTTTTACAAGTCCCTTTAGATAGCTTTTATGAAATGTAATGCTTTAAAGAGATCCATCTCACCGTTCTGAGTCAAAGTGTTCTGCTAATCGTGGCGGTAGTCTGCACAATTTCCCTAACATTTTTGTATCATGCTGCTGTCTGTGCCAATCCGCTGGATTGGCGCATCCTACACGCACCTTGCATCTTAGTCAGACTGGTTTTGCAAAACAAAAGTTAAAATGTTTGTTTCAAATTAGAACTATACAACAATATAATGGAGTTGTTAAACTGTAAACACAATTCACTATTTCGCTTTTTTACTGAGGGGCCGCTGACCTAAAATTTTAAATTTAGGTCGACCTTTATACTTCACCTCCCGCACCTTCCGGTTGACGTGTCCACGCTTTAATGGGGCTTTTTAAAACCCCTCTTTTGATTGCGAATAAGATGACGAGAGTTTGCGTATAACAAAAGCTTTGCCTTTATTTTCTTAGGAAGAAGAGCCATTTTGGCATTCTCAAACTAAGGAATAGAATTATGTTTTTTAAAATAAAAGATTAAAATTTTAATGTACGGGCGAAGATGTGACATATTTTGTATTAAAACGTCGCTAACTGCTACGGAGATAGCGCAGCCGTCACCTTTGGTGTCACCGTAAGGTAACACCTTTGGTGGCAGCTAAGTGAAGTGTGACACTTTTTTCTTTTAAACAAAGTTATAATGATGATTGAACTAGTAAAGCACCCTGTTTTTACAGAAAAATCTGTCCGATTGATGGAAGTGAATCAATACACATTTGATGTAGATCTTAAACTAACAAAACCGCAAATTAAAAAATTAGTAAAAGATCTCTTTCAAGTGGATGCAATTTCTGTTAATACCCATAGACCGCCGCGAAAGAGAAAACGCCTAGGTCTTAACCAGGGGTATAAAGCTTCAAAAAAACGTGTTATTATCACTTTAAAAGTGGGTCAATCTTTAAATCTTTTAGCAAACGACTAATCTTTAGTATTGTAAAAAAAAAAAATAAACAAATATGTAAACCCAAACACATGTGCACAAAACTTCGCTTGAGTAATATCCATTCAAGACCATCATGCATGAGGACGCAATCTCTGTAGGAGGTCGCGGCGGGTTGCTAAAAAGTGCATCCACTTGTTGTGGCTACTGCGAACAAAATACCCTACTTCTGAAATCACATTTAGGGTTTTGGGGGTTGTAAAAGTTTTTTTAGAACGCAATCAAATCTGATTTTTTGATCAGCGTCTGATTTCGTCAAAGAATGCGCCAGATGCGCCAGATGCGCCAGATGCGCCAGATGCGCCAGCAACCGATTCTAAAGATTGACATAATTGTACGTTTAGTCGGTAGTAGTTTTACAGACGATAATCTGTTAAACATTTTTCATTACAAAACTATTTTATTTTATGGGAATTCGTTTATATAGGGCTTACACGCCGGGAACACGAACACGATCTGTTTCTGATTTCTCTGAGCTCACTTCTTCTCCTAAGCCAGAAAAGCGTTTAGTAAAAAACAAACATAGATCCGCCGGACGAAACAACCGGGGCATAATAACAAGTCGACATAGGGGAGGAGGGCATAAAAGGCTTTACCGTGAAATAGATTTCCGACGAAACAAGATAGGAGTTTTGGCAAAGGTGGCACGTGTTGAGTATGATCCAAACAGAAACGCTCGTATCGCGCTTGTTTTTTATCAAGATGGCGATAAACGGTATATTATTTATCCTCGAACCTTAAAACAAGGAGAGACTGTTATGGCTGATCTAAATGCGCCTATTTTAGTTGGAAATGCTTTACCTTTAAGCAATATGCCTTTAGGGACAGATATACACAATGTTGAACTCTATCCCGGAAAAGGTGGTCAGCTTGTTCGGGCCGCCGGCTCATCCGCTCAACTTGTTGCTAAAGAGGGGTTGTTTGTCACTATACGTCTACCATCTGGTGAAGTCAGATTAATATCAAAAGACTGTTGGGCAACTGTTGGTCAAGTTGGGAATGTTGATGCAAACAATTTAACAAGAGGAAAAGCGGGCAAACAGAGATGGCTGGGATTACGACCACGAGTACGTGGGGTGGCTAAAAATCCGGTAGACCATCCACATGGTGGTGGTGAAGGTCGAGCTCCGATTGGACGTGCACACCCAGTAACACCTTGGGGTAAAGTTGCTTTAGGGCAAAAAACTAGAAAAGCAAAAAAGCGTACTGCTAAATTCATAATTAGTCGCCGAAAACGCGCAGCTAACACCAGCTAAAGTCTCTTCTGTCGCGCTAAGCCAAGCATCTTATAGTCGCAGCCAACATTGAACAAAACTTTTTTTACAGGTTTATGTGCACCACAGACAGCACGAAACCTTTGCTTGAATTTGAATATAATCAAGGAACAAACAACCGAAAAAAACATAATATCATGGCACGTTCATTAAAAAAAGGGCCTTTTGTAGCGAATCATTTGTTGAAAAAGATAGAGAGATTAAACAATCAAGGGGAAAAAAGAGTTATAGTTACTTGGTCAAGATCTTCCACAATCGTACCAATGATGATTGGTCATACTATAGCAGTTCATAATGGCCGAGAACATTTACCCGTTTTTGTCACTGATCAGATGGTTGGGCACAAACTAGGAGAATTCTCCCCGACTCGTACCTTTCGGGGACATTTAAGAAGTGATAAAAAATCACGGCGGTAAACTTTTATTACAATTACAATAAAACTGTTTTTAGTATAAAAGTAAAAAAGCCGGGTTGTCTGTAACTTCCACCCCCTAAAAAGCGCATGTGAAACTGTCTCCTGATCGGGGGTGCGGCCAATGAGTATAGGTCATACCAAATGTTTTTTTTACTTGTGTTTTTGCGTTGGTAAGGCGAAGCTTTGACAATTTGTTACGAAAGTGTTTAAGAATATATTCTTTACGCTTTGCTGGCCAATCTAGGTCTGTTTTTACCTTTACGCAATCAGACACTTAACTGACGTGGAAACACCGAGATTTAAGGGGTTCATTTTTTGCCAGAGCTTGCAGATGCAAGTTGACCAGAGTTGGCTATTTTTTTTTTAACATTTTAATAAACAAAGAACGTGCTCTAACGGAGCACAAGAGAGGGTTTTATTGTATGTAAACAGGTGTTATCAATACAATCTTGAAAAAATTTTTATGGGTCAAAAAGTACATCCTTTAGGTTTTCGACTTGGTGTAAGCCAAGAGCACAACTCTCATTGGTTTGCAAAAAGTCAACAGTATGCGCAATTAGTCATCGAAGACCATTTTTTGCGTGAATACATCTATTCAAAATTCCCAAACGCGGGAATAGCGTCAATTCATATTGAAAGACAGTTAGATACAATCAAACTAAACATCTCTTCCGCCCGCCCTAGATTACTATTAGGATCTTTTAAGAAAGAGAAAGAATTGTACAAAGGTGTTAACGAATTGCGTGATCAAATAACAACACAGCTTCGAGCTTATCGCACTTACCTTTTAGCAGCTCAACAAAAGCCTAAAAGGATGAGGAATCAAAATCCAGTTCAAGATTTAAACTTGAGTCAATCTGCTTCGCAAAATTCCAGCAATCCAGATTCATCATCTCCTTTGATTGATGTCACAAGCCCACTGGCGCGAATTAGTGTTGATTTAACAAAAATATCAGATCCGGACAGTTCTGCCGCATGTTTAGCCGAATTTATAGTTGAACAGCTAGAACGACGTGTACCCTTTAGGCGCGCTTTAAAACAAGCCGTGCAGCGAGCTGAGAAAGCGTCAGTAAAGGGTATTAAGGTACAAATCTCCGGGCGGTTAAATGGAGCTGAAATAGCAAGGAGTGAACGAATTCACAAGGGGCAAGTGCCTTTACACACACTTCGCGCCAAGATGGACTACAAATATCGCACAGCAAGAACTATTTATGGTTTATTGGGCGTCAAAGTTTGGATCTTTAAAGGGTTTGTTTAAACTAAAAAGAGAAAACTTCACTTTGCAAAGCTGGAACTTTTATGCTGTTTTTTGTTGTTGTTTGGGATAACTGTTTCTTAGTGCTCTTCACAAAACTAAAAACAACATTTGTAATGCGCAAAAGTGTATTTGCCTATAGCAAATACAATATATTGCAAACGTTTTAAAGCATAGATTAAGCTCGCACCGGGGCACACGCGTACATGTCCGGTTAAATATATTTACAATTGAGATATTAGAATTATGTTAAGCCCTAAAAGAACCAAGTTTAGAAAACAACAACGTGGCAGGTTAAAGGGTGTCGCTAGCCGCGGTAACCAAATAGCTTTTGGGGATTTTGCTTTACAGGCTTTAGAGCCATGTTGGATTACGTCGCGTCAGATTGAAGCTGGGCGGCGAGCTATGACACGTTATGCGAGACGAGGGGGAAAACTTTGGATACGTGTTTTCCCCGATAAGCCGGTAACTGCTCGTGCAGCAGATACGCGAATGGGATCGGGAAAAGGTTCGCCAGAGTATTGGGTTGCAGTAATTAAACCGGGAAAGATTTTGTATGAGATGAGAGGTGTCAGCGAACAGACCGCCCGGACAGCAATGAGAAATGCATCTTACAAAATGCCCGTTAAAACAGTTTTTATAACAAAAAATTTAAACAGCTCTAGCCGTCACCTTCCGGCCTCACACCTTCCGGCCTCACACCTTACGGTGTGTCCGGAAGGTGCGTCGTCGAGTTAACAACTAATGTTCATTCCAGCGTGAAAGGGTTGACTCTTTATTATTGTATATTGTTATCAAAGAGTTGATTTCACGGTTCAAATGTTAAACAGGCTGCTCGAAAGTGCTCTTCTTGCCATTACCTTGACCTTGCAACCAGTAGGGGTATTAAAAACTTAAATAAAGCAAAGTTACAAGTTTATCTCGTACAGTAAAAAACTTGATAGCAAGTTTACTAACCCTTCTGTTTGAACTATAGAGATAAAAGGGCTCTTCACGCCCACACTTTGCGGTGTGCGAAAAGACAAACAGGTAACAGCTTTCTTTTTTTGTTCACAAACAGTTAACAAAAAAACTTTACATACACAATCGTATTATGATTCAACCACAGTCATACCTTAATGTTGCTGACAACAGCGGTGCTAAAAAATTGATGTGCATACGTGTTTTGGGGGTTAATCAACAACAATTTGCTACAATTGGTGACGTAATTGTAGCTGTTGTTAAAGATGCTTTGCCTAACATGTCTATAAAGAAATCAGATATAGTACAAGCAGTAATTGTACGCACTTGCAAGAGCGTAAGGCGCGAAAATGGCATGGTTATACGTTTTGATGACAATGCCGCCGTTATAATTAACAAAGAAAAGAATCCTCGCGGTACACGCGTTTTTGGTCCAATTGCGCGCGAATTGCGAGATCGTCAATTTACAAAGATAGTGTCTTTGGCACCAGAGGTTGTATAAAAAACTTTATTTTGTGATCAACGAAACGCCTGCTACAAAGCTGGCTTAGCCGGGAAGAAGCATTTCTCTCTGATGCTTCTTATCTTTTTTTTACTAAAACAGAGTTGCATTTGGTATTTATTTCAAGAAGTTTGAGATCTTCAAAGCTAAATGGGTTTGAACAAAGTTCGCGACTGTATGGTCTTGCTACAGCCTCAACTTGGATTTTCATAACGTTTCTTTTTCTTAAACTGCAGTTTAAGGGGAGTAAAACACAACCTCTATAAAAGGGTTTAATTCTGTGTATTCTCTTGTAAAAAATCTCCTATTGTATTTAAAAATACACATTTATGGCACAAAGATTAAAAGTTTTCTATAACAAATCTGTTCTTCCTAAACTTATAAGTAATTTGAATTATAAAAATCCTTTACAGTCTCCACGAATAGAAAAGATTGTTATAAACCGAGGATTGGGGGATGGATCACAAAATTCAAGAATTGTAGAATCTTGTCTTAAAGAGCTGACTCTTTTAACTGGACAAAAAGGTGTAATTACTAACTCTAAAAAAGCTATTGCTGGGTTTAAATTGCGGCAGAAAGCACCCGTGGGTGTCTCTGTAACTTTACGGGGAGATCGCATGTATGGTTTTTTAGATCGTTTAATCAATTTAGCGCTTCCTCGAATACGCGATTTTCAGGGAGTAAACCCAAAAAGTTTTGACAATTATGGCAATTATACCTTAGGACTGGAAGAACAACTTATGTTTCCAGAAATTGATTACGATAAAATAGATCAGATTCGCGGTATGGATATTTCAATAGTTACTACCTCGAAAAACGATACAGAAAGTAGGCTTCTTTTAAAGGAATTTGGAATGCCTTTTAGAGACAAATAAGTGCATTGAACAGTTTACTAATTGAATAAATGTGTTTTTTATTAGCAAATTGAAAACCATTTAAATATTATTTTAGTACAACTCATATATTCTCTATTTGTATTTAAATAACTACGTTATTACTTAACCATTGTCTGAGGTGATTGCGTACGTAACGCTATCGGACGAAGTCAGATTGTTTGGCGCGGCCTTGTCTCTAACACAAACACTTTACATCTTCAACGTTGAAGTATTTCCACATTCAAGGTTGAGATATGCGCCGTCGTCGAAGGTACAAGCTAAAGCTACTATGAAGATTTTGCTTGAGTGAAATGCTGAAGCGGTTTTGTCAAACGCTTTGACTTGGCCCCGTTTCACCTAATGAAGCGCGCCGATTTCCTCGATCGGCAAAGAGCTCTCTCCGTAGGAAATAGCGAAGCTGTCGCAGCGAGACTGTGACACCAAAGGTGTTACCTTACGATGACGGCTGACTTGAGTGGTTTTTTAGCTTTCTTTAATTTTAATTTTTTAAACAGATATCAAAAGTGATGGTGAACGACACAATAAGTGATGTATTAACTCGCATTCGTAATGGCTGTCTCATTCACAGTCAGTCTATCTCAATACCATTGACTCGATACAGTCAACAGATTTGTCACACTTTGGAAAAAGAAGGATTTATTGATTCTTTTCAACGTAATTCAAAAAAAGAGATCATTGTGAGATTAAAATATAAAGGGCCTAACAGAAGATCATGTATTACTAATTTGCGACGAATCAGTAAACCGGGATTACGGGTTTACACAAGTAGAAATCAGATTCCTACGGTTTTAGGGGGTATGGGAATTTTAATTTTATCAACCTCTCAAGGAATTATGACAGACAAAGAAGCCCGATTTAGGGGAATTGGAGGAGAGATTCTGTGTTCTGTTTGGTAATATAATGCACTCAATTTCTTAAACTTCTGTCAATTAGGTAATACATTTACAAAGATATACAACGCAAATGAAAAAGAATCGTACAGATGAGCAACCGATTGTAGAAATGGAAGGAATTGTAACTCAGAATTTGTCTAATGGTTTGTTTCGAGTAAAACTAACAAACGGTTTTGTTGTGCTGGCTCATCTCTCAGGCAAAATACGACGTAATTACATACGGATTTTACTGGGCGATCGTGTCACCTTACACCTTAGCCCTTATGATTTACGCCGAGGGCGAATTGTTTATCGCCTTCCTCAACAAAAAAAAGAATAATGTTAAACCAAGTTGTGCACACAATCTAGTCACTTAAAGCAAAAAATGCTGATCCAATAAACTGCGTTAATATACTGTGTTCAATAGTAAAAACTGTTCAATCTTTTGCTATCCTTACCAGTGTTTAAAACTTCAGGTCGATACTTTAAACTCGAAATATAACGCTCTTTTAAATCCAACAAATAGCAATATTTTTAAACTTGCTGTCTCCAGCCCTAGTCAAACAGGGGGGAAGTTTGTTTATAAACACGTTTTATGTGCAAACACTTAAATAGCTTATTTGGTTTAAAACGAAAAGCCCCTATTTTACAAAAACAATTGAACATTTATTAAATATAATTTTTAGTATTGATATGAAAGTGCGCCCCTCAATTAGAAAAATGTGTGAAAATTGTCGCCTAGTTAGACGAAAACGAAAAATTGTTGTTATCTGCTCTAACCCGAAACACAAACAACGACAAGGTTAAGTTTAGTTTCAATAAATAAACTGTGTTAATATACTGCGTTCAATGCAAATCAAAATGTTTTTTAACTATACTTCAATAAGTGTGCGTAAATACGTAAAGTCTGCCTGGTTGAAGAGATCAGTGTTTTACCGCAGCTAGATATGCGATTGGGCGAATGCCATTTTTTTCATTAAGCAAATAGTTACATATAAAAACTTTTAGTGGTAAGGCGATGGCGAGAAGTCCAAATCTAGTTTCGCCTTCAGCCGTCACCAAAGGTGACACCGTCTACTGTGTACTTGGACCAATAGTTTTTAATAGGTCCAAGTACGCAGGTTGGCTTCACGCTAGCCTACTTCCTACGGAGGCGTCTTTGTAGGATATTACGGTACAATAGTTATTCGTGAGTAACAAGATAACAGATTCAATGACAAAAGCAACCCAAAAAAGAATAAAAAGAAGTCCTCATGCCGTTGTTCACATTCAAGCTACTTTTAATAACACTATTGTTACAATAACAAACGTTAAAGGAGAGGTTCTTTCCTGGTGTTCGGCAGGTGTTTGTGGCTTTAAGGGAGCTCGCAAAAGCACCCCCTTTGCTGCTCGAACTGCAGCCACTAATGCAGCGAAACAATCCCTTGCTCAAGGGGTCAAGCAAGCTACTGTTGTTGTAAAAGGACCAGGCCGTGGTAGAGAAACAGCTATACGCGGTTTACAGGAGGCGGGATTGCGTATAACTCTAATTAGAGACATAACATCTATCCCCCACAATGGTTGCCGTCCCCCTAAAAAGCGGCGAGTTTAAAAAAGATGTATTGTTGTTAAACTAAAGTTGTTCCAAAATTTTATCCTTTTCAATGGGGAAAATACTTGATTCTGCAGCTTTTTTTCTTTCTAGGGGAGGAAGAGTAATCAGGAGATCATGTGCGTCTATGGAGGGAAGGGTCAATACATTTGCCCTAAAACAGATCTTTTTTTATTTTTACTAATCACATTTTAAAGCAATAAACTGTGTTAATATACTGTGTTCCACTGTTTTATAAGTTTTTGTATTGAAAATGAAAAATATTGTGCTTTCCTGTTTAGAATCGCGGGTAGAAAACAATCGAAGCTTGTATGCTCGTTTTCTTTTAGCACCTTTTGAAAAAGGTAATGCTTTAACTGTCGGAACGGCATTACGGCGCGCCTTGCTCTCACAAATTGAAGGTATAGCTATAATTGCACTCGACATTCAAGGAGTAACTCATGAATTCTGCACAATTGCCGGGGTTCGCGAATCTGTTTTAGAGTTGTCATTAAATTTTCAGCAAATCGTTCTTCGAAATATAGCAGAGTTAACCACAGCTCAGGTAGGATATTTGCAAGTGCAGGGACCTGCAGTCGTTTATGCTAATGATTTAAAGTTACCATTAGGCGTTGAATGTGTGGATCCAACTCAATATATTGCCACACTTTCTCGAGATGGGATGTTGGTTGTAAAATTTTTAGTAGGAAAATCAATAAACAGCACAGATTTAAAAAAAAATAACAATCTGTTAACTACTAAGAACATTCGCCAGGCGAAAAAAGCATTTAAAACGACTCAGTTCAAACATATAAAACAGCCGAAAAACAAAAGTTTGGTGGGAGCAGGAAAAGCGGAAGCAATTCAAACAGCTTTTCAGTCAAATGTTTGCTTGCAAAATATTATACCTTTAGATTCTTTTTGTACCCCTGTAAATAGGGCCAATTTTGCAATACAGGTTGATGACTTATCAAATCAAGATCGCGAACGTCTCCTTTTTGAGATTTGGACGAATGGTAGTATTCATCCGCGTCAAGCAATTCAATCAGCAGTGATGTCATTAATAGCTCTTTTTTCAGAGTTTAGAAATTTGATTCACTTAGATTCACACTCTTTCGGAATTAGAGCAAGTATGCCCCCCCAAATGCAAACAAGTATGAGCAAACGCCTATCTTTCTTGTACAAGAGCAATTTAGATAGAATGAGTTTGCTCTCATCAGACTTAGGCAACCTTCCACTCTCATTAAAAACATATACTTTTTTGAAACAAAAGGGAATTCATAAGCTTGATGCGCTCTTAAATTGTTCCTCTAACACCTTGCTACAACTTGTAAATGGTAATAAAAACATGTTTTATGATATAAAACGATGTGTTTGCGCATTAGGGTTGCAGTTTAATGATACTGCCGCTGAATTGCATAAAGATCAAATAGGCAGTTAACCCTGTCTTTAACGCTTTACCTACATAGGGCCGATTCAAAAGATCTCTAATCTAGGGGATCGGCAAAAAGCAAAAGGCACTCCCCGTAGGGAAAGTAGTGTACCAGGTTGAACGTGCTATCGCTATCTCCTACGGAGATTTTCTTTTATTTAGTAAAAAAGAAGAAGAAGTTGTGGTATCAACCCTTTTTACAAGGTAATCAAATCAGACGCTATTAGGCGCTTATCACAAAATAAAAAACCCCAAAACCAGAAAACCCTACGCACATCTAAAGGTGACACCTAACGGCCAGTAAAGCGTCGGGTTTTCTGGTTTTGGATACGCGCACATAAATGGGTTGAGAGCGCAACTTTACGAGGGGCTAGCCAGCATTAATTACTCCTGAAGGTACGACAGACGTAAAAGGCCTAAATCTTATTATACTAGGTATAAGCGGGTCTGTGTTTGCTTGATTACAAATGCTTTGTTTGTAATAAGACACTGGTAGTCAGCTTTTTTAATAATACTGTCTTTACCGAAGTGTGTTGTGCCTATGATACACAAAAATGTGATTTTTATATATTATATATTATATTTCCTCAAGGAGGGCGATATTTTGTCTCAAAACAAACCAATTTTAGCTGCAGGTCGTCGAAAATCATCTGTGGCCCAAGTTAAGCTGGTTCCTGGCGCAGGTAATATTACAATAAATGGGAAAACAGCAAATGATTATTTACAAAAAGATGCGTTATCTTTACACGTTATTGAAGAGCCCCTAAAAACTGTTTATTTTGAAGAAAAATATGATCTTGTGATAAAGGTACAGGGGGGGGGCTTAAAAGGGCAAGCAAAAGCGATTCAATTAGGAATTGCTAGGGTTTTAAGCACGTATCAGACGTCATACCGTTCTTCTTTAAAGCAGAAAGGCTTTTTAACACGGGATTCACGTGTAAAGGAGCGACGTAAATATGGTTTAAAAAAAGCTCGAAAAGCTTCACAATTTTCAAAACGTTAAAATCAATTCCAGTCTGAGTTTATAAATTTGTCAACCGAGTATTTTTAGCAAAGAGTCGACTTGTTGATCAGCCTTGTAATTGTATTGCACTGCACAAAAATTTAATAAAAAGTAATTATGTCTACAACTACTGATGAGATCCTAGAAAAATTAAAAACAATTTCTTTGTTTGAGGCTAAAGAATTAGTTGCTCAAATTGAAGAAACATTTGGTGTTGACGCGAGCACTCCAGTGGGTGGGGTGGGTGTAGCACCGATTGATTCGAGCGGGCAGGCTGGAGAAACAGCTGAAGAAAAAACAACTTTTGATGTGATTTTAGAAAGCGTTGCTGGTGATAAAAGAGTGGCTGTTTTAAAAACTATTCGTAATTTAACCTCTTTAGGTTTAAAAGAAGCAAAAGAATTTACTTCATCTTTACCAAAAGCGGTAAAGGAATCAGTTTCCAAAGAAGAGGCTGAAGCGGCCAAACAACAACTAGAAGAAGCTGGAGGTCAAGTTAAAATAAGTTAATCTAACTTTTTTCTGTTTTTTTACAAAAGCTCCACTCGAGGAGCTGCGCTAAGAAGTATATCGCTGTTTTTTCGTATAAACGGATTAAAGGATAGAATTATAGTCGTTGCCTGTTGTAAATCAACTCAAATCCACCGGCGTATCTCCGTAGGAGATTTTCCTACGGAGATAGCGTACGCTATCCCCTACAAAGGAGTAACAAGGGCCTGAAAACTCTTTATTCGCTCGCAAGAGGTAGGTCATTAAAGCGAGGCTCTTCTAGGCGAGCCTCTCTTCTTGCAAACATATTTAAGTTTTTCTATGAAAAAAAAATTGCAATATTTTAGGAGGGTTCTAGCATGACAATTACCATAGAAGACATGGTAGAGCGCACAGTTCATCTTGGGCATCAAAGTTCACGTTGGAATCCCAAGATGGCACCGTACATTTATACAAAACGAAATGGTGTTCATATTATTGATTTAATTCAAACCCTGTCACAATTAAAACTTGTATCAAACAAGTTGACAGAATTGAGTTCTAAAGGCAAAAGTTTTCTTTTTGTCGGTACAAAAAAACAAGCTAGTCAAACCATTTATAGAGTAGCTACTAAATGTAATGCCTTTTACGTGAATGAGCGTTGGTTGGGTGGCATGTTAACAAATTGGAAAACAATTAAACGGTCTTTACGTACTTTGCAAGAATTAGAAGCTCAAGAATCATCTTCAGAATTCCAAAAATTGCCGAAAAAAGAAGCTACTGCTTATCGGAAGCGGAAAGAACGTTTACAAAGATTTTTAGGGGGTTTAAAAGGAATGACAACTCTTCCTGATGTAGTAATTCTTGTTGGTCAAATGGAAGAGATGAATGCGGTTTTAGAGTGCAAAAAATTGGGTATTACCACTGTTTCTATTTTAGATACTGATTGTGATCCCACTTTAACGGATCTTTTTGTTGTTGCTAATGATGACTCGATTAAATCTGTAGATTTTGTGTGTGAGCATTTTGTAAAAGCTATTATGGCTGGAAAAGAAGCAAATATTTCTTAACGTGACTTGGTAATGCTTAGCAGAAGATTTGATTGCGCCATTCACACCACGGATGTTTTAATAAGTGAGCAAACCTGCAAAGCTGTCTTTAGGACAAGTTAGATCTTTCATTGAACGGCAACCTGTTACGGAGGCGTTTCCGGACGCTTTGCGTCGCCGTACCTCCGTAGGAGATAGCGTACGCTACCAGCGTGGGAGCGCCTCCGTAGGAGGTAGAGCCGCCGTTTCGGCTAAACTTTTCTAAAAGTTGTTTGCGATTGCTGTTGCAAAGAGAACGGTGCGTTTTCGAAACATTCCCTGTCGCAGTGAAGCTGCCCTCGGGCCAGATAACTTGTCCGGAGGGGTCTGACAAAAACCGCTTTTTATTTAAGAGGGAGGTCTCTTTTTGACCCGGCATGGCTTTATGTTTTCTTAGCTAACGCTATCTCTTACAGAGGTAAAATTATGTTAGCTCTGTCTTTGCTCTATTTTGCAGAGCAGCGAAGCTGAATGGGTTTGTTATATTTTGCGTGTTTTTTCTTTTTAAAGAAAGATGATAAGATTTTTAAAGCATTAAACAATAAAAGCTAAGGCAAAACAAGCGTGCCATCGCACACCTAAAGGTGACACCTTGCAACTCGGCTACGTTGATCACAAAATCCCACGTCTTGCTTATCTGACTTGACCTTTCGGTGTCACCTTTCGGTGTCACCTTTCGGTGTGCGTGGGATTTTGTGATTTTAGGGTTTTGTGATTTAAAGGCGCCCGATAACACTTCGGGTTGGGGTCGGGAAGGGTCAACAGTTGTTGATTATTGTTAAATGCTGGCTTTAAACCACAAAAACATTGGGTCTTGGTGTTAGCTTTTTTAAGATCCAGGGGTGCTTGTAGCTTTTTATGTCTGTTTAGGCTGTTTGGAAAAATTGATTATGATCAGAAACATTTTTGAATTATCAGAAGTATCAGTAGGTCAACACCTGTATTGGCAAATTGGTGGGTATTCAGTGCACGGCCAAGTGCTACTAACATCTTGGTTAGTTTTAGGCATTGTTGGCATTTTATCTTTTTTAGGAAATTCAAACCTAAAGAGTTCAGTACCTGAAGGGCTACAAAATCTTACGGAATATATTACTGAATTTATCCGCGATCTAGCAAAAGCACAAATAGGGGAAGAAGAATATAGCACGTGGGTTCCCTTTTTAGGCACAATATTTTTGTTTATTTTTGTCTCAAATTGGTCTGGTGCTCTTCTTCCATGGCGATTGATTGAACTACCAAACGGAGAGTTAGCTGCGCCTACTAATGATATTAATACAACTGTAGCATTGGCACTTTTGACATCGATTGCTTATTTTTATGCCGGTTTGCGAAAAAAGGGGTTGGCTTATTTTAAACGTTATATTGAACCAGCAGCTTTTTTATTGCCCATCAATGTTTTAGAAGATTTTACAAAACCTTTATCCTTGAGTTTTCGACTTTTTGGCAACATTTTAGCTGATGAATTAGTTGTAGGCGTTTTAATTGCCTTAGTACCTCTGTTAGTTCCGATTCCACTAATGCTTTTAGGGTTGTTTACTAGTGCTATTCAAGCGTTAGTATTTGCTACTCTGGCTGGAGCATATATTGGTGAGGCTTTAGAGGGTCATTAAATGCCCAGTATGTATTTGATAACTATTAGTTATACATAATAGCTTTGGTCTTGTGCACTACCGTTCAAAATTTACACTTTGTCGCTGTTAACCCAAAGCATCTCCAATCCAGCGGCTATAACTTCGCTATCTCCTACGGCGATTGCTTTTTTGCCCTTTGCCAATCCACTGGATCGGAGATCCTTTAGGTTGGGTCGGATTGGCGCAGCTTCGCTTTGATTGTAGTTAAGCTTTGCAGAAATAAAATCTTGAACATAAAGCAAAGCGGATGCTAAAGTTTCTGTCAAGGCTTGTATTGCGGTAATTGCTACGGAAATAGAAGATTCTATGTGGCCCTAACGCAGTATACAGTCAAACGATCAAGTTGTTTCTTTTAAAATTGGGGAAAACAGGAATTTGTATCTCGTAAGTTTTTAGTTGTTTTCGGTTAAAAGGATAAGCATTCTTTTATTTTCGTAAAAAGGTTTTACCAAACCCTTAGCTTATTTCGAAGGGTCTATTTGCTACGGAGTTTGAGCTCGTTAAGGTAACTTTTTCTTTAAAAAGGCAGGTTATGAAAGCGCTCATTTTAAGTTCATGCTTTATCTTTGTAGCAGGTTGCAAAAGAGTTATTCATACCCTTTCTTTTTTTTTGCAAAGCGTTAGCGAAAGGTTTTTAATAACCTTATTTATCACCCCGAAACGAGGTGTTTCAACCCTTCGTGGCGACGCAGCAAATCAATGATGCTCCAATTAATGTAGGAGATTAAGATTTTTATTCGGAAGGCTTGCAACTTCTTACGGAAGAGGTAAGGTTAAAAGGTTGCGAACACAATCTACTGGTAAAGGGAGGTTACAGAAGCAACTCTCTTCATCTGCCAAATGAAAAGTTATCTCTCTTTCCAAAAAGCTATTTTCAAAACTTTATTTGTTTGTCTTGTTTTTTTAATGTAGAGACAACTCTGTGGTGTCTATATTTGCAAGGAACACCCTAAAGATAGAATAAAAATTCTGTAAACAGAATGTGTTAGGTGTACAGAAAACTATAGTTCAATTCGGGTAAAATTTGTCTTTATTTTCCCGGATAAAAGGTGAGCTATAAGGCTGCAGGCTGCAAATTCGGGTGGTCAACATAAACTTCTCTGAGTAAGTTTTGCAGGGCGCATCTACTGCGTTGAAATTTATTATTTTACGGTTTCGGCTCTGCTTTACTTTTTGATTTGCTTTCTACATTTGTTTCTGAAACTCTGTTTTTGGTATTATATGCATTGTTATTTAAACAGGAGAAAAATATTATGAACCCAACTATTGCTGCTGCATCTGTAATCGCAGCCGGATTAGCTGTTGGACTTGCTGCTATTGGACCTGGAATGGGACAAGGGACGGCAGCTGGCTATGCTGTTGAAGGTATTGCTCGCCAACCTGAAGCAGAAGGTAAAATTAGAGGTGCATTGTTATTAAGTTTCGCTTTTATGGAATCCCTAACAATTTATGGACTAGTTGTAGCATTAGCTTTACTTTTCGCTAACCCTTTTGCGTCTTAGTAAAAATTTGGGTCTCACGCTAGTGTGACCACAGCTCGTAATCTGCGTAAAAAATTGCGCACGCAATCTCCGTCGGAGATTGCGTTGCCGGAATTTCCTACGGAGGTAGCGTTCGCTTGCGGGTTGCCACTTCTATACGAAAGGCGTTATAAGAAGTGTAAACTAAAACAGTTTTGCGGAAGCAGAAGTTTTTGCGAAGGTAGAAGCTTTTTTATGGCCGGCCTTTCTAACAACTTATACTTACGTGCCATTGCGGTGTTGGAACAAACAGCGCTTTTGCGGGGCTTTTTGGCCGTAACCGGATAAGGGCTTTTCGTAACAGCGAAACGTAATTCCCTTTACAGCTTATTGCCGTGCTTTATTAACCTGAACTTTACTGGGATAAGGTTAATTAAAAAAAAATAGAAATGGAGGCGTTTATGACTTATTTTCTACCCTTAAGCCATACCCCCTTGGGAGAAGGATTTGGCTTTAATGGTAACATCTTAGAAACAAACATTTTAAATCTTGCTGTTGTTTTAGGGATTGTTGTTTCACTAGGAGGAGATACTTTACGATCATTGTTAGAGAATCGAAAACAAACTATTTCTAACAACCTTCAACAGGCTGAAAAAAGAGCCCAAGAAGCTAAACAAAGGTTGACAGAAGCCCAATCTCAATTAGAGGCGGCTAAAAGAAAGGGAGTTGAGATTCGTCAACAAGGAGATTTAACAGCTGAGAGAGAAAGACAAGATTCGACAAACAGAAAAAGAGACGAAATTGCTCGTTTAACAACAAAAAAAGAAGACACTCTTCGTGTAGAAGAGCAAAAAGCGGTTTCTCAAGTTTACCAACAACTTGTTAAGCGTGTAATTGATCAAGCAAAACGAGGATTAGCTACTCGCTTAGATTCCACATCTCATGCATCTGTAATAAATTTTCAAATTGTATTGCTCGCTAAATATAAATCCGGGTGATGGCAATGTCTAATTTTAGTTTTTTGTGCCCTTTCCTCTCTTGAAAGTTTATTTCTCAACGCTTCTCAGACACTTTGCTGATTTTTTGATAGGCGTACAGAAATAGGGTTACTTGTTTTTACTGGAGTAAATGGTAATAACACACAGAATAAGAGGCATTTAAACATTATTAAAATAGTACAAAAACTACACACAAGTCTTCTTGTGTGAAAGATAAGCAAACACTTGTGTGAAACATAAGGAGTTTATAAAGAACATGGCAAAAATAAGACCCGACGAGATTAGCAGTATTATTAGACAACAGATTGAGCAATACACCAAAGAGGTAAAAGTTGTCAATGTTGGAACAGTGTTCCAAGTGGGAGATGGAATTGCTCGTATTTATGGACTAGACAAAGTGATGTCAGGTGAGCTTTTAGATTTTGAAGATGGTACGGTTGGTATTGCTTTAAATCTAGAAACAAAAAACGTGGGCGCCGTATTGATGGGTTCCGGTTTTGCTGTTCAAGAGGGCTCTTCTGTTCGCGCTACTGGTAGGATTGCCCAGATTGGGGTCGGTGATGCTTACCTCGGTCGGGTTGTCAACCCATTAGCCCACCCGATTGATGGCAAGGGCAAAATAGAAACTTCAGATACACGATTAATTGAGTCGGGAGCACCCGGTATCATTTCTCGCCGTTCTGTTCACGAACCGTTGCAAACTGGACTTATTGCAATCGACTCAATGATTCCTATTGGGCGGGGGCAACGAGAACTTATTATCGGAGATCGTCAAACCGGTAAAACTGCTGTTGCTACAGATACTATTTTGAATCAAAAAGGTAAAGATGTTGTTTGTGTGTATGTAGCCATCGGTCAAAAAGCATCTTCAATTGCTCAGATTGTTAACACTTTACAGGAGCGGGATGCCTTACAATATACGATCATTGTTGCAGCACCAGCGGACTCTCCGGCTAGTTTACAGTATTTAGCACCTTATACAGGAGCTTCTCTTGCGGAATACTTTATGTACAAAGGCAAGCACACATTAGTTATATATGATGACTTGTCTAAACAGGCTCAAGCTTACCGTGAAATGTCTCTTCTTTTGAGAAGACCGCCCGGACGTGAAGCATATCCAGGAGATGTTTTCTATTTACACTCGAGATTGTTAGAGCGCGCCGCAAAACTTAGTGATTCTCTTGGAGGTGGAAGTATGACTGCTCTACCTATTGTTGAAACACAAGAGGGAGATGTTTCAGCATATATTCCTACCAATGTTATCTCTATTACAGATGGTCAAATCTTTTTATCGGGTGACATCTTTAACGCAGGTATTAGACCTGCTATCAATGTTGGTATTTCCGTTTCACGGGTTGGATCTGCTGCCCAACCAAAGGCCATGAAGCAAGTTGCTGGAAAATTGAAATTAGAGTTGGCACAGTTTGCTGAACTTGAAGCCTTTTCTCAGTTTGCTTCTGATTTAGATCAAGCCACACAGAATCAATTGGCCAGAGGTCAGCGTTTACGCGAATTGTTAAAACAAACTCAAGCTTCGCCTCTTTCTGTTGAAGATCAAGTTGCTACTATCTATGCTGGAACAAATGGATATTTAGACAAAATCAAGGTCGAAAGTGTTCGCCCATTTCTAATGGGTTTACGCGAATTCTTGTCTAACAGAAAACCTAAATACGGTGACACTATTCGCTCTACAAACACTTTTAACGAAGAAGCGGAATCTGCATTGAAAGAAGGCTTAAAAGAGTTTTCTGATGAATTCTCTGGTTAATATAAACTGTTTATTTTTAACAGAAAAGGTCATTAGTATAACTCTTTTTTGTTTTGTCAATCGTAACAAATTCGAAAATGAAATACTATTAGTTTACGCCTGATTGTCGAGTCAAAGACACAAATTGACGTTATACGCCTGTACGCGCCAATTCAATTTAGAGTTACTGTTTAAGGCGACATTCTAGTGTTTTTTATTGTTTACAGGCAAAAAAAGAGACTGGGAAAGAGTCAGTTTTGATTTGAAGCGGTGTTGCTTGTAGCCATCTCTGGTACAACAGAGGTGGTTACAATCACCCCTTTAAAATTAAATTGTAAAAGGGTTTGACAACCTCTTTATTGTACAATTTCACAATGCAGTTTAGATGTTGTTAAATAAGAAAGGTTAAAAAAATGAGTGTAAAAGCTTTCATTTTTATACAAATAAACGAAGCTTAAGGCGCAGAACAAAGATGAAAAGCAGCATTTTAACTATAGTTGTTTTGAGTTATTTTTTTTGATATCATTATGTTAATGACACTAAAGGTAGTTTGGTTTGAATCGTAAAAATATTTTTACAAATACAGACATACGATTAACAAAAAGATTTATATTTTTGAGCGGGTATAGCTCAGTGGTAGAGCATCTCGTTGCCAACGAGAATGTCGCGCGTTCGAATCGCGTTACCCGCCGAAAACTGCATTCGAGGCACAACAACACACTCGCCTATAAAATCGAGCAGCACAACAATACGAAGATTTCAATATACTGCGTTCAATGTCAGCTTGGCTTTTTTGTGGTTTAGGTTTGTATGAGTGATGTCACAAATTTCTTGTTTTTTTACCTAAAACGACCTTTTTTGAATGCACGTTTAGCGGATATTATTGTTATAATAGCGATGCACTGTAAATTAGATTAATCTAGTTTAAAAAATTTGTAATTTAAGAAAGAAGAAAAGAAAAAAAGCAAATAAATGCGCTGAATCTATAAAGGTGCACTACAATCGTAAGTAGTGCACTGTATTGTATTAATTTTGGCAAAAGATCAGAGGTAAAAATATATAAATATTTTTGTACATCTTGAATAAGAAGTATTAAATATAGTACACTTTTAATTAAAAAAAAGCCTGTTTAACTCAATTGGTAGAGTACCGGTTTTGTAAACCGACAGTTAACGGTTCAAGTCCGTTAGCAGGCTTTGTTGTGTTTGTTTACGCAAACAACACAATTGCAACCCATAACATAAACATAATGGGCCGTTTATTTTATATTTTATATTAGTGAATAGCAGTAAAAAAATATCACAAAAGGGTAAGGCATAAGCTAGCAATTTTGGGCAGAGAGGGTTTGTTCAAAGTTTTTGGCGCTTATCAGCAAAGCGTATAATTTTCTGATTTTGTGATAGGCTATCTCCTACGGAGATAGCCTCCGTAGGAGGTACGGCAAACCCAGCGTAGATGCTATCTCCGTAGAAGAGCGCGTAGCCGATCTCTAGATCAGCAAAAAAAACCGAGCTCAGAATTGTTTGTTACGTTTGTAGTAAAAACATCCAGTGCTTTTGTCTTTTAAGTGAGTCGCCGTAATAAAAATTAGGCCAACATAATAGTTAAATCTATTGACAAAGCCTAAAAGAATTACTAAACTATTCAAATGAACAAAAGCAAGTCAATCAACAGATTGCGTTAGTTTGCGTTTGACATATATTAGATATTACAAAAAATAAAAAGTAATTTTTTGTATACCAGGCAATATGTTTTGCAGAAAAAGCAAATCCATTATGCAGATATAAAGTTGTTTGTTGCATAAATGTTTATTTTTTGTAATAGCCAAAGCAAAAACTAAAGGAGGGCTTTTTTTGCTCTTTGTATCCAAGAGTCGCTTTATCACTTTTTGCCCAGATCATAAGCCGCAACTTGTTTTTAATTTTGAAAAATCAGTTACCCGAAAGGGCTATTAGCTCAGTTGGTTAGAGCGCGCCCCTGATAAGGGCGAGGGCGCTAGTTCGAGTCTAGCATGGCCCACATCTTTTTTATTAAAATTATTTCAATATACTGCGTTAATGAACTGCGTTCAAAATATATATAATATATCAAAACTATAAAACAGAGAGGGGGCTTAGCTCAGTTGGTAGAGCGCTGCCCTTGCAAGGCAGATGTCAGCGGTTCGAGTCCGCTAGTCTCCACCAAATCTTTTTAAATGCGCAAGTGTTATAAAAGATTTGCACTGAAAAGATAAATAAACATAATTGAGTCCCACTCGTGCGCAGCAGTGCAGTAGCGCGTCCACCTTACGGTGTCAGCAAGGTAGCAGCACAGCTCTTGTATATCAACGCTTGACTTGATATGTGACAAGTTTTGATATATACTATTCTTGCGAGAGTAAAAATGTAATGCAAAATAAAAATTGCAAACGCATTAATTGTGTTCTTTTATAATATAAAATAGAGAGTAATATAACTTTTTAAATTATAAATTGTATTCTACAAACTCGTAAAAAAAAAGATCAAATAAACAAAGGCTTACGGTGGATACCTAGGCATTCAGAGACGAAGAAGGGCGTGGCAACCGACGAAACACTTCGAGGAGCTGGAAACAAGCTTTGAATCGGAGATTCCCTAATAGGGCAACCTTTAAAACTACTTATTGAATTCATAAATAAGAAAGAGACAACCCGGTGAATTGAAACATCTCAGTAGCCGGAGGAAAAGAAAGCAAAAGCGATTCCCGTAGTAGCGGCGAGCGAAATGGGAACAGCCTAAACCGATTGAGCGTTAAGCTCGATCGGGGTCGTGGGAGGAGAGCACAGAAGATATTTGAGTAGACGAAACAGCTGAGTCCTGTACCGTAGATGGTGATAGTCCAGTAGTCAAAACTTAAATACATGCAAGCTTTAGCTGGACATTCCTGTTTTAGGAATGTGTTTCACAATTGTTCGGCTAAAGCACTCTTCTATCCCAAGTAGCACGGGGCACGTGAAATCCCGTGTGAATCCGCGAGGACCACCTCGTAAGGCTAAATACTCCTGAATGACCGATAGTGAACTAGTACCGCGAGGGAAAGGTGAAAAAGAACCCCTATAGGGGAGTGAAATAGCACATGAAACCGTAATCTTTCAAGCGGTGGGAGAGGTGACAACCTTGACCGCGTGCCTGTGGAAGAATGAGCCGGCGACTTATAGGGAGTGGCTTGGTTAAGAATAGATAAGAAGCCATAGCGAAAGCAAGTTTGATAAGAGCGATATTGTCACTCCTTATGGACCCGAACCCGGGTGATCTAACCATGACCAGGATGAAACTTGGGTAACACCAAGTGGAGGTCCGAACCCTTCGATGTTGAAAAATCGTGGGATGAGTTGTGGTTAGCAGGTGAAATGCCAATCGAACTCGGAGCTAGCTGGTTCTCCCCGAAATGTGTTGAGGCGCAGCGATTAACGAATTAATGTACGGCTTAGGGGTAAAGCACTGTTTCGGTGCGGGCTGCGAAAGCGGTACCAAATCGTGGCAAACTAAGAATACTAAGCTTGTATTCCGTAAATCAGTGAGACACAGGGGGATAAGCTTCTGTGTCAAGAGGGAAACAGCCCAGATCACCAGCTAAGGCCCCAAAATGACGGCTAAGTGTCAAAGGAGGTGGGAGTGCAGAAACAACCAGGAGGTTCGCTTAGAAGCAGCAAACTACCTTTAAAGAGTGCGTAATAGCTCACTGGTGGAGCGCTCTTGCGCCGAAAATGTATGGGACTAAGTCGTCTGCCGAAGCTGTGGGATACGGATTATACAATAGATCCGTATCGGTAGGGGAGCGTTCTGCTGTAGGTTGAAGCACAGCTGTGAATCTGTGTGGACAAGGCGGAAGTGAGAATGTCGGCTTGAGTAACGAAAACAGGGGTGAGAATCCAATGCCCCGAAAACCTAAGGGTTCCTTCACTAGGCTCGTCCATGGAGGGTGAGTCAGGTCCTAAGGCTAGGCCGAAAGGCGTCGTCGATGGCAAGCAGGTCAATATTCCTGTACTAACAGTAATTCTCAACCGAGGGACGAAGTAGGCATCCAAACATCAGGATTGGATCTGATGAGAGACGCTCAAGGTGAAGATAGACAGAATAGAAACTGTTCTTGAGCTGAGGCGTGTTATGCCCTTACTCTTCAATTGCTGCTCTTGTGGCTGTTGGATAAGGGTTTTGTGTAATGTCAGACTTCCAAGAAAAGCTCGAACTTGATTATGTTACATGTTATCTGTACCCGAATCCGACACAGGTAGGTAGGTAGAGTATACCTAGGGGCGCGAGACAACTCTCTCTAAGGAACTCGGCAAAATGACCCCGTAACTTCGGGAGAAGGGGTGCCTCCGCGAGGAGGTCGCAGTGAGCAGGCCCAGGCGACTGTTTACCAAAAACACAGGTCTCCGCTAAGTCGTAAGACAATGTATGGGGGCTGACGCCTGCCCGGTGCTGGAAGGTGAAGGAAGTTGGTTATTTGCCTTTAATGGTAAAGAAGCTGACGACCGAAGCCCCAGTGAACGGCGGCCATAACTATGATGGTCCTAAGGTAGCGAAATTCCTTGTCTGGTAAGTTCAGACCCGCACGAAAGGCGTAACGATCTGGGTACTGTCTCGGAGAGAGGCTCGGTGAAATAGACATGTCCGTGAAGATGCGGACTACTTACACCTGGACAGAAAGACCCTATGAAGCTTTACTGTAGCCTGACATTGGGTTTGGGCTCCTCTTGCGCAGTCTAGGTGGGAGGCTTTGAGACCTTCCTTGCGGGGAAGGTGGAGCCGTTTTTGAGAGACCACTCTGGAAGAGCTAAAATTCTAATAGTGATCCTTGAATCAGGACACTTGACAGTTTCAGGTGGGCAGTTTGACTGGGGCGGTCGCCTCCTAAAAGGTAACGGAGGTGCGCAAAGGTTCCCTCAAGCTGGACGGAAATCAGCTGTAGAGTGTAAAGGCATAAGGGAGCTTGACTGCAAGACCTACAAGTCGAGCAGGGGCGAAAGCCGGCCTTAGTGATCCGACGGTACCGCGTGGAAGGGCCGTCGCTCAACGGATAAAAGTTACGTGCGACCTGACCTCTAGAAACCATCTCGGTGGGGAAAAGAGGCCTAA